TCAATGGCCCATGAAATGAGAATTTCATAGAGGTTCTTATCGGAATTAAAACTTCTCTAGCCCTTTTCAAACTATTTTTCCTATGTCTTTCCGAAAGTTAAGTTTTAGCAAAAGGGAGCTTGGGAACTCTCTTAGAGTTCCCCTTTGCAAGCCTTACCCCCTCTAACCCGATAGGGGATGCTTCGCAAGGCCGTGCGCAAGCTCCCCTGACCCCGTGCGCAAGCTGAACCCCCGGAGGGGGTACGGGTATCAAGGGTTAGAGGGGGGAGCTACCGCATGGGTAAGGCCGTTACGTGGATATCCTTAATAAAGTGTGTCCACCCTGTCATTTGCAACAGAAGGTTCAGAGACTGTCAAGCAGTGATGTTTTGAAAATTATCTTCCCTTTTACTAGATACCTAGTAAAAGGGAAGATATCCATTTTTCATGTTTTCAACGACATGTTCATTTTGAAATTTCCAGCTGTTCAGTTTTTTCACGAAGGCTTTGATAAAAGCAAAAAAAGGGAAACGTTTCTCTTAAAAGAGGTAGCTTGGGTTGACCGCTTGGCTTTTTTGAAGCTAAAGTTAGCTCAGAATGTTCAAAAAAGAAAAGCAAAGATGTACATCCTGATCTGTCAAGAGGATGCCAGTAAAAAACATCATGTTTCCAATGTGAAAGCATTTCTATCCCTTTCTTTTCTGATAATCAATGTAAGAAAGGGCTATTAGCTCAGTTGGTTAGAGCGCACCCCTGATAAGGGTGAGGTCGCTGGTTCGAATCCAGCATAGCCCACCAGTTGCTGGCTTACATGCTCTTAAACAAGCAAAATCAAAGCAAGGCCTTACTCCCTCTTACCTCTTTAGAGGTTAGGCCTAACCCTGACCACTATGTGGTATCAAGGGGATGCCCCCTTCGGGGGCAAGCGCAAGCTCCCCTAACCACTATGTGGTATCAAGGGGATGCCCCCTTCGGGGGCAAGCGGTAGCCATGCTTGCGCACGGGTGGCCATCGAACCTCTAGCGTTTTAAAGGGGGTATAGCTCAGTTGGTAGAGCGCTGCCCTTGCAAGGCAGATGTCAGCGGTTCGAGTCCGCTTACCTCCACCCCCAAGGAAAGCAAAAGAAGCAAAGACTTTCTGCTTTTCATTTTAGAGTTTTTAAATATTTGTAGTGGCAAAAAACAGCTGCAACAGTACAGCTTTTCCCTCCTTAAAAAGTTTTCTTCAAGCTTTTTAAGATCTGTTTTCTTAGAAAACAGAACGTTTATGGAGAGGGGGTTGACTTTCTAAAACTTTGGGGTTAGAGTTCTATTTAACAGGGTCAAACGAAATAAGGATAACGGCGGATACCTAGGCATTCAGAGTCGAAGAAGGGCGTGGAAACCAACGAAATGCTTCGGTGAGCTGGAAACAAGCATTGAGCCGGAGATTCCCGAATAGGGCAACCTTTTATACTACTAACTGAATTCATAGGTTAGCAAGAGGCAACCCGGTGAATTGAAACATCTTAGTAGCCGGAGGAAAAGAAAGCAAAAGCGATTCCCTGAGTAGCGGCGAGCGAAAAGGGAACAGCCTAAACCATTTCTTGTAAAAGGAATGGGGTTGTGGGAAAAGAAATGGAAAGCCTGTCTCATAAGAACAGAGATAGAAATCTTTGTTCAATGGTGCAGGAGACAAACAAGAATTTGTGAAAGAGCACGGTCGTCACACCCGTGCGCAAGCTCCACCCCGTGCGTAAGTGTGTGACGTGAGTTGATCTAGGTGAATCAGCTGAATCCTGAACCAAAGATGGTGAAAGTCCAGTAACTAAAAGATCAGCATCCTTGTGCTCATTTTCTTTTATCCCGAGTAGCATGGGGCACGTGAAATCCCGTGTGAATCAGCGAGGACCACCTCGTAAGGCTAAATACTCCTGAATGACCGATAGTGAATAGTACCGCGAGGGAAAGGTGAAAGAGAACCCCTAAAGGGGAGTGAAAGAGTCCATGAAACCGTTGTCTGACAAGCTGTGGGAGAGGGAAAGCCCTTGACCGCGTGCCTGTGGAAGAATGAGCCGGCGACTTATAGGGAGTGGCTAGGTTAAGGGAGAAGACCCGAAGCCAAAGCGAAAGCAAGTCCTCACAGGGCGTTTCTGTCACTTCTTATGGACCCGAACCCGGGTGATCTAACCATTGCCAGGATGAAGCTTGGGTAACACCAAGTGGAAGTCCGAACCCATCGATGTTGAAAAATCGTGGGATGAGTTGTGGTTAGGGGTGAAATGCCAATCGAACTCGGAGCTAGCTGGTTCTCCCCGAAATGCGTTGAGGCGCAGCGGTTGATGAATTGAACTGCCTAGGGGTAAAGCACTGTTTCGGTGCGGGCTGCGAGAGCGGTACCAAATCGTAGCAAACTAAGAATACTAGGTATGCATTCCCATCAACCAGTGGGACGATGGGGGATAAGCTCCATCGTCGAGAGGGAAACAGCCCAGATCACCAGCTAAGGCCCCATAATGGCCGCTCAGTGGCAAAGGAGGTGAGAATGCTGAAACAGCCAGAAGGTTCGCTTAGAAGCAGCAATCCTTTAAAGAGTGCGTAATAGCTCACTGGTAGAGCGTTCTTGCGCCGAAAATGTACGGGACTAAGCGGTCTGCCGAAGCTGTGGGTTGCAGATAATCCCCCTCCATGAACCTCATACCCCTTGAGCTTGCGCACCCCTTGCAAAGGGGAGTTACGGCTTACCTCTATCAAGGTTAGGGTTCGAAAGACGAGGGAGGATCTTTCTGCAGCGGTAGGGGAGCGTTCTGCGGCAGGGTGAAGCAATGGTGTAAACATTTGTGGACGAGGCAGAAGTGAGAATGTCGGCTTGAGTAACGCAAACATTGGTGAGAATCCAATGCCCCGATAACCTAAGGGTTCCTTCACTAGGCTCGTCCTTGGAGGGTGAGTCAGGTCCTAAGGCGAGGCCGAAAGGCGTAGTCGATGGAAAACAGGTTAATATTCCTGTACTTTTTAGAGTGTAGCATTGAGGGACGAAGGTGGCACGAGATGGCCAAAATTGGATTTTGGTGGAAGCAAGCAAGGTTATGAGAGGGAGAAGAAAAACTCACTTGAGCCGAACTGTGACACGGCTTTGCCTCGGTCTCTCCCTTAAAAGAGAGATCAGCAAGGCTCATCTCTCACTGTCAGTCTTCCGAGAAAAGCTCAAAAAAGCGGTCCTCTAAAAACCTGTACCCGAAACCGACACAGGTAGGTGGGTAGAGAATACCAAGGGGCGCGAGAGAACTCTCTCTAAGGAACTCGGCAAAATGGCCCCGTAACTTCGGGAGAAGGGGTACCCTCTTTTTGAGGGTCGCAGTGACCAGGCCCAGGCGACTGTTTACCAAAAACACAGGTCTCCGCAAAGTCGCAAGACAATCTATGGGGGCTGACGCCTGCCCGGTGCCGGAAGGTGAAGGAAGTGGGTTATGAGACGCCTCGGCGACTAAGAAGCTTACAACCGAAGCCCCGGTGAACGGCGGCCGTAACTATAACGGTCCTAAGGTAGCGAAATTCCTTGTCGGGTAAGTTCCGACCCGCACGAAAGGCGTAACGATCTGGGCACTGTCTCGGAGAGAGACTCGGTGAAATAGACATGTCCGTGAAGATGCGGACTTCCTGCACCTGGACAGAAAGACCCTATGAAGCTTTACTGTAGCCTGAGATTGGGTTTGGGCTTCTTTTGCGCAGCCTAGGTGGGAGGCGTTGAGCACCTTTTTCCGGAAAGGTAGGAGCCATCAGTGAGAGACCACTCTGGAGAAGCTAGAATCCTAATGGTGCTCCTTTATCAGGACATTTGACAGTCTCAGGTGGGCAGTTTGACTGGGGCGGTCGCCTCCTAAAAGGTAACGGAGGCGTGCAAAGGTTCCCTCAGGCTGGACGGAAATCAGCCGCAGAGTGTAAAGGCAGAAGGGAGCTTGACTGCAAGACTTACAAGTCGAGCAGGGGCGAAAGCCGGCCTTAGTGATCCGACGGTACCAAGTGGAAGGGCCGTCGCTCAACGGATAAAAGTTACTCTAGGGATAACAGGCTGATCTTCCCCAAGAGTTCACATCGACGGGAAGGTTTGGCACCTCGATGTCGGCTCATCGCAACCTGGGGCGGTAGTACGTCCCAAGGGTTGGGCTGTTCGCCCATGAAAGCGGTACGTGAGCTGGGTTCAGAACGTCGTGAATTGCTTGCGACCTAGGGGGGTGACCCCCTAGTAAAAACCGTCTCATATCGGTGAAACCCCACCCTTCCCACCCCTCTAAACCTGTAGCTCTATGCAAGAGACCACAGTTGGGACCGGAGGGAACCAGGGGGAAGGAGGGCAATACCGAGGGAAGCTTGCCACGAAAGGGAGTGCATGATGAACAGAGAATACCTTCTTGAAGACTTTAGGGACGATCACCCGCAGGGTGCAACACCCCTGCGTCGCTCCATTCTCATTGGAACGATGCTTGGTGATTCTCACGTGAAAAAAGGGCGCGGCAGCGTGAAGGTGGAGCAGAAGGAGCGGGACTATGCCCAGTGGTTATTTGATCAGTTGAACCCCTTCTGCACCCATGGGGGGGTAAAGCGGACCAGCCGTTTGCACAGGCAGACGGGGGTTGAGAGCTTCGCCTACCGGTTCTATACCCGGAGTCATTTCAGATCTCTGCGGACGATCTTCTATGACGACCATGCCACGCCACCACGGAAAAGGGTTCCACGGGAGATCGAGCCCTATTTCGATGAGGTTGCTCTCGCTGTGTTCATCATGGACGATGGTTACAAAGCCTCACAGACCGATGGAGCTCTGGCGTTGACGCTGGATGGCTATGATCGGCTCAGTGAGGGCCCGCTGTTGCAAGCCATGCTCTGGAATCGGTTCCAATTGGAACCCAGTGTGCAGATGAATGGGAGATCCCGTTCCGGCAGGAGCCAATGGAAGCTCTACTTTGGAGCGGACCAGTATGACAGGCTCCACCGGTTGATCTCTCCAACCATTTCGCAGGTTCCGGTGATGGCAACTAAGAAGCTCAGCATCGTGAGACAAGCCCCGTAACGACTCAGGTGGAAACGCCTGGATGGCTGCAAGGGCAGCCATAAGACGACGGCTCCTGCCCCTACCCCCTCCGGGGGTTCAGGCAGGATGATGGTATAGTCTACGCCCCTGGGAACAGGGGAGACGCCACAAGCGATTGTGGACTCCTACGTGGCCTCAGCCCATGTCTTTTGGGCATTGAGCGTCCATAAGGAGGTACGTGGAGACAGTTCGGTCCATATCCGGTGCAGGCGGTAGAGCATTGAGGGGAGCCTCCCATAGTACGAGAGGACCTGGGAGGACGCACCACTGGTATACCAGTTTTTGTGCCAACAGAACACGCTGGGTAGCCAAGTACGGAGCGGATAACTGCTGAAAGCATCTAAGTAGGAAGCCCACCCCAAGATGAGTGCTCTCCATAAGGCCATGGCAAGACAAGCCGTTTGATAGGTGCCAGGTGGAAGACCAGCAATGGTTGAAGCCAAGGCGCACTAATAGGCCAAGAGAGTTTGACCTCTTTACAACACAAATTAAACAACAGCTCCTCTCTCCATGACCCCTAGCAGGTTAAAGGGGAGAGGGTGTTTCCTGGTGTCCTAGCTTCTATGGAACCACGCCAACCCATCTCGAACTTGGCTGTGAAACGTAGGAGGGGGAAAGGTACTTTGGGGGTAGCCCCACGGAAGAGCACTCCGGTGCCGGGAAACTTTAAAACATGAAAACAGGGGGCCTTGGCTGTTCCATGGAGATCGGGGTCTCCTTCATCATAGCACAGCCGCAATGGGTTTTCACATCTCCTCAACAAGCTTTGCTACCCTAACCCTGACCCCTAACCCACAAGGGGATGCCCCCTTCGGGGGCAAGCGCAAGCTCCCTCTTCAGAGGTAAGCGCAAGCTGAACCCCCGGAGGGGCATGCTTCGCAAGGGTATCAAGGGGATGCCCCCTTCGGGGGCAAGCGCAAGCTCCCCTGACCACTCTGTGGTATCAAGGGTGACCTTCGCCCCCTCTTACCTCTTTAGAGGTTAGGCATAGAGCGCTGGGCCACTGTTCCACCACACGCAACAGCAAGCACTCATTTCCAGGTTGCAAATGACCCTTTGAAGGTGGGTGACATGCATTGTTTCCCTTGTCGATGGCACCCTCTTCACCAAAAGGACACCTGCTGTGTCAAACCTGCTGCGTCACACCTGCTGCGTCACACCTGCGGCATGTGGCCAGTGGCATGGAGCACAGCTGGTGAGCCCCTGCAAGAACAGCTATGGGTAGGACCCTTTGGTTTGGTTCAACATCACGTGTAACCAGTCTTTAGCCAGGAGAGAATGGGAAGATGCAGCTCCCATTGCACGTGTCATGTTTCCAAGGACCAAACAGAGCAAAAGCGGCGTCTGCGCCTGACAACCCATTGCATCCTTTGTGGGCACACCTTTTGTTGGGATGAGCTGCAAAGGACGGATTGGGAAATGAAACAAAACACAATACTATGACCAGCCGAACCTCTTTTCTGGGATTGAGTGCAGATTTGAACCTGTGTCCAGAGGGAATGGGCCGATTTTGGCAGACGGGGAACAGTGTGCAAGGCGGACTTGATTGCACAGCCCGTGAAACCAAGGCTCTCACCTTTGCCAAACCTGAATCTGCTCCACCTCTCCCACCTCTTTAGAGGTTAGGTTAGGGCAACCAGTGATCTGTGTGTTCTCTTTGCAAAAAGTGCTAAACCTTTTGAAACCATTTGAATCAGTGCGGCTTTGCAAAACCTCCAAAAAGATGTTTGGGTTGATGTTCAAAAAACAGGTGTAGCCCATTGCACAATGTCGCGTCCATTGCAACTTTGAGATGAGATTTTCTTGGGTAGAAACCTTCTGAACCCATGAATGCTGCATAAGTTACCTGCTGCAAGTTTTTCAATGCCTTGCGCAAACCACTTCCGCTTAAACCCTGACAAGGGGTAGACGCGAGCTTCCCAAGCTAAAGTTTCTAACATTTCTTGCTGTGCAAAGCTTAAAGGATAAAGGGAAGGCAATTCTCTTTCTACTCTGTCTTCGGTAAAATTGGTTGAAAGAGCAAGCATTAGAGCTTTTTGTTCTTTCCTTGTATAACTCTGAAAACGTTTTTCAACCAATGGTAAATAGACTCCCACTAAAACTTCCACGGTACCCTTGCGAAGCATCCCCCTCCGGGGGTTCAGCTTGCGCTTACCTCTGAAGAGGGAGCTTGCGCTTACCTCTGAAGAGGGAGCTTGCGCTTACCTCTGAAGAGGGAGCTTGCGCTTACCTCTGAAGAGGGAGCTTGCGCTTGCCCCCGAAGGGGGCATCCCCTTGTGGGTTAGGGGTCAGGGCAAACTAGCAAAAGAAGACATTGGGTTCACGCCTGATTCCTTTTTGGGTACTTTTTACAGAGTTTCTTGTTTTCAGATTCTAGAGCTGATACGTCTTTAGCGAAAAAACGTCTCTTGGAAAAATGAAGAGTTTCTATGCCCAACTTTTTGAAATAGTTTTCTATGTCAGCACGCACCTCATGGATTTGGCGGGTTCAGCCAGCAACCTTTAAACTCTTAGCAAAATAAAGAAATTGCTTCCCTCCCTCAAACCCCTAGCTGCCATGGTTTTTTTCAAAAAAGGGATATTAGCTGAACTCCCTTTCAAGCTTAGTTCTAAGTATATGAATTGGTTTTGGAGACAGAAACTGAATTTGCTTGCGGAACCATCTCTAAGCAATGTTTTGTAACCTTTTTTCCAATTTCATGCTAGTTCACGCTTTAAACCATTAGCAACATAATATTCTTTTTGTTCATCAATAGATTTTGTGTCTCCAAAATCTGACTCATATTTTTTAAGATGAAAAGTATCCAACATTGTTTTCTAGTCCATAGGATTTAAAGTCCACAAAGGCACGTCAGTCACTTCTCTGTTTTTTATTTCAACTTCATTTAAGAACTCCGTTGATCGGGGACCCGGAATTTGGAAGCGGGAGGAGGAGTGTTCTTTTTCAAAGAATAGAAACTCTCTTCTGTTGTTGTTTCGCCATGGAGTCTCTGGCTTGTTTTTCTAAAATGGTTTGGCATTTGGCGCTTTGCAAAGCAGAAAAACACCATTGTTTTTGCAGAAAGCGTAAGTGAATTCTTTTAGTTTGGAGTCATACCTCGTTAGAGGTTAGGGTTACAAAATAGAAAGAATCGATGTGGCTGTACTTGCCAACATTAGGATTCAAAATCTGTCAAAGCAACTCCCCCTTCTGTTGCTTTTTCAAAGACTTTTCAAACCACGTGAAGCCTTGAAGATTGAGCTTTGCAATGCACGCAGCAGAAGAGAGATCATCGCATAGTTTATACAATTGTGTTCCCCATAACTCATCTGTATCATATCTGCAGATGATAAAAACAGGAGCACAAAATGATCCCCTCTTACCTCTTTAGAGGATGCTTCGCAAGGGTGGCCTTCGAACCCCCTCGTTGGCCGGGGGTGGCCTTCGAACCCCCTCGTTGGCCGGGGGTGGCCTTCGAACCCCCTCGTTGGCCGGGGGTGGCCTTCGAACCCCCTCGTTGGCCGGGGGTGGCCTTCGAACCCCCTCGTTGGCCGGGGGTGGCCTTCGAACCCCCTCGTTGGCCGGGGGTGGCCTTCGAACCCCCTCGTTGGCCGGGGGTGGCCTTCGAACCCCCTCGTTGGCCGGGGGTGGCCTTCGAACCCCCTCGTTGGCCGGGGGTGGCCTTCGAACCCCCTCGTTGGCCGGGGGTGGCCTTCGAACCCCCTCGTTGGCCGGGGGTGGCCTTCGAACCCCCTCGTTGGCCGGGGGTGGCCTTCGAACCCCCTCGTTGGCCGGGGGTGGCCTTCGAACCCCCTCGTTGGCCGGGGGTGGCCTTCGAACCCCCTCGTTGGCCGGGGGTGGCCTTCGAACCCCCTCGTTGGCCGGGGGTGGCCTTCGAACCCCCTCGTTGGCCGGGGGTGGCCTTCGAACCCCCTCGTTGGCCGGGGGTGGCCTTCGAACCCCCTCGTTGGCCGGGGGTGGCCTTCGAACCCCCTCGTTGGCCGGGGGTGGCCTTCGAACCCCCTCGTTGGCCGGGGGTGGCCTTCGAACCCCCTCGTTGGCCGGGGGTGGCCTTCGAACCCCCTCGTTGGCCGGGGGTGGCCTTCGAACCCCCTCGTTGGCCGGGGGTGGCCTTCGAACCCCCTCGTTGGCCGGGGGTGGCCTTCGAACCCCCTCTAACCCGCTAGGGGATGCTTCGCAAGGCCGTGCGCAAGCTCCCCTGACCCCCAAAGGGGGTATCAAGGGGATGCCCCCTTCGGGGGCAAGCGCAAGCTCCCCTGACCACTATGTGGTATCAAGGGGTTCAAAACATTTTAAAAAAGAACGGGGGGGGTTGCCTCGTGCTTTTCAAAGTGCCATGGACAGAAATTGCAAATGCTCATTGTTAAAAAATATTTTAAAAAAGCAAAAGAAGGTTTTACTTTCTCTCAGGATACTATTATTGCCCTTTCCTTTCTCTTTAACTAAAAAGAGAAAAAACTCCTTCACAAAACATTTGTCAAAAGCCGCTTTTTTTCAGTCCAGGGAAAAGGGTTTAAGGTGTGGAGGCTTTTGTTCGCTCCCTGGAGAGCAGGGGGACACTCTTGTCTTTACGGCTTGAGGGAGAGAGCTGCTTTGTGCCTCGCCCTGTTTGACGAGCCATACCTTTGGTCATACCTTTGGTCATACCTTTGGTCATACCTTTGGTCATACCTTTGGTTGGGTTGAGTTCGGTCACTTCCGGCCCTGACCGGAGGCCCAAGGGAAGCAGACAAAGCCGCAAGCACAGGAACCTACGGCGATCCTTACTCTAACCTCTTCAGAGGTTATGGCTGGGCTTCTATTGGCGAAGAAGAGTGTGATCAGGTGAGCATCTGCCGTAGCTTTAACCCTCTGAAAAATACTTGGAACCGAGAGAAGATTTTAACCCGACTGTTCTCCACATCCTTTTGCAAAAAGTTTCGCATGGCAGTAGCAAATCTTCTTTTTTTCAAGGGATCTATGGAGAAAGACTTCGTAACATTGGTAAAACATGTTTAGTGGGGTCTCTGCTTCGCTGTCAGGAGAGAGATACTGGTCACACCATTTCAGGAAGAATTAAAGTTCCTTGGTTTTCTGCTCATCCGACTCCAACTTCGCCCTTGTTAGGGAGCGGTCTGGCTCTAGAAGACCCTCTAGGTCTTGATGCAGCTGTTGCATGGCAGGGAGCGTTGCCCCCCTTCTCCCCAGCTCTCAGCGGCTCCAGCCCGTCCACTGCCTCTTCCCCCCTGCATCTCCCTCTTTAACGCCGCCGCCACCGCTGCTTCCGCCGCTGTGTCCACTAGCGCCATGGCTGCTTCCACCGCTGCTGCCGTGGCTGTCGCCACCGCTCTCTCCACCATTGTAGCGGTCATTGGCGCCAGCGCGCCCCTCACCTCTTTTGCCACCGTTGCCTTGGCTGTTTGCTGCAAAAATTGGTTGAGGCGCATGGGCCATGGGAAACCCTTTTCAATAGCTGGCTCCTCCGCGAGCCCCTCCCAAGTGAGCAATGCTGCAAAATTCTCTTCTCTTGCTGTGGTGTTAGTGGTCAATGGTAAGGAATTCTCTTTTGTTTTTATTGCTGTGATGCCATTGGTCAATGGTGAGGAATTCTCTTTTGTTTTTATTGCTATGTTGTTTGCCATCTTTTTTCTCTTCTCTTGGTTTTTTTTTTTTGCGAGGTTTTTGCAACCTTTTTTTTTCAGTTCAAGTGAGAAACCAGAAACTTTCGTTTCTGCAGCATCCAGAACGGAGTCAAACCCTTTTGAAAACAACACCCAAGCGCAGATCTCTGACATGCCACTTGTTCTTTCCTTGCCTTTTCCACCACTTGCTTCCTTGTAACCTTTCTGTTTTCCTGTTACTGGTTTTTTTCAAAACCCTCCCGTTTCAGTTTTATGAAACATGCTTGATTTCCTTTTTGCCTGAAATGGCTCGGCGCAAAACTCTTTCTGCACACTGTGCAAACTGCTCTTGTTTCCATACTATTTAATTGTATAGCGTATGTTGAATAAATAATGAAGCATTACCGTTATTTTAAAATAACAAAATATGTTCTGTCAATTAAAGTTACATAATTGTTGTTAAAACAAATATTCAACAGATAATTGTTTAATAATTGATAATTCATTGTTGTTAACAAATATTCAAAAGACAAGAGAAACAAAGGAGAAGAAATTCTTCAAAGAGAATCAATTGCAGTGGTAAATTGAGATCTGGGTTAGGCCTTGCCACCTTTGCCCGTGCACGGCACCCCTTACCTCTGAAGAGGGATTACCTCTTCAGAGGGATTACCTCTGAAGAGGGAGCTTGCGCTTACCTCTGAAGAGGGAGCTTGCGCTTACCTCTGAAGAGGTTAGGGGATGCTTCGCAAGGGTTAGCAAAGGCAAGGGTTAAGGTTGCCAAGGCACTCCTCTTGGCAATCAAAACAGGTTCGGTGACCAATTGTTCTTCTTGTTCTTCCCCTAACACTCCTTGTCTGGAAAAGACTGGGAAAGGTCTAGCCGGTTGAGGCCATGCTTCTTTGTCTTTCGTTGAATCTTTAAAGCCCTTCTCCTCATTCCCTTTTGTGCTTTGCCAGTGTTCTCCAGCAACGTCAAAGGTGCAAAGGGGTGCAAGGTTCCCGGCTGGACCGCAGATGCGTTGCAACCTTTTGCACCTTAAAGAATTGGAACAAGGGAGCAAGGAAAAACATAGAAACAGGGGAGAACTTAAAAAAGGACTTGGAACGTCCCTAGTCCAGTTGAAACCTGCACAGGGGATAACCCGTGCTAACCCTCTATGAGGGCAAGCACGGGTTAGGGGTTGCTTTGCGTGCCTGGCACAGCCAGGCATGGGTGGCACCCCTCCTTTTGCCTCATGCTTTGCCTTCTGGTTTTTTCCAAGTGCAAGAAACAGGTTCAAGGCAGTGTTTTCGCAGAGAAAAGAAACATGTGTAAAAAGATTTCGCCATTTGTAAGTTTGGGCATCCATTTGACAGGTTTCCATGCTTCCGGACTGGGAAGCATCCAGAGCTAAAGAATCAAAACGTCTCTCCCAGGCGATTCTTTTTGGCAAATTGACAAATAGTTTCTTTTCTTTCTAAGGACTTGACGACATAATACCAAATAGTATATTAATTTATGTAATAGCACCGGATATAGGCCTGCAATACCTCTCAAGAGGTAAACCTCTTGAGAGGTTAGGCGGGAAAAATGTTTTGTCTGCAGACAGGAGTTGTTTTCTTGCTAAGATTAGAGGCTGGAAGAGAAAGGTTTGCAAATCTTGCGTTTACCTCTGAAGAGGTTTGGCACAGATTGTTTTTTGCCATGCAAAAGGTTCTTGCGAAAAAAGATCTGTTACAATTTCTTTTTTGGGGGTGTTGTTCTTAGGCCCTCCTTTTTTAAAAAAGTTGACATTGGAAAAAGCTATGACTCAACAAAATCAAAAGATTTTTAAAGAGCATCAAGAAACAACAGGGGGTTTTCTTGGTGCCTTGCTAGGCTCGTTAGAGATCCACCATGGGGGATTGGCAGTCTATGCAGACTTAGAAGAATATTTACCATCCATGGAATCAGCTGGATTTTATCCATGTTTTGTGCAAATCCATTGCTGGGTTCTCCCATGGGCAAAAACAGTCCCAAAAGCGAAAAGACACATTGTGCGAAATGGCAAGGGAGTGCTGCAAAGAGATTTTTCCTTGTGTTTTTGGTGTGTAATCACTCTCGGAACTGTCGCTTTTGATCTTTTGTGCGCACCTGGACCGGCATTTGCCACAGGCCGCGGTGGACCAGGCACACCTCCTTTTCAAGGTACGGGGATGGTGACAACCCCAACGGGTTTTTCTCCATCAGCCCAGTCACCCGTTGCATCAAGACCCACATCACAGAACGTATCTCCACTGAATTCCGGATCATCAACCCCAATCCGACCTAGCCAACCCCAATTAGGAATGCACAGCCCAGCCTATTCCCAGGGGGAGCTGGAAAAGGCCAGCAATGAAAGGCTCATGGGTTTAATGAATAACCTCACTCACCTCCTTGGGAATCCGCCTCCTCTTGGGGGCATTGCTCAGACTCCTGTTGAGGAGAGGGTCGTGGAGTGGCTGAATACCGTTTTTCAAGGTCAGCTTCAGTCTTTAGATGACCTGAAGCAGAAAACAACAGAGCTAGAAACCAAGCTTCAACAAACTGGTGACCTGCCCCAACGTCTCACTGACCTTGATTCACAAGTGACGGCTCTCAAAACCACAACAGAAAGGCAAGCAACCGAAATCAAAAATACAGGCGACACTGCGAAAACTGCTGAAAAGGTCTTGGCCCATGTTCAAAGTCTAGACAAAGCAACATCTGACAAACTGAAAACTCTTGAAAGGGATCTGGCGGGGGTAGACGCGAGGCTAACGAGCAAAACAGAGAAGGTTGAAACCCTTTTAGCGCAAACTACAGATCAGATAAGTCCTTTCATTGCAAAGGTGGCAACAGACGCAGAAACGAGAATAGCAAACATTGAAAGGGATTTGGTGGGGGTAGATGCGAGGCTAACGGGCAAAACAGAGAAGGTTGAAACCCTTTTGGCACAAACTACAGCTCAGATAAACCCTTTGAGTGAGGGGTTGCAAAACTTGAAGGCTACAACGGAGGACATGCAACAGACGGTGGGCACTCTCGTGAACCAAGCAGCAAAGCAAAATACCGGCAGGGAAGGTGATGGCGTGGGAGCTGGTGCCAGCAGCTCACCGGAGATACAAGGTGCTGACGGCTCAGGTGTAAACCAAACCAATCCGCCAAGTGGTGCAATGGAGAATTGGCAGCTCCAACTGCCAGGAGATGGACAAACGGGGGGAGAGGCGGGGGATATGGCTAAAAAAAGACGGAAAGGGGAAGACCCGTCACCAGAAGGGGGTTTCAAATCTCCAAAAGGACCCAAAGTTTTTGGAGCAGCAGGGTTTTACGGTTGTTGGCAAAGACAGGTTGTAAACGTTATGGCACACGTTGGTCGAACCGGTCTAGTTTCTGGAAGATGCATGGTTGGGTTGACGGTGAGCACCCATTTGACACTTTTTGGTGCCAGTGTCAAACGCCCGGATTCATTTGGTTGGACGATGAAAGTGGGTGCGGAATGTTACAACAAAAAAGCTGAGTTGGCTTACAGCCAAAGTTTGCATGTTTTGGACAAGAGCTTTCCCAAAAACACTCATCGTAAGCTTACTGCGTTGGTTGGTGCACCGGTTTACACTTGGGAAGCGAAAAACCTGCAATCAGCAATGCAGGATCTGAGAGATGTACCGCAATTACCCAACCCAACAGAAGAACAAGCCGAATTTGTGGAACTGTATGGCAAAGCGGCAAGAGCCATGGTTGCTGCACCAGTGCCGCGCAGCTACCTTCTCATGGGAAAAAGTTGGAGCAGCCAGGGAAGAGAGAATTTTATGCGCTGGGATATTGGTGGTTTTATTGCGCGCTCAGACAAAATGTCTGGCTGTGCTTCTATTAGGTACGGCCTAAAAGAGGTCAACTTGGACATTGCCCTCCCTTCAGTGAGTTCCATAAAAAACTATGTTCAAGATTGTATCCGCTACCACATTCTCGGTTTTCCACGAGAAACCCTTACCCTTTCCCGCTCCTATTTTAACCTTTATGAGATTCTTGACCCCTTCAAAACATATTTTAAGAAAACATATTTTAAGGAGGAGGCCAACCTTTCTGGGATTCTTGACCCCTTCAAAACATATTTTGTAAAAATAGACAAAGGACTTGGTGGGGTAGAGGCAGAGCTTGAAAGATTCAAAACCACTTACAAAGATGGGGAGAAAAGTTTGGAAAAACGAGTGCGCAACTTGGAAAAAGAGGTGTCTAAAACTGACAAGGGAATAAAGAGTTTTGCTCCAGTCATGGTGGCGTCGGAAAAAGCGACCAAAGAGATTCAAAGCAACATAAAAGGTATCAAGAACAACATAGAAACCTTAGAAAAACATTGCCAAGAGAAAACCTGTGCCAAAAAACAGAGCACTCAACCGGTTAAAAACCCGGAACTGTTCAAACAATTGGCGTTGTTGAAAACGTTGGAGGCTCTTCTTAACAATTTACCAAAGCTACTCCGTTTTGCGGCTTGCACTGCCGGGGCTAGTTTTATGGTGTACACCTTTCACCTGGACGAGGAGATAGACAAGAAAAGTTGGAAAGAGAAACCGTTCACCTTGGTTGCCTATTATGGGGGTTTGACCTATGTCTTTGTTGTCTATGCCTTTGGCTTCAATTTAGCTATCAATGGCCTGTTGCAATTGCCCCCAACCACTGCATTTCCAAGCTTGCCGAAGCAACCTTATCCATACCCAATGTCCCTTGTTGCTAAAGAGCCCAATGGGGAGATTGGCTTCGCAGCATGGGCGCTGTTGTCTCCTCTCGCACCATTGTGGTATGGCCATCTTTTTTACCGTGAAACGGTGCCGGCCATGGCTTCTTTCGCTTGGCAAAGGAAGGAGGTTTTCCTTGTCGCTTTTGGCGCAGCGTCACTGGTTAGTCGCAGCTTTTTTAACTCTTCTTTAAAAGAAGATTTAAAAGAAGATTTAAAAGAAGATTTAAAAGAAGAGGAGGACAAAGACCTGGACATAGTAGCTATTGAAGCAGAGCCGGTTGATGGCGAAAGTGACACTCAGCCCAAGGAAAGGGAAAAGGAATCCTTTTTCCAACCCGTAAGCCTCTCTTTACCGGCGAAAGCAAACCAACAGATCTCCTTTTCAGAGCCCCCAAAGAGAACAACTGAGATGCTGCAAGCACAGGCTTCTAACAACTCTCTCGGCGGAGAAACTGACACGCCCCAAAGGGCAAGTTCTCTGGACAGGGAGAGTTACAGGGAAACTGTCACCCCTCAAAGCTCTCTAGACAGAGAAACTGTCACGCCTCAAAGTTCTCTAGACAAAGAAACTGATACCCTCCAAGGGAAGGCGTTCTCAAGTGAACAAGGCGCCCCTTTGGGGGAAAAGGTTCTGGCTGACAGAATCTCAGAAACCGGCGCAAAAGATTCGGATCAACCGAATCTCTGGAAACGGTTTCAAAAATGCGTCAGGGCAGCAGTGAGCTGGGTGAGAGACTTTTCATTTGGGGCACCAGAGCAAGAGAAACCTGGGAAGCAGACAGATGAAAAACCAGAAAAACCCATGTAAGGGCACAGTTTGAGCACGTGTTCCTGGCTAGTCCTTGTCAAGCAATGCCTCCTTGCAAAACTTCCTACGGCGACAGGCTTTGGCTCTCCCTTTCACGGAGACTTCTGTTGGAGGGTGTTTCACCAGAACCGGAGAATTGTCACCAATCCTAACCCTTCACATCACCCTCTCCTTTTGGACAGGAACGGTAAACCGCATTTCCACCAAGTCATTGGCAAGAGATGGCCAATAGGAGCAAAAAAAACACCCAGTTGCAGTGGGTGGCTCAGGAAAGCTACACAGAAAAAAGTCAAGCTTTTTCTCTCCTTGGGGTGGAATTGGTAGTGTTCTTCTCCCGGATACATGTTATGTAAAATGAGAGCTCAGCTGCATGGAACGGGTTTAGGGGAACCGCACTGAACGTCCCAGCAAACGTGTGTGAAAAGCCATTGAGCCCACATCACGCGGCCATGATCTAGCGTTACACCGGAAAGGGTTGCCATTTGCCGTCCTTTCTCTTCCTTGCGGACACCCCCCAGTTGGATATCGGCAGCACTTCGCCCAGTTTCATTAAAAACAGATGGTATTCATAGGGCGGGAGCTGGTTATGATCACAAAAGCTAGTGTAACAATGGTAGACGCAACGAGCAGAGGTGGTCTCATTGTGGGGTGCTGGAGTCAGTGCTTGCAACCAAAGGGTTGTAGTGCTTGCGGCCAAAAAAGTTCTCTGGAAGTGGGGACTCATTGGCATGTGGCGCTGTTCCCCTGTTACAAACCCCTAACCCACAAGGGGATGCCCCCTTTGGGGGCAAGCGCAAGCTCCCTCTTCAGAGGGAGCTTGCGCTTACCTCTGAAGAGGTTAGGGAATGCTTCGCAAGGGTTAGACCCAAAGCAGAGTTCTGGCAGTTTGAGGGCAAGCGACGTCTTTCTTTTTAAGTGTTTTCCATCCGTGGTACCTTTTCTCAATTCAAAAATCTCATGTTATGTTTTTTTCCCTAGAATCTGATCTGGCAGCGTTCAAAGGTACCTTTGTAAATCTAAAAGCAAGGTACCGCGAGGGTACCGCAAGGGTACCGCGAGGGTACCGCGAGGGTACCGCGAGGGTACCGCGAGGGTACCGCGAGGGTACCGCGAGAATTGACCTCTCGTAGGATGAGTGCTCTCCATAAGGCCATGGCAAGACAAGCCGTTTGATAGGTGCCAGGTGGAAGACCAGCAATGGTTGAAGCCAAGGCGCACTAATAGGCCGAGAGAGTTTGACTTCTTTGCAAAAGTTTGATCTTTTGCATAAAATGAACACCCTTCCCACAACTTTACAGGTTGTGGGAAGGGTGTTTTACATTGATTCTCTGTTCTGTGGCTGCTATAGCCGCAGCAGAGAGTATTTCCTGGTGCCCTAACTTCTTCGGAACCACGCTAATCCATCTCGAACTTGGCTGTGAAACGGAGGAGGGGGAAAGGTACTGTCGGGGTAGCCCGATGGAAGAGCACTCCGGTGCCGGGAAATGAAAAGGAGTTATATCTTCATGTCTTTGGCTTCACAATTCGGTTTGAAACCCAGAGAATTGGTTGCTCTCTTTTGTGTTGCTCAATCTGTTCATATTATTATTATTAATTGTTTGTTTAAGGAGTTGGGAGAAAGGCGATCTCTTCCACTGTGACGGCTGTCATTGAGATGACGGGGGGAGCAGAGGTGGTGAGGAAGAAATGAGTCGTGCTAGCCTAACCCACAAGGGGTACGCGCTGGGAAATCAAGGACGTTTCCTCTTTAGTGGAGAAATCTATGCCGACCCCTTTCAAACCGCCCTTCAACCAGAAGGCAAAAAAGTATTTGCGGCCTAGGCTGTAGGTGTTAAGGGGCGAGTCCGATTCCGAGCACCCCTCTGTTCTTTACAGACCTAGGAAGAGCTTTCCATCCCTTTTCCAATTTTCATCCTTTTACAGGAGATTGCAAGACCCTCCTCTTCTGACTCTGCTCTCTCTTGTTACACTCTCAAACGGAAAGGAGGATTGATTCCAAAAGGGTTTTCTTGCAAGAACTGGATCTCGATCCGAGAGGGTTCGATGGCCACCCTTGCGAAGCATCCCCTTGTGGGTTAGGCCCACCAGGGGGTGATGTGATCTCGACCGCTTCTTCAGAGGCTATAGGTTTCATCCCTAGATAGACAGTTCTTTTGCTGCGCCCAATGATCATCCTCTTTTGCGTTATCTTCCCGTCAAAGATAATCTCAGCAATGACTGCGATTTTTCCAAAATCACATTCTTTCTTTGTGACGCTGTTTTCTCTTAGGTAGAGCCCATGAGCTTTTTTGACGTCCGTCACCGGCACGTATCCATCCGGTGACGAGAAGGTATAAGGGGTCGCTAAAAAGTCTATGAGGTAGTGGTATTTTTCCATAGCCTTTTTAGACCGGCGGGCCTTAAATCCCCTAGCTTACACCGAGACAGGGGTCATAATCTTGTAGGGAGTTCTTCTCCCATAAGAAGGGTTCAAACTCTTCTGAGGTTTGATTACCCGAACCGGTTGCAGTTGTATTTTAGGGTCAGGCGCATAAGGTAAAAAAAAGAGATTTTCCACCTTTTTTATTTTCTCTTTGTATTTCTCGTCGCGTATCTCAACTTCTCGTGAGACACCAGGCAACTGGATGTTCCTTATTTGAGTAGACCCTTTATAAAGAAGGTCTCGTTCTTTAATGCAGGTGCTCCGTCAACCCCTCCAAAAAGAGACAGAGGGTATCTGAACTGCAGATCTCCTTGATTCCCAGATTGTTTGTTTACTGTAGACAATTTTATATCCAGAAAGGATATATCCGTTGAGAACAGTTGTTTCAACCCATCATCTAGAACATATTGACACCATTTATCGCAAAATTTGCTCAAAGATATAAAATCACCGGTTATTCTTTTCTGCTGAACCGGCTCCTGCTCCAGGGTCAGACCACTCTGTGGTAAGGCAGGTGCCAATTTATAATCAAACTTAGAAACAATATAATAGAAATCAATAGTGAAAGTGGCCTCCTCCCTATTTCTAAGCAAGGTAGGGCCCTTGCAATTTAATGTTATTCGCACCCGGTTCTAAATTGACGGGGATGTGGTTAAAAATGTTTCCCATAAAGCTTTACAGTTTCTTTAATAATTCTCGTATAAACCCACCCAACACTAACCTCTTACCTTTTAGAGGGGGTCAGGTGACAATTCTTTATCTGCGCTTCCTCGGCGAGTTCGGCGATTTGGAGAGTTTCCCCGCTTTGGGAATCTTCTCGTTGGTACTCTTCAACAACTCTCCGTCTACACCAGCGGTAACATCTATAACAGGGCTTGGCTCTGTGTTCACAGCCTCTTTTGTGTCTAGCGCGACCCCTTCTTGGCCTATTGCTTGTGCCAGCCTCGCCCCAATCTTCCCTTTCGTGTCGATGTTCGGGCTACTAGAAGTGCCATCATTGAAACTAAATAATTAGCGATCCAGAGCGAGATGCAAAAGATCATGAGCTGCATGAATCTGGAAGATCCTTTTATTTCCAATCGTGTAGACAGAAACCCTACGGAGAAGGTGTACTCGGTCCCTTGGCTCGTTTGTCGGGCGATGACGCAATAGCTCCAGAAGAGTTTATAAAAGGCTGCGGTAGCGGCTATAAGGACTAGTAGGCAATTACATAACCATTAGATTTAATGATCATCAGATTCAGTTGTTCCAGCACGTTGTACCGTTGTGCCGAGCCAATTCTCGATACGAGAGTTCCCATTTCAATGAGGGGGTTCATCAGTAAGCCAGGTAGTATGTTTCTGCCTTGCTTACCTAGGAACTGAAGGGTCCCTCCCGCCATAAAAGCTAGAGGGTTTCGGATGATCACGTCTTCAACGGTAGGCTCTACAAGCTTTTCATATCCGTTTTCAGATTGTGCTGCCTTAGCCATGGCAAAAAAGCGGTAGCCTTGGGTCAAGCTATAAAGAGCACTGGGTGTAACTTACAGAGTACGATCATTGAAGAGATATCCTTACTGGAGATGAGTTCTAGCCGGTAGTTCTATGGCTTATATCCGCTACGCGGACGATTTCGTTGTTCTTTGCGAAACACACGAGAATGCTTTAAGGGTTAAAAACCTTATCTCTGACCAACTCTCCGTAAGGGGTCTTGAACTCTCAGAGGAAAAAACCCGGATCACCAATATAAAATAAACGACGGATTTAATTTTTTAGGCTGCACTGTTCGATGATACGTAGGATCCTACAACGTTGACGGTCGCAGGGGCGAAAAGAGGAAAACCTTCAAAATTTTGATAACGCCATCTAAGGTCGCCTTAAAGAAGTATCGGGATAAATTGTCCGAAATCTTTAAAAAGTACCGAGTTTCACCTGTAGGCTTGCTTATAAAAGAGTTGAATCCCGTTATTAGAGGATTGACAAATTATTATAAACCTTTCCTTTCACGAAAGGCATTGGAAGCGATGGATAACTATCTTTTTCAACTACAAAAACGTTTTATCCTTAGGACCTACCCTGGCAAAGGCCATGAGTGGCTAAACTCCCGTTACTTCGGTATTGTGGCAAATCATCCGAAAGATAAGTGGGTTTTCCGTTCTCCAGAGAATCCATCCATTTATATGCTCAAACACCGTTGGACCGCAATTTCAAGGCACACTATCGTTTTTACGGGATATAACTTTGACGACCCTTTCTTATCCAAGTATTGGGAATATCGAAAGTAAAAAGGTGTTACCTTAACTCTTAACAGTAAAGGTGACGTCAAAATCGCAAGTAATTAAAGTCACTCATGCCCTATATGCATGGGTTCACTATATTCTGACGAACTCTTGGAAAAACATCACACCATTCCTTTGAAACAAGGCGATACAAATCCATACGGCAATCTGGTATGGTTGCACAAAATGTGCCATGAATCAATTGGAACTAAAGAGGTAGAGAATGCTGATCTTATTTGTAAAGGTATTTTCAAATTAAAAGAAAAAACGAAAAAGTTGAGAATTGAGATATACTCATCTTAACTGTAGTCTAGCTAGCCTTTGTACTGTACACCTTTTAGAGAGAGCTTGAGCCGGTATCCCCTTTAGTGGGTTAGAGATGATTGGCACGTACGGTTCTGAGGGGGGCCCTTTCGCCTACTTGATATCATTCCCGTACAAAGGGTAAGGATAACCATATCGAAGATTTAAAAGACCTCAGAACCGTTTTTCAAACTAAATTCGTCTCTATGCGCTTCAAGCTAATGGAACTCTAATACAATGGTTTTATGTCATCCAAAATAAGCGAACCATTATAGATCTCTAAGATAATAACTAAGAAAACTGCAAAAAGAGCCATGAAAACCCCCATAATAACTGTTGTTCCCCAGCCAGGTGCAACCTTTCCATATTCAGAATTTAATGGTTTTAAAAGGTCACCCAATGCCGTGCTTAAGCCATTAGGAGAAGATTGAATCTTTTTTTTCTTTGTGATATCAGTAGCCATAATTGTAGTTAGTTGTTTTCTAGAATTTCGAAACTCTCGTTTCTATTTTGACTTTACTTTCTGTAACATCATTATAAAAAGGAAGACAGCTCCAGTTCAAGGGGTTTGTTTGGCATCCAATTTTTGATTCTAACCTTTCTAACCCCCGCCTTAGGATAACCTATATCCTTTGCTCCCTTTTACCCTTTCTTACCTTTTTACAGGTTGGCCTTTCCCCCTAACGGGATTAGACCAGGGTGGGCACCCCCTCTAACCCGCTAGGGGTCAGGCCTAGGGTACGGGTGGCCATCGAACCCCTTCTAACCCGCGAGGGGGAAAGGTGCTTAGCTTACGCACGGGATAAGTCCTTACCCTTAGCGGGTTAGAGAGGATAAAGAGTAATCCTTTTAAAGAGGTTAAGAGGTATTGCCCACCCTAACCCTTAGTCTCATCATTGGGAAACGGGAAAAGGGCTGGGACAAGGCTAAGTGTCTTTCTCGAACTCGTACGGATATCCAATTTTCAATTACATAAAGTAAATAGCTCGAAAAAAACTCTTTTTGGAAACATGCCAAAGTTAAAGATGAAAATGCTGCTTGACTAAAAAGATTTGAAATAGACATTAATTACTATTATAGTATACACTGTTTTGTCTCAAAATTTTTGAATTTTTTAATAGAGCTACTAAAAAATTCAACATTAACCGAGTCAAGAGGAAATCTTTTTGAAACCAAGATTTGTAGTCTTGCCCTTAAATAAGCTAGTAACTAATAAAAGAGTTCTTGCATTGGATCAATTCTATCCCCTTCCAAGGGGAAAAAGCTTCCGCTTTGCTTTGCATTTATCCTACTAACTGCCAGTGACCGAAAGGCTTCATTTTGTGGTCTCAAGGGGACAACCTGTTGAGACCACGAAGTGGTTAAGGTAAGGCCATGGCTAAAGTGGCACCCCCGGGATATCCCCAAGAGGGAGTTAGGGTTAGGACACCCGTTTCTCTTTACATCTTACCCCCTCTAACCTTAACCCTGACCCCGTGCGCAAGCTGAACCCCCGGAGGGGGATGCTTCGCAAGGGTATCAAGGGGTGCCCCCCCCTTCGGGGGCAAGCGGTAGCCATGCTTGCGCTTACCTCTGAAGAGGTTAGGGGTCAGGCCTTACCCTTGCGAAGCATCCCCCTCCGGGGGATGCTTCGCAAGGGTAAGGCCTAACCTCTAAAGAGGTAAGAGGAGGCTGCTAAAGCTGACGCAAGCTCGCCAGCTAGGGTGCCCACTCTAGCCCTTAAACCCACGAAGGTGTTGTACCCCTAGTGGTTTTAGCCCCTTCACGGTCCACCAAAGAACTCTACGGGCATTTAGGCTCGCTGTTTGGTTTTGCCTACTTCGAAACCGCAAAGAGAGAGCGAGTGCTCCTCCCGTGAGTAAAACCCACAACCCTTTTTAGTTATAAAACACGCAAAAAGATCCTAAGAAAATTATTTGCTTTCAATGTGCAAATTGTACCATCTTAGTTTTTTTAATTTTAAAGTCAAATCTTTTTTATTATGGAAAGCCCAGCCTTTTTTTATACTGTTTTCTTGTCTTGTCTTCTTTTAAGTATTACTGGATATTCGATTTATGTCGGTTTTGGACCTCCATCAAAACAACTGCGTGACCCTTTTGAAGAACATGAAGATTAAATTTTGAAATCTTTTGCAATTTATACCAACTAAATGAGCCTGATTTTATCATTTCCAATAGATTAAAGTTCGCAAAACTGTAAAAAAAAATCAATTTTAAGGCTCCTTTTAAAAAAGCAGTGGAAGCAAAAAGGGAGTTTATCTTTATTAAACTATAGGCGTTATTTATATCTCACTTTATCATTTTTGTATCCATTTCTCAAACGATTTGTTCCCCACCCCGTCTAACCCGCATGGGTTAGGCACGGGTACAAGTGGCTTTTGAACCTCCTTTTCTTTTATAAGTGGAAAGGGAATAAAAAAAACCAAGCTACTGTTTGCTGCTAGGAGCAGGGTAATTAAAAAAAAATAGCTCTAAACAGGAAACCCTTTTCTTTTTTCTTTAAAAAAAAAAGTAGGACTGGTTTTTATTTTTGAAAAAAATAAATTAACTGAAATCGGCCGAGTTTCTTAGGAATTTTTTATGAAATTAAATTTACCTCTTTGCTTAGTACCCATAAAGAAGTAAAAATGTATATCTATAGTTCAACAGGGGGATTGCTAGCCATTTTTTGATGGTAAAAATAAAACAGCCAGATCTCCGGTGTATTCAGATTGATCATTGAGAATACAAGCCTTCTTTCCTTTTAACAAGGTGAAGGTTCCCTTGTTTAAAAGATTAAAATCTGAAGAAAGAACATTTTCTTCCCCTAGCAAATAGGTTATAATATAACTAAGAACTGATTTTCCAGTTTTTGCATCTCCACAAACGTAAAAGAAAAGCTGTTTGTCATCTCTACCTTGGACTATGTAAGCAAGCATCGATATTAAAGAATAATAATGATCTGTTTGATTGTCACAAAGATCTATCAGATAATTGCACAGGACACGTGTGTCATAAAACACATTAGCCATGCAGTAAGGAAGTCGTGCGTTTATAAAGGGATGATATATGCCCGGATAGTAATAATCTGCACCAAAATCATAGTCCAGATCTTTAAAAGCGAACACTTTTGGATTCAGTTCTGGCGGATCACTTGTCTAGACGCATTTTATTTTTATCGTTTCAGCAACGTTGTTAAGGAAATTTGCTGAAATCAGATGAGATGTTTTTGGAGTGCTTACGATTTGTGCGATGTACATCTCCAACTGTTTTGTTGTTACCATTACATGTGTTTGAGTGGTAATATTCTACATGTAAAAAATCTCTAGAGATTTGAAACGTACTAGGTTCTTTAATTCAGACTTTTCCAATAAAAGATCTGCTACTGCTCCTGGGGATTTCATCCGAGTACGTTTTCTGTCTTTCTAAGTAAACTCCTCTTTTGGCCCAAAATACAATCCTAAAATGTTCATAAAAAGTTACAAGAATTGAAGGTTGTAGCTCCATCGACTTTTGTTGTCATTATTGACGACGCGGCTATCAACTTTTTTAAGATATTTCGTAAAAAAATCGTGTGCATGAAGTTTAATTCCATCCTAGAAAATGGAAACACAAAAAGAAGAACCAGAAGAAAACCTTCTTTGAAAAGAACACCCTCAACTTTGGTTGGGACGGGGGTGTTCAACTCAAGGCTCTCAGACTGAAGATGTTTTCTTTAAACATAAACCCTGGTAAATAATTTTGCTTCTCGATGTTTTCGCAACCCTGCCCTGTTCAAAGTCATCTTTCAAACTATCTACTAAGCAATTTGTGAAAACCCTTTTCCCAAATGGTACCTTGTCACTTTTCTTTTCAAGGAAAAGCCGGTAATCGGTGTACAAATCCTTTAATGCGATTTTCCCTACATTCTTTTTTGCAACTCTCTGATTAAACCATCTTTCATAATCTGTTGCATGGCTACTAATTTTTGGAGGTTAAGAGCAGGGGTTCGTCAGGGTGGCCGCTAAATCATGTGCTCCTGAAAATTGAAAAGGCAAAAAACAAGCATGGCTAAAATGGTTTATTGCGGAGCCTGGAAGGATTGCACGTGCCGTTGTTCGCATAGCCAGGGAGAAAGAGATATATGTTTACCTTGCTTACCTCTGCAGGCGATAAGAATGAGGGTAAAAGAAGAGCTAAAAGGGCTAAGCCAGCACTTTTTCAGAAAAAAAATCTTCAGGTTCTGATTTGAAAATTGGAATCGGGATGAGCTCAGTAGGAATCGAACCTACATTAGAAACTTAGAAGGTTCCTGTCCTATCCGTTAGACGATGAGCCCCTTTTTATAAGCAATGACTCTCATAATAGAAATATAAAAAATATTCTTCTTTTCTGTAAAGAAGTAAAAACAGAACCAGAAAATCGAATGAAGAGCCGGTTCAAAAACCAACAAAAAGAACAGTCCGTTCACCAAACCTCCCAAACTCTTCATACCATCAAGGTTGTTATATCTTCTTACTTATATTCTCTTGTTCCCCTTCAGTGAAAGAGATTTAATAATCTCCTTCTCTCAGACCCACTTCGAACCCCCTGGATCCTCCCAAAGGGGGTTCGAGTGGGTTGTCCACTTGATACCACGAAGTGGCGAAGCGAGGTGGGGGTAAGGCCACCCATACTCTACAATTTCACACCTGTTCCATTTATGATTGGATTGCAAGTTGATCTACAATTCCATATTCTTTTGCCTCTTTAGCAGACATAAACTGATCTCTGTCTAGATCTCTAGATATTCGGCTCAAACTCTGTTGTGTTCGAACTGCATAGATCTCCCCAATCTGCCTCCGAAGCCGAAGCACTTCAGCTGTTTCCGAAAGAATGTCAGATGCTTGACCTTGGCCACCTCCCTCCGGTTGGTGAATCATAATTCTGGAATGAACAAGGGCAAGTCGCTTCCCTCTTTCCCCCCCGGCAAGTATAAAAGATGCCATGGAAGCTGCTGTGCCAACACACACAGTTGTTACAGGGGATTTTACATAATTCATTGTGTCAAAAACTGCTAGACCACAAGTTACAGATCCACCAGGTGAATTAATATAAATGTAAATTCTTTTGGAACTCTCTTCAGCATTTAAAAAGAGAAGTATTGCAACCATTTGGTTTGCAAGTTCATCATCTAATTGAGTGCATAAAAACAGGATTCGTTCTCTATAAAGTCTGTTGTAAAGGTCTACCCATTGGCCTGCCGGTTCACCTGGAAGCCGATATGGAACCTTTGGAACTCCTATTGGCATAGTCTTCTTATTTTCTCTCTTTCAATTTGCTCCACTAAGCTTTAGGTAAATAAAATATGGCCTTGTGATTCTTGTCTACCCCCTCTGACCCCTACTGCACAACGCTTTTTTCAAGGGTTAAAGGTGGTAAAACCGCTTTGGAATAGTAAGGTGGTGTAACACCCCTCGCTAACCTCGAAATCGGTAAGAGGGGGTTCCAAGGGGTCCAACTGTTAAACTAGGACTACTCTCTAAAGACGTAACCAGCGAACTCCTGGGACAATTTGTCATCGCAACCTGTTTCCGTGAAATACTTGGAAATTTTTTAAACGGTGAAAAAACCTATCTTCTTAGGCAGAGATCTCTTCCGAATGTGGTTGTAAGGAGCCCCATCTGTCAATGAGAAGATTGGCAATGTCATCGGAAGGACCTATCCTATCCACTGCTCCTTTTGTAAAAAGGGCAACATCGTGAGCAATCTCTACTGCTTCTTGATAATCATGAGTGACAAAAACTGTGGTGATTTCCACTTGGTTATGTAGGTTTTGCAGCCATGCGCGAAGCTCTTTACGAACATTTATATCAACAGCACTGAAAGGTTCATCTAAAATCAAAAGCTTTGGTTCTATGGCTAATGCACGTGCCAGCGCTACCCTTTGCCTTTGACCACCTGAAAGCTGATGAGGATATCGTTCGGCAAATCTTTCCAATTGAACTAGCTGCAACAGTTGATAAACCCTTTCATCAATGTTTGAAGAATGAAGTTTTCGAACACGAAGTCCAAAAGCAATGTTCTCAAAAACATTCATATGAGAAAAGAGAGCATAATTCTGAAACAAAAAGCCAACATTTCTTTCCTGTGTTGGAAGAAAAGTAGACTCTTTTCCGCCAATCCAGATCTTACCAGAATCAGGAAGGTCTAATCCTGCTAAAACCCGCAGAAGAGTTGATTTGCCAGATCCTGACTCACCTACTAACGCAACTAATCCATTGTTTTGAATTTCTAAGTTGTTGCCCTAAGCAATTCTCTCAACGAAATTGCTCGGCTTCAAAACCGTACATGAGACTCTCATCTCATACGGCTCCTCTTATAACTCTCTGGTTATGTGAGAGCAACCTCTGGTATATTACCTTGCATAGAGGCCCAAAGCTACCAATACTCTCTTACTCCCTCATTTCTGCTACCAATACTCTCTTACTCCCTCATTTCTAAAGAAGTGGGATTTAGTTTACAGGGATCAGTTTGCTCTTTCTAGAGGTTATAAGTTGCAAATTTAGCGTATCTTTTTTATTACAAAAAAGCGTTTGCTTGGTTGCAAATCCTTCTCTTTAAATGATTAGATAAAATAAAAGCGCTTTTCTTAGCAAATAATCTTTAATCCATATTCAAAAAGTTTTCCTGTTCCGATAAAGGATTTTTTTGATTTCGTAGGCGCGAATTATATTTCATGAGATTGGAAGCGTTTGTTTCAAAACATTGTTTTTCTTTTCTTGGAAAACTCTTACTAAAAAAATTGATTCAAACTCAATGCATAAAACGCCTTTAAAATGGCTCAGCCTTTTGATCTTGACTTTTTTGAAAGAATGGTACAACTAGGAAAAGATATTTATTAGACTTTTAAAAAACAATCCTTTGAAGAGCACAAAACATAGCTTGAACAGAGCTGCATAGGAAAAAATCTTCTCTGGAAAGAAAAACGTTCTGAAACGCAAACTTGTAAAACAGACCATGTAACATCAAAATTTGCTCTCAGTTGGTTTCCTTTTTATGGGATTCCTGCCTTCTATTTTGCTTGTGAAGGTATGAAACTTTTATTCGTTCACTTTTTATTCGCCATGGAATCTATTTCTTGTTCTTTTTTGCTTTAAAAAAGGTTTTTTTTCATTCGAAAAACTCGCTCCTTAGGATTGCTTTGCCTTCCCCACCTCTAATATCTAACTGGGTAAGGGGAGTTGTCCCCCGCGCGGGCCTAACTCTGACCCCCTCTTACCTAGAGGGGGTAAGGCCTGACCCCTAACCTCTTCAGAGGTAAGCGCCAGCATGGCTACCGCTTGCCCCCGAAGGGGGCATCCCCTTGATACCCGTACCCCCTCCGGGGGTTCAGCTTGCGCACGGGGTCAGGGTTAGGGTTAGAGGGGGTCAGGGTTAGGATTAGAAGAGGGAACCGCTTCTAATATAATAATGGAAGCAGGATAACGCGAATTCTTGTCCTAAAACCTTTAAAAGAATCAAGAAGCATACTTCAAATTTAATAAATAGACCGGCTTATCTCCTATTCCTTGTCAATTTCTCCTCATTGGCAATACAACAGTTTTTAGCAAGTTATAAAAAGCGCATTGGTTAAATGGATCTATTTTTCTATTTTTGGAATGCATCCTTTATCAGCTTTTTGAGTACTCTCCCATCTGTATCTGATTTTTTTCAATATCTATTTTTTAACTATTTAGATATTGAAAAACGAAAGAAAAAGAAACTCTTCAGGTCGCACTACATGATCAAGCGTTTGGTGTGAACCAAATCGTTTACACAAGTTTTCAATTAAAACAGTCATACAAAACTTCTAAAAAAAATGAAGAAGTACTAGATTGTAACAAAAGGGTGTGACTTTAGTTGCAACCCCTTAGACTTCTCAGTACTGTTAGTCTTTTAAACCTAGCAAAATTCTTTAAGAAAAACCTGTTTCTGGCTAGAAAAAAATAAACAATAGCAGCGATAGACATTTTTCACCTGGTTTTTTAGGCTTTTTTGGGCTACCCTTTATGCTTACATCAACTCCTTCATCTTGCTTTTCATTTCCCCTTTCGTTGGCCTAATCCCCTCTTACCCCTTTAAAGGTTAGGCCTAACCCACAAGGGGTTCGCGCAAGCTCCCCTGACCCCCGCTAACCCTAACCCTGACCCCCCTCTTACCTCTTTAGAGGTTAGGCCTTACCCGTACCCCCTCCGGGGGTTCAGCTTGCGCACGGGGGTAGAGGTGGCCACCCCCCAAGGTGGTATCAAGGGGATGCCCCCTTCGGGGGCAAGCGGTAGCCATGCTTGCGCATGGGGTCAGGGTAAGGCCACCCGTACCCCTGGATACCCCTTTTTGGGGTCAGGGTTAGGCCAGCCAAGGGGGTCTCTCTTTGCTGGCTTGCCCTCCCCTGGCGGGGCTAACCTTGATCCCTATCCCCTCTAACCCTAAAGGCAGGGTGGGCACACCCTCATTGGCTTTACCCCGTTCGTAAGCTGAACCCGCTAGGGGTTCGAAGGCCACCCGTACCTCTTAATACCCCCTTTGGGAGTTCTAAGGCCACCCATACCCCCGTGCGCAAGCTCAGGGGGTAAGGCCTGACCCCTAACCTCTTCAGAGGTAAGCGCAAGCATGGCTACCGCTTGCCCCCGAAGGGGGCATCCCCTTGATACCCCCTTTGGGGGTTCCAAGGCCACCTCTACCCCCGTGCGCAAGCTGAACCCCCGGAGGGGGTACGGGTAAGGCCTAACCTCTAAAGAGGTAAGAGGGGGTCAGGGGAGCTTGCGCACGGGTTAGAGGGGGTTATTGGAAAAAAAACAATGAGAAATGGAATACTAATAAAAAAGGCTCTCTAAAGAATTTATTTTTAGGATTTACCCTTTTATCTTCTTGTAGATCGAAGTGATCTTAGATTTTTTTGCTTTTTTCGCGGGTTTTAACTTATCCAAACGCTGTTGAAGTACAAACTGAAGGTTTGCTTCTATTTCTGCTTTTACACGCTCTGCTTCTTCTTTCGCCTTTTGGTCTGCTTTCCTTTTTGCGATTTTTTCATTTTCACCAAGAGTTGGATCTTCCAACTGGTCAGCTTCGCGTGTTTCTAAAAGATTTGCTTTCTTTAAAAGAACTCGATAATAGAATTTGTTTTCATTTGCCATTTCATAGTCTTCCGATTCTAAAGAAGACGAAAAACCTATTGAATAATTTTTGAAAAATTCTATTTTTGGTGGTAAGGAGAAGGCAAGGTAGAAAGCTTTCCAACGAACAGATTGTACCTTTGCAAAGGCTATAGCTTCATCTAAGACATTCAACTGTTTAGATTCTGAATCCCTGTCATAGTTAAACTGAAAAGGAATAGATTCACAGCGGTTCCCTTCTCGCGAAGCTATTTCCTGCGTGAACATGTTAAAAACTGATTCGAAGTTTAGAAGAAGTTCGCGATATGCTTTTTGGGAACTTAAATTGCCAAACCATTGTTCAACTTTTTCGAAATATCTGGTTTTTGTAAGCAGTCTTGTAGGTTGGAGCGCTGGTCTCCCTTTATTTATAACAAAATTTCCTTTTCCATCTCCAGTAGTTTTAACAAGAGTTGAAAGGCTTTGCAAATCTTTTAGCATCCCAAAAGGGAACTCATTTCGGTTCTTAAGAACTACTCTGTTCGTAAACAGATCTTTCGGATCTACCATCTGTTCAAGCTCATAATCGCTGTATGGAAGACCTTGTTTCGGGTAAAAAACTCCTTGAAATGGTTGAGAAGTGGGAGCCTCTGGTTCTAGTTTTTCTGTTCCTAAAAGTCCCTCAGGTTGTAAAACCTCTCCAGTCTTAGAAACTTTCGTTTCTGCAGCAGATGCCTCTATCTCTTGGTTTTCTACCAAGGTGGTAGCCACTACCCCATCATTGTCCGTGTCCACTAGCGAAAGTTTGTTGATAAGCTCTTCAGGCTCTTTGACCATTGGATAGTTTGTTTTCGATTTGGATTTCTCTTCTAAATACTCTGTGAGCCAAAGCCTTCTAACTCTTTCTTCTAGAACACTTGTTAAGCCATCGTTTCCTCCCATGGGAATGAAACCATATCTCTTGTAATAACCATGAGTTGCTGGCCAGAGTAGATTAGAAAGAACTTCTCGAATGTGTTTTCTTTCAACCATGACATCGACCTGACCTCTTTCCATCATATACTCGGCAGTCTGGAAATTAGCAGGCAAAACCTCACCGATGGTTGCTTCAATAACCCTTCTTCCAGCAAAGCCTATGAGTGATTTTGGCTCCGTAAGAATAAAATCTGCTAGCATGCCAAAACTGGCCGTAACTCCTCCTGTGGTTGGAGATGTCAAGAGAGTAGCATAGGGGATCCGGGCACAGTTTTGGTGATGAAACAATGCTGCAGATATCTTTGCCATCTGCACAAGGCTTAAGCTCCCTTCCTGCATGCGAGCTCCACCCGAAGCACAAACAATTACAAGGGTTAAGCCTCTTTGTGTTGCATATTCAATAAGACGAGTAATCTTTTCACCAACCACAGAGCCCATGCTCCCACCCATGAAAGCAAAATCCATCACTGCTAAAGCTACTGGAATAGTATCAATGAAAGCAGTGCCAGTCTGAACAGCGTCTTGCATCTGAGTGTTTTTTTGTGACCGAGTCATCCTTTCAATGTAAACATCGTAATCCTCGAATTCAAGAGGATCGCAGGATGACATGGATTCAAAAAGAGGTCTCCAAGACCCTTCATCCACAAGCAGCTTGATCCGAGCTGTGCTAGACATCTTCATATGAAAACCGCAATGCATGCAAAGATCATCGTTTTCATGGAGATGTCTTATGTATAAAACAGTGCCGCAATCCTCACATCGAGTCCACAATCCAATGCTTGGATCTCCTCGTTCTCCCATGGAGAGTGGATTCAGCAAGTCTTTAATTTTTCGTTGTTGTTTTAAATACTCAAGAACTGTAAGACCAGGAGGATTTAGAAGTTCGCCATCTTTGCTATAGATATATTTGTAATTGGGGTCGTAATAGTCGTAAGGGACGTAAACCATAAAGAAGATTATGCCTGTGTTTTTTCTAAATATGGAAAACTCGTAGTGAGTTTAAAACCTGGAAACTGACGTTTCCACAATATCTGTTTCTCTAAAAAACTGAGTGCTGCTTCTTTTCTTTTTATTCCTCTTGTTGAAAAAAATGAACAATGAGAGGATATACCAGTTCAGTTCCTGTTTTATGTTTGCTTTGATAAACTTTGAATTCCTATTCTTGTCCTCAAAATGGTTACGAGACAATTTTTCAATTAAAAATCTGGTTTCTTGCTTAAGACCTCTGTTCCGGGACAGATCTGATCGGTTTAAAAGCTTTCAGAACAAAAAAAATATTCCTTACAAAGGAGTATACAATTTTTTACTTCGTTTACGACATTCCCCGTGTCTAGAAAATTATTAGCTCTATTGTCTTAACGAGAAAAAAAAACTCTTTTGGTTTTTACTTTCTTTAAATCTAGCCTCTCATTGTCTTGTATTTAAAAACCAAGCAACTAGCACTGCATAGAAGCACCAAACCACAGAAAAAAGAAGTCGGGAACAGCATTAAAAAGCGGAATAAAGAGAACTAGCAAGTGCAGGCAGTTGAATAGGCACCCTTACTATTTGCAGGTGCCGTTTCACCCTGACCCCTTGCGGGTTAGGGGTCCGGGTGGCCTTCGAACCCGTGCGCAAGCATGGCTACCGCTTGCCCCCGAAAGGGGCATCCCCTTGATACCCCCTGAGCTTGCGCACGGGTTCGAAGGCCACCCTTGCGAAGCATCCCCTTGTGGGTTAGGCCAACGAGGGGGTGCACACCGTAACGCATCTTCAGGGGCATGGCAAACCTCTAAGAGAGGGGCTAATCAATAGCCCTGATCCCTCCACCTAAGAGGGGAAACAGGGCATACATGGAAGGGGTTAGCAAAGCCTTCTACTTATTGCATTGATCTGGCCTATCTTGACTTTTTTAAAAAACACTCAATAAAATTATTGATGTTTGTGACTAACAAAGCAATAAAGAAGAAACGAAGTCTAAAATCCAGATAATTCTCTTGTATTCTATATTGTCTTGTTTTCTAGATCTTTAGCAACACAAATTGTCATGGAGTAGTGGAAGCCCTCATCGTCTAGAGGTTAGGACATCTCCCTTTCACGGAGAAAACGGGGATTCGAGTTCCCCTGGGGGTATCGGGAGAATAAAAAAAGCAAAAAAAGCTTATACTAACGCGGGATAGAGCAGCCTGGTAGCTCGCAAGGCTCATAACCTTGAGGTCGTAGGTTCGAATCCTGCTCCCGCTATTTAAAGAATTCCCAAAAGTCGTTCCAGTTAAAAGTGTACTGGATCGATGCTCGGGAAAGAGAGATCAGTCCCTTTCTTATATTGGAAACTTTTCGGCACCCAAAAAATTTGAAAGAAAGGAAACATTAGCCAAGCTGAAAGGGAATTAGAGAGCACAGTAGGTCATTCTGCTCTCTTTTACCTTGCTCTTTTTTATCTTTTTGCCCCTCGTACCTCTAGAAGGTGTGTAAATTCCGTTAAGGAGGTGGGTGAATACCTACTACCTCCTTAGCCGAACGTGCCAATACCAATTGCACGCTAACTTTTAAAGAGGTGAGCGCAAACTGAACCCTGACTCTACTCCTCTTACCTCTTTAGAGGTTAGGCTGAAGGTGGCCTTCGAGGGGGTTCAAAGGCCAACCGTACCCCTCGATAAAGGCTCTGGTGGCTAACACTTTCGTGCTATCAAAGAGTTAGGGTTTTGTTATCTTATGAAACCAAATTGAGGTTTTGCTTTCTTAGAACGCATTGAATAGAATCTTTATGAAAGATATTTAAATTTAGTAAGAAGCTTAACAGAGAAAATTTGATTGCTTTAAAAGCTCCTTTCTATAGTTTTCAAACTGTTTTGCTCTCTCTTTTGTGACACACGAGGTCCAACAGACAAGCATTCTTTTAAAAACTAAAAAGTGCTCTTTTTAGTTTTACGATAACTCTTTCTCAACTCCAAGTGACAAGGGTAACCCTACTCTCAAAACATGGGAAAAACAACTCTAACCCCGCCCTTTTACCCGTTAAAGAGGTCAAGAGAGCCTTATAGTTACCTCTTTGTAGACTTCCATCCTCTAACCCTAACCCTGACCCCGTGCGCAAGCTCAGGGGGTAGCAAGGGGTTAGGGATAAGAGGGAGTCCAATTGGTTTTCGAACCCCCGAAGAGGGCCAGGGTTCAGCTTGCACTGACTTCTTTAGAGATAAGGGTATGGGTGGTTTTGTAACCTCAGAAAGGGTAATGCCTCACTTTAGCAAGGCAACTGGACAACTGATTGATTGCTTTGTGAACCATTTGCTTTCGGCGCCTAAGCCTGCTCGCTAAACATTAGGAAAGCCAAATAACCAGCTCTCCAAGGCAAAAGTTGGAATCTATTTTCTCAAAAAAACAAGACCGATATTGAACTTCTTCAATGATCTAACTCCTTTGTTCCTTAATTCTTAATTTTTCAAAATTCAAAAAAATTAACAAAATCTATGACTCGCATTAAACGTGGTAATGGAGCTCGAAACCGGCGTAAACTTGTTCTAAAACGGACTAGTGGTTTTAGAGGATCTTCTTCAAAATTGTTTCGAACAGCTAATCAACATTCACTAAAAGCATTAAGGTTTGCTACACGAGATAGATATCAAAGAAAAAGACAATTTCGACAGATTTGGATTGCACGAATTAATGCTGCTGTACGAAACCATGGATTCAATTACAGCAATTTTATTTCTTTTCTGAAATCCTCGAAAATAGGATTAAATAGAAAAATTCTTGCTCAAATAGCCTTTAGAGATGAACAAGGGTTTGATCAATTAGTTCAAATGTTACCAACTACATAAAGAAAATTTTTCATAAAATCAAAAAAATTTTTGGAAAAAAAGCAGTTTGCTAAAAGAAATTCTTTATTTTTTATGAATATTCCAACAAATCGAATAAAAACAAAACCACCCGAGGTAGCTCCAATTATAGCAATAGTAAGAAAGAAACCACGATCAAAGCATCCGCTTTTTCAAGGAAGCATTGACTATAAAAACATTTCACTCTTAAGCAAATTCGTTTCACCTCAGGGAAAGATTCTTCCTAAGAGAATTAATAGCTTGACTGCCAAGCAGCAACGATATGTAGCCAAAGCAATAAAAAATGCTCGTATACTAGGCTTGCTCCCATTTATTAACAAAAGCAAAGGTAATGAGTAAAGAAAACGAAATCTTATCTTTCTAAAACTTTTAAAAAAGCTCAACCTTTGTCACGTTCAATTTTAAAAAGAGTTTAGCTTATAAAAAATTTACTAAAATTCTTTTTGAAATGTAGTAACTCCTCCAGTTTTTCGTTCTTTAAACTTTGGAGGGGGTTCGACAGCCACTCTTTAAAACCCCTACTTTTAAGGGGTAGGGTGGGGACCAAGTTCTGGTATCAATAGGTTGTCCCCCTCGCGGGCCGGGGGTGGCCTTCGAACCCCCTTTAGGGGTATCCAGGGGTTCGAAGGCCACCTGTACCCCCGTGCGCAAGCTCAAGGGGTAAGGCCTTACTCCTCCATACCACATAGTGGTCAAGGTTCCAGGGAGTTGTCCCCCTGCTACCCCCTTTAGGGGGTTAGGTTTTGGAACCCCTAAGGGGTTAGAAGTGGGGCTCAGACTTTACCCATAGCGTGTTAGAGGGCGTCTGGGCAGCTTTGGAATGCCTAGTGGGTTAGAGCCACTTCGGAGTATCTGACGAGTATCGGTTCTAAAGCCGTTTGGATCCCCTCCTCCTTTTTAAAAGAGTAAAGGAAATAAGATTTTGCAAAGGGTATAGAGTTTTTAAGAAAGTTAAAAACAAAAAAAACTGATTTCCAAGACTTCCATTAAAGAAACATGGAGCCAAGTTTAGAATAAAAAGTAAAGAAAGAATATACAATACAATGGCAAAGAAAAGCATGGTAGAGCGAGAAAGGAAGCGCCAATTTTTAGTTCTAAAATATAAAAATATTAGAGAATCTATTAAAAAAGAAATTAAAGAATCTTTTTCACTAGAGGAGAAACTTGTTCTTCATCGAAAACTTCAAGGGCTTCCTCGCAACAGTTCTCCAGTAAGATTACATAATCGATGTTCCTTTTCAGGTCGGCCAAAAGGATATTTTCGAGATTTTGGTTTATCTAGACATGTTCTTCGAGAAATGGCTCATGAGTGTCTGCTTCCAGGAGTTACAAAATCAAGTTGGTAAGCAACAGAAGATTTTTTTTTAGAAAAAAAGAAACGAAAACACTTTTCATCTTTATTACCTGTTAAAGCAACTTGATTTGTTCTTCTCTGCACCCAAAAGAAAATTGTTTTTCAACAATATTGTCAAAAGATTAAAAAGCAATTCTTTTTACTTATAAAGAATTGCTTTTTAATCGGCTAAGCCCTTGTGACGGAATGGCAGACGTGTCGCGTTGAGGTCGCGGTGCCTTTTGGCGTGTCGGTTCAAGTCCGACCAAGGGCATACTATTCGTACTAAGTACTTATACTAAACGAGAGATTATGATACCGTAATATTGCTTGTTGTAACCCTTGAGAGCGACTTAAAAGGTTAGGAGTTCGAAGGCCACCCTTGCGAAGCATCCCTTTGATACCACATAGTGGTCAGGGTTAGGCCTGACCCCTAGAGGGTTAGAGGGGGTTCTACCCCTCTAAAACGTGTTCCCCTTTGTTGCTATCAAGGATTTATGACCTATGGATAGACTAGGGGTATGGGTGACTTTACCTTTTCCCCCTTTGGGGATATCCATGAGATAAACCCATTTTTCCTCTGTAAAGATTTGGGTTTACCCCTAGCGAGTAAGGCCAGGGTGGGCAACTCCCCTACCTTAAGTAAGGCCTACCCCTAGCCGGTTAGAGGGGGTACCCGTGGCCATCGAAACCTTAGCGGGTTCAACCTACGCTTCCCTCTTAAGAGGTTCGGGTAACACCTTCTCTCTAGCGGATCAGAGGGGTTTCGAAGGCCACCTGTACCCTGTTTAGAGAGTAAGGCCTAACCTCTAAAGAGGTAAGAGGGGTTTGTCCCCTTGTGAGTAAGTCCAACCATATCCTTTGGTACAAGGAAGTAATCAAAGTTAGACTAACTACACCTGAGTATGGAAGGATTAGCCTTGTGGGGAGGAATCCCGAACCCCTTACAATGATTAGATCGGACTCAATCAATGCTAATTCTTAAAAACTTTAAGCTACTTTAAAAAAAAAATGACTGGCTTGAGTTACAAGAAAGCTTTGTTCAAAAACATTTTTTTGGCGTCTATTTTTCTTTTTTATTTAAAAGATTCAACAAGGTTGGTATTTGGTGGTACTAAATTTTGTTTTACATGCTGATCTTCCTAACAAAAAGAAAGATTGAGAATTATTTTTCGAGGTTTTTTTTTTTTCAAGTACCAGAAAAGAAAGACATAAAAATAAATATGAAAGGAAAAAATTTAATTTTATTATTTGCCCTGGAGAGGACTCGAACCTCCACGCAAAAAGCAGTTGATTTTGAATCAACCATGTCTACCATTCCATCACCAGGGCTTTCTAGGTAAGAACTAGAGAAAAGAAAAGAATTAGTACACAATTTAATAGATATATTGGGGATGGAGGGACTTGAACCCTCACGATCCAAAGGATCAACGGATTTTAAGTCCGTTGCGTCTACCAATTCCGCCACACCCCCTCACAGGTCTAACTCGGCCCCTGTTCTATTTCCTTTGTCGCTCAGTGTCCGAAGTACCGGTAACTTAACCCTAAGCTCCAGGGGTTCGAAGGCCACCCTTGCGAAGCATCCCCTGGATACCCCCTGAGTTTACGAACAGGGTAAGGCTTTACTCATAACGAGTTAGAGAGGGGACAATTGGCTTTCGAACCCCCTCTAACCCGCTAGGGGATGCTTCGCAAGGCCTAACCCACAAGGGGATGCCCCCTTCGGGGGCAAGCGCAAGCTCCCCTGACCACTATGTGGTATCAAGGGGATGCTTCGCAAGGGTGGCCTTCGAACCCCCTCGTTGGCCGGGGGTGGCCTTCGAACCCCTTTGGGAAATAGATTAGGTTGGGTACCACTTGTTCAGCGAAGCGATTGCACCCTCCATAGATACTGTCGGGGCAAAGCTTTGCCCCTGCGGATTAAGGTTAGGGATGCGGGTGGCCTTGGAACTGGTACCCTTCGGTTCTCGGCCACTTCCTAGTATCCCATGGGTAAAGCTTTACCCTCGGGGGTAATCACCATATCCAGTTAAAAAATATTTTAAGATCACAAGAGAGGCAAACACAACATAGAAAAGGAAGGAATAGTTTGGGCGAACGACGGGATTTGAACCCGCGAGTAATGGAGTCACAATCCATTGCCTTACCACTTGGCTACGCCCGCCAGAGTCAACATATGAATTCTTTTGCTTTTTCCAAGGACAAAAAACCTATTTTTCTGTAAATTTCAATTGCTTTGTGAAAAAAAATGCAAGCAACCATAACAAATAATTGAGTAAGACAAGTTTTTAAGGACGCCTTTTCTCTTTTAAAAAATAGAAAAGAGTGCTTGTAACAAACAACTGTTAGCAAACAGTTTGGGCCGAGCTGGATTTGAACCAGCGTAGGCAAAACCAGCGGATTTACAATCCGCCCCCATTAACCACTCGGGCATCGACCCTTTCAAGGACTAGTTTGCAATTGAAAAATAGTACAAGAGAATTGTTTGAAAACAAACTACATTAAGATTGTTTTTAAAACACCTATATAAAATTCTATCTACAATTGTTAAAAAAAACAACTCTCAACTTTTTTTTTATCAAGTTTTTAGAATTTCTTTTCTTCTATGTCTTAGAATCTCAGTTTTTCTAATCAAAGAGTTTTTCAGCATAGAGAGTTTGCAGAGTCATCTTCCATGGACTAAGAAAAAACTTTAAAACTTTTTGAAAGAAAGGAAAAAAACGAAACAGGTTAGGCGGATTAGAACAACAAAAAAAGCTTTGAAGGGACAAATTTTTGTAATCAATATCCTCTTTAGCCAAACAATGAAACGCTGTTTGAACAAATTATTTTAGGCTTGTGCCATTTCTGCCTTCACTCTACAATTAGCAAACCCAATTGATAGAAAGGAGAAAGCCTTTGTAGAGTTTTAAAAATGAATCGTGCTATAATTAAAGGGAATTGAAAAAAATTTCTTTAGAAAATTAAAAAAGGAGGGAACCGGTTTGCTTTTTGACCATTGAAAATTCTCTATCTTTTTTTAAACTTTTTCCAAATGGTTGAACTTGATTTTCCTTCTCTTGAGGGTAGGCCAAATCGTTAATGCGGGAGAGAATGGGCACCCCCTTTTGGGGTACCCACCTTGGCCTAACCCGCTAGGGGTAAGGACGACCCTTTAAAAGGGAGTTGTGCCCCTCTTACCTCTTTAGAGGTTAGGCCTTACTCCCTCTTACCTCTTTAGAGGTTAGGCCTAACCCACAAGGGGTTCGCGCAAGCTCCCCTGACCCCGTGCGCAAGCTCCCTCTTCAGAGGTAAGCGCAAGCTGAACCCCCGGAGGGGGTACGGGTATCAAGGGGATGCCTCCTTCGGGGGCAAGCGGTAGCCATGCTTGCGCACGGGTGGCCTTCGAACCCCGTGCGCAAGCTCAGGGGGTGGGGGTGGCCATCGAACCCCTGGAGACCTACTAAAACCCGTACTGGAAACGGTTTCTACGGGGTATCAAGCGATAAAGGCAAGGAGGGGGTTTCAAAACTTCCTGTATTAGGAAAAGTTTCCTAATCTCTCTTGTTGAAAGGCTTCAGGGGTTCGAAGGCCACCTCTACCCCCTTTAGGGGGTAAACGAGGGGGAATCTTATAGTTTAAACAAAAAAATATTTTTTACTTTTAAAGATGCCAACTATTCAACAACTTGTTCGCCTTGCACGGAAAAAAACTGAAAGGAGCACGAAATCGCCAGCACTCAAATCTTGTCCCCAAAGACGAGGTGTTTGCACTCGTGTTTATACAACAACGCCTAAGAAACCAAATTCCGCATTACGGAAAGTAGCTCGGGTTAGATTAACCAGTGGTTTTGAAGTGACAGCTTATATACCCGGAATTGGCCACAATCTCCAAGAACACTCAGTCGTTTTAGTTCGAGGGGGAAGAGTCAAAGATTTACCAGGTGTTAGATATCATATTGTAAGAGGAACTCTCGACACTGCAGCAGTAAAAGATCGGGTTCAAGGCCGATCAAAATATGGAGTTAAAAAACCTAAATAGAAAATATTGTCTTTTATTGTGGCTTCCGATCTGTTAATAATTAAAGTTTTTTCTGGTTCATTCTCATTTAATTGGTTTTAACTAACCACGTTAGAAGCTGAAAATACAGAAGAGTTAAAACTTTTTAGGATTGATCTCGAGCTATACAGTGTACATAAAAAAAAACTAGTTAAAGAATTTATGCCTCGACGTCGAACACCAAAAAAAATGATTCTCACGCCTGATCCTTCTTATGAGAATTTACTAATTCAAATGTTTGTAAATCAATTAATGAAAAAAGGGAAAAAGCCGCTGGCTTATCGCATCTGCTATGAAGCTCTTAAACAGATCGGCGAGCTTACTCAAGATGATCCTGTTTTTATTATCGAACAAGCTGTTCGAAATGCAACCCCCCTCGTAGAAGTGAAAGCAAAACGACGAGGAGGTGCAACATATCAAGTGCCAGTTCCAGTTCCACCAAGCCGAGGAACAGCCTTGGCTATTAGATGGCTTTTAACTGCAAGCCGAAATCGATCAGGTCGAACTATGATTTCCAAGCTAACCAATGAATTGTTAGATGCATCAAAAAATTTAGGAAATGCTATACGAAAGAGAGATGAAATGAACAGAATGGCTGAAGCAAACAAAGCTTTTGCCTCAAATCGCTTTTAATAAAAGGTTTTATTTTCATTGTTTTTTTCCTTTTTTTTTTTTAATGAGAAACTCTTTCTGCAACTGGACAGGCTTCAACTCTTTACTGAACTCCCCTTTAATGGCGTTATATGGAGAGCAATAATTCCTTCTATACCCTCTTCCCCACAGAGGGTTGCTTGGTCTAATCCTCTGGGTAGCCTTGACCTTACCTGCTAGACCTTTTGCCTTGTCCAAGGGTATTGCTTGTACCACTTGCCGGTTTAAGCCATTGCTACTGCTGGATATCATCTTCGTGGGTGCCAATCCTGGCTTTTAGACTTTCCCCTAACCCTTCGAACCCCTAGCGGGTTAGAGGGAGGAGCTGCTGCTAGGATAAGGCTTTAATCTAGCCCTGGCCTTCAAACCCCCTAAAAGGGGTTAATCAACTAAATCATGTCTTCAAGTTTTTTGACACTGCTTATCCTCGTGAAAAGAGGGATCTTGTGAAGGCTCAATTAGACAAGAGTTAGCAAGAGGCGGAAAGACCTGGTACAATAATATTGAAAAACCTGCTTCTAACCCCAGCAGAAAATGGGTAAAGAGCTACTGAGAGCTTTTTGCTTATTTTATACAATTTACGTTTTCTAAACGTTTCAAAACAAATGGTTAAGGAAGGATTGCTTTTTTTTTCAGTATTCACTATAATAGCAAGAAAAGCAGGCATTTGTCTCAAACTAAAATCTAATTGGTAAAAAGAAATCTCATTGGCTTTAACCTTTTGCAATCTTCCGCATTGTTTTTCGGTTGATTGGTTTAACTGGTGAAAGTTGTTACCTCTAAACCGGTATAAAAGGGGATTCGATGGCCACCTGTACCCCATTTTGGGGGTTCGATGGCCACCTGTACCCCCTCAGGGGGAGTTTGCGCGAACCCCTTGATACCACATAGTGGTCAGGGTTAGGCCTAACCTCTAAAGAGGTTAGAGGGGGACAACCCCTTGTAGATTACTGCCCGTTCCAAGGCTTAAACCCTGAAACTAGGGAAAACAAGGGTAAAGCCACTCAAAAAAGCATTGGTACTGAAACCAATCTTTCTGCATGAAACCAAGAAAAAGAAACCGGAGCCAATGAACGGGTAAAAGAATAAGAATCGTTCTGAGGCTTTTTTAGAAATGGTTTTGCAGAGGGAAAAGAGAGAAAAATAAAAAAGGAGATCTGAATGGCACGTGAAAAATTTGAACGTAAAAAACCACATGTTAACATTGGAACAATTGGACATGTTGACCATGGCAAAACAACTCTTACAGCTGCAATTACTATGACCTTAGCTGCAGCTGGTGGTGGTAAAGGAAGGAAATATGATGATATTGACTCAGCACCTGAAGAGAAAGCTCGCGGAATTACAATCAATACAGCTCATGTGGAATATGAAACTGAAAAACGTCACTATGCCCATGTAGACTGTCCCGGTCATGCTGATTATGTAAAAAACATGATAACTGGTGCTGCTCAAATGGATGGAGCGATCCTTGTTGTTTCTGCCTCGGATGGCCCTATGCCACAAACAAAAGAACATATCTTGTTGGCAAAGCAAGTAGGAGTTCCTAATATCGTTGTTTTCTTAAATAAACAAGATCAAGTTGATGACGATGAGCTTTTAGAATTGGTTGAGCTGGAAATCCGAGAAACATTGGATAGTTATGAATTCCCTGGTGACGAGATTCCAGTTGTTCCCGGTTCAGCTCTTCTTGCTTTAGAGGCTTTAACAGAAAACCCTAAACTTCAAAAAGGGGATAACAAATGGGTAGACAAAATCTACAAACTTATGGAACAAGTAGATGAATACATACCAACTCCAGAAAGAGAAACTGACAAACCTTTTCTAATGGCGATTGAAGATGTTTTCTCTATTACCGGTCGAGGAACAGTAGCAACTGGTCGGGTTGAGAGAGGTTCTATTAAAGTTGGTGACTCAGTGGAAATTGTAGGTCTTCAACCAACAAGATCAACTACAGTAACTGGGCTTGAGATGTTTCAAAAGTCATTAGAAGAAAGCATTGCAGGTGACAATGTTGGAATTCTTTTGCGTGGTATACAGAAAGCTGACATTCAAAGAGGCATGGTGCTTGCAAAGCCTGGCAGTATTACCCCTCATACAAAATTTGAAGCTCAAGTGTATGTTCTTACAAAAGAAGAAGGAGGCCGCCATACACCCTTTTTTACTGGATACCGACCTCAGTTCTATGTTCGAACAACTGATGTTACAGGAAAAATCGAATCTTTTGCCTCAGACGATGGAAGTGAAGCACAAATGGTAATGCCAGGTGACCGAATCAAAATGGTGGTTGAGCTTATTCAACCCATAGCCATTGAGAATGGTATGCGATTTGCCATAAGAGAAGGTGGAAGAACAGTAGGTGCTGGAATAGTTTCTGCAATTTTACAATAGTTTCCAAAGAGCATCGTGCTGCTTCTTTTTCATTAACTTAATTCATAGGTAGAGGGTAAAGAGAATCGCTTGAGAAAAAAGGGGAAAAGAAAAATCTCATTATGGTCGAAAGAAACAGAAAACAAAATCTTACCTATGCCGATAAAATACCAAGAATTAGTCAGAAAAATGGAATCTCAATTTTTGAAGAGTGATCTCCCGTCAATAGAGGTTGGTGACACTGTCAAGGTTGGTGTTCTTATCCAAGAAGGAAACAAGGAAAGAGTTCAACCCTATGAAGGGACTGTAATAGCAAAACGAAGAGCGGGCTTGCACACAACAATAACAGTAAGGCGGGTTTTTCAAGGAATTGGGGTGGAAAGAGTTTTCACTCCTCATTCACCAGCTATAAAAAAACTTGAGGTTTTAAAAAGAGCGAAAGTTCGCCGTGCAAAGCTCTATTATTTACGAGATCGAAGTGGCAAAGGAACCCGTCTTACACCGCGCTTAGAAAATTAATTTTTATAAATTTTGACATTTCTCATAGCAACAATTTCAAAAACCATCTAAAAAGCTAGCGTCTGGTTCCATCTATTACTTCTGCAAAATCGGAGCAGTTAACCTCTCCTACCTTTTTAGAACTGTTACCCCCTCGTTGGCCTTAGGGGGTAGAGGTGGCCTTCGAACCCCCTCGTTGGCCGGGGGTGGCCTTCGAACCCCCTCTTACCTCTTTAGACTACCCCTTCCCCTAACCTAACCCCTTGTGGGTTAGGTTAGGGGAAGGGGTCCAGCCGTTGCCCACCATAGCTTTGACCTTTCTAGACCTTCCTCACCTCCGACTAAGGTGCATAAACTCAATTTTTTTTTTGAGGTGATTTCCTTAGCTTTTCACAAAGAACTTTATAAATAATGTTTTTATCACGGATTGAAAAAAGTTGATAAAACGAGTACTTTTTTTTTCAAAAGTAATTGGTTGTAGTTTTTTATTCAAATGGCAACTTGCTTAATAAGAAGTAAGAAGATAAAAATAATAGATACTAAAAAGAGACAACCTGTTTTACCAGATTTTGAAAAAAAAAAGCCGTAATATACAATGCAAAACACATAGTACTTCCCTAAAGAACCGTTTGCTATATTGCCTTTTTAAGGCAACGAACTGGTTAGGTTGAAAGAAGGCAAAAATTCCAAGGGATTAGGCTAGGAAACTACCTTTGCAAAAGATTATGGAGAATTTAATACAATGAAACTAGCTGTTTATGGAAAAGGTGGTATAGGAAAATCAACCACAAGCTGTAATATTTCCATCGCTCTTGCTCGTCGTGGCAAAAAGGTTTTACAAATCGGTTGCGATCCTAAGCATGATAGCACTTTTACTCTTACGGGGTTTTTGATACCAACGATTATAGATACTTTGCAATCTAAAGATTATCACTATGAGGATGTGTGGCCTGAGGATGTTATTTATCAAGGTTATGGAGGAGTTGACTGCGTCGAGGCAGGTGGCCCACCTGCAGGTGCTGGGTGTGGTGGATATGTTGTTGGAGAAACTGTCAAACTTCTCAAAGAGCTTAATGCTTTCTTTGAGTATGACATTGTTTTGTTTGATGTCTTAGGAGATGTTGTTTGTGGTGGATTTGCAGCTCCATTAAATTATGCAGATTATTGCATTATTGTAACAGACAATGGATTCGATGCTCTCTTTGCCGCCAATCGCATTGTAGCATCAGTGAGAGAAAAATCGAGAAGTCATCCGCTCAGACTAGCAGGATTAATAGGGAATCGTACTGTAAAACGGGACCTTATTGATAGATATGTTTCATCATGCCCAATGCCAGTATTGGAACTCCTCCCTCTCATTGAAGAAATACGGGTTTCCCGTGTAAAAGGGAAGACACTTTTTGAGCTTGCGGAGACAGAGCCTGCACTCTCTTATGTTTGCGATTTCTATCTCAATATAGCTGATCAGTTGCTTTCTCAACCAGAAGGAGTTCTTCCCGAAGAGCTCCCAGATCGTGATCTTTTCAACCTTCTTTCTAGCTTTTATCTTCGAGGTTCAGAAGTTTCGGAATCACTTGAGCCAATGGATTTTCTTATGGTTTAAGAACTAAATCGCCTAGGCTTTCCTCCCTTAAACACTGTTTTACCAATTGATACCACATAATGGTCAGGGTTAGAGGGGGTTCGATGGCCACCCTTGCGAAGCATCCCCCTCTTACCTCTTTAGAAGGAGCTTGCGCTTACCTCTGAAGAGGGAGCTTGCGCTTACCTCTAAAGAGGTTAGGGGTACAGGTGGCCTTCCAACCCCTTGTGGGTTAGGCCTGACCTCTAGCGGGTTAGAGGGAGTGCCCACCCTGGCCTAAGTCCTTTTTTTAAAAAAAGTAACTTTTGCGCAATAACAAAGCAAAAAGGTAGCATCTCTGCAAAGTTTTTGCTTATGAAACTTTAAATTAAACGTGATAAATCTTTGAAATTAAAAAAGTGTCTTAGAAAGCCAAAGGACAAGCACTAGCATTCGCATGCTTAGGCAAAAATATGAGAAAAAAAGCAGATGGAAACAAATTTTAATGATACATTAGCATTTGATTGTGAGACAGGAAACTATCATACTTTTTGTCCAATTAGTTGTGTCTCTTGGCTTTATCAAAAGATAGAGGACAGTTTTTTCCTAGTTATTGGAACTAAAACTTGTGGTTACTTTCTTCAAAATGCTCTTGGGGTTATGATTTTTGCTGAGCCAAGATACGCCATGGCCGAGCTTGAAGAAGGGGACATCTCCGCTCAACTCAATGATTATAGAGAATTAAAAAGACTTTGTCTAAAGATTAAAGAAGATAGAAATCCAAGTGTTATTGTTTGGATTGGCACTTGCACAACTGAAATCATAAAGATGGATCTGGAAGGTATGGCTCCAAGAATTGAAGTAGACATTGGGATGCCAATTGTTGTAGCACGAGCCAATGGACTGGATTATGCTTTTACTCAGGGCGAAGACACTGTTCTGGCAGCAATGAGCCACCGCTGCCCATCCTTAGATGCTTCAAAAGTTTACCAATCTTTGCCTTCTGAGGGTCACCTCAAAACTCCCGTTGTTGATTTACCTGCAAAGGGTTCCTTGCCTATAAAGGCGGAGCAAGGACTCCATGGCAAAAGAGAGACCCAGAGTAAAGGAGAGTCCAATGGAGCCCTTCTCTTCACTAAGGGAAGAGATAATTCCTTATTACCAATTTCTGGAACAACTCCCTCATTGGCCTTACCTCTTAAAGGGAGTAGAATTGGCCTTGGAACACTTTCTGGGTTAGAAAGGTCAGGCAATGGAAGTGATGATCATCCCCCTCTCGTTCTTTTTGGTTCATTGCCTGACTCTGTAACAAGACAATTATCCATGGAATTGAAAAAGCAAGGTATCACTGTTTCAGGGTGGCTCCCATCACAGAGGTATACTGAATTACCTTCGCTGGGAGACGGAGTGTATGTCTGCGGCGTAAATCCTTTCTTAAGCAGAACAGCAACAACACTTATGAGACGACGCCGATGCAAACTTATTGGTGCTCCATTTCCCATTGGTCCAGATGGGACGCGAGCTTGGATTGAAAAGATATGTTCTGTCCTTGGGAAAGAGCCCATTGGCTTGGAGGAACGTGAAGCAACTGTCTGGAATACATTAGAAGATTACCTCGCTTTAGTTCGTGGAAAATCGGTTTTCTTTATGGGTGATAACCTCCTTGAGATATCCCTTGCACGATTCCTAGTGAGATGTGGAATGATTGTTTACGAGATTGGAATACCTTACATGGATAGAAGGTTCCAAGCTGCAGAATTAGCGCTTTTAGAAGAAACCTGCAAAAGGATGGGTGCACCTCTTCCGCGCATTGTCGAAAAACCAGACAATTACCATCAGGTGCAGCGTATACGCGAACTTAAACCAGATCTAGCTATAACTGGCATGGCGCATGCCAATCCGTTAGAAGCAAGAGGAATTAATACCAAATGGTCTGTAGAGTTTACTTTTGCTCAAATCCATGGTTTTGGAAACTCTCGAGATATTCTTGAGCTGGTGACGCGTCCACTGAGAAGAAATCACTCGTTAGAGGGGCTTGGTTGGAACTCTTTCGTGTTGTAAAACAACTCTTTTTGTGTTTCAAACATCTAGAGACGATCTAGGCAATCTTGGCAATGAGCTTTACCTTTGAAAAGTATCCTCTTTTCTTACGAGAGCCTTTTCGATCTCTTACCCCCTCTAGCCCTAACCCTGACCCCTAACCTCTTCAGAGGTTAGGGGTCAGGGTTAGGGCTAGAGAAGGTGGTACCTTGATCCCAGAAAGTAGTTCCCACCCTAGCCTGAGCTTACACAAAGTAGAAAGCTCAGGGGTAAAAAATTGAAAAGGGAATTGCATTGAAAACTTAATTGAAAAACTAAAATTCTTATGAGATTAGCTTATTGGATGTATGCAGGACCTGCTCACATAGGAACCCTTCGAGTTGCGAGTTCTTTCCAAAATGTTCATGCCATCATGCATGCTCCCTTGGGAGATGACTATTTTAACGTTATGCGCTCTATGCTAGAGAGAGAACGAGATTTTACACCAGTTACTGCAAGCATTGTCGATCGACATGTTTTAGCCCGTGGGTCACAGGAGAAGGTTGTTGAGAATATAGGGAGAAAAGACAGAGAGGAAACACCTGATTTGATTTTGCTAACGCCTACTTGTACATCAAGCATCTTGCAAGAAGATCTTCAGAATTTTGTAAACCGAGCCGCAGAAAGCTCGGGATCGGACGTTCTTTTGGCTGACGTAAATCATTACAGAGTGAATGAATTTCAAGCTGCCGATAGAACGCTAGAGCAAATTGTTAAGTATTATATTGAGAAATCGAAAAGAGATGGAAGCTTGAAAGCTGAAAAAACAGTTCGTCCATCGGCAAACATAATTGGTGTTTTTACTTTGGGATTTCATCATCATCATGATGTGCGTGAGATTTCACAGCTTCTGGCTGATTTGGGCATTGACGTCAATGAGATAATTCCAGAAGGTGGCTCAGTAAAAAGGCTAAAAAACCTTCCTAGCGCATGGTTTAATATTGTTCCATATAGAGAGATCGGCCTCATGGTGGCACAATATTTAGAAAAAGAGTTTGCCATGCCTTTCGTTTCTACTACACCTATGGGAGTTGTTGACACTGGAAAGTTTGTTAGAGAAATAGGAACTCTTTTAAAAAGATTGGATTCACAAAGGGATCCCTTTAACAAGGGTGAGGATCAAACCCTTGCCCTCTCGCAGGCCTTACCCGTACCCCCTCCGGGGGTTCAGCTTGCGCTTACCTCTGAAGAGGGAGCTTGCGCGAACCCCTTGTGGGTTAGGGGTACAGGTGGCCATCCAATCCCCTTACCCGCATTAGAAAACATAGAATCTTACATTGATGCTCAAACCCGGTTCGTTTCTCAATCGGCTTGGTTTTCTAGATCTATCGATTGCCAAAACCTTACTGGTAAAAAAGGATTTGTTTTCGGTGATGCGACTCATGCTGCATCTATGACAAAGATTTTAGCTCGTGAAATGGGAATACGAGTGGCTTGTGCTGGGACATATTGTAAACATGATGCAGATTGGTTTCGGGAAGAGGTGGAAGGATTCTGTGATGAGATCTTAATTACTGACGACCATACCAAAGTAAGTGAAAAAATTTCGCAACTGGAACCTTCTGTTCTCTTTGGAACCCAGATGGAGAGGCACGTTGGTAAAAAATTTGATATCCCCTGTGGTGTTATCTCGGCACCTGTTCACATCCAAAACTTTCCCCTTGGTTATAGACCATTTCTCGGGTTTGAGGGAACTAATCAGATTGCTGATCTGGTATATAACTCATTCACTTTGGGAATGGAAGACCATTTGTTAGAGATTTTTGGAGGTCATGACACAAAAGAGTTAAAAAACTCTTCTAAAAAGGACAAGGAGGTTTTCCAAACATCAGCTTCTGACTCTTCTCCCCTCTGGACTGAAGAGGGTGCCCAAGAGTTAAGAAGAATACCTGGGTTTGTTCGAGGGAAGATCAAGAGAAATACAGAGAGATTTGCTAAAGAGATGGGATTCAAAGAGATTTCACTTGAGGTTCTTTATGCAGCCAAAGAAGCTGTCGGGTCTTAAAGTGTCTTGCTAACAATCCCTAACTTCACCGTCAACCCCTAACCCACAGGGGGAGCTTGCGATTACCTCTTTATAGGTTAGGGTTAGGGCAAAGCTTTGCCTGTGCGGTAGCGCCCCCCTCTTACCTCTTTAGAGGTTAGGCCTAATCCACAAGGGGATGCCCCCTTCGGGGGCAAGCGCAAGCTCCCCTGACCCCGTGCGCAAGCTCCCTCTTCAGAGGTAAGCGCAAGCTTAGGGGGTATCAAGGGGTACCGGTGGCCATCGAACCCCGTGCGCAAGCTCCCCCTTGTGGGTTAGGGTTAGAGGGGATGATTTTTGGACTAACGCGGGTGTTACGAGCCTAACCAGTCTCTCTAACCTCTACCAGGGGCAAAGGAGGAGTTCAAATCATGTAAAAGGAAAAGCAGTTTTTGTTAAATAGCTTTGTTAGAAACAAAAAATCTCCGTTTTAAAGAAATGGAAAACTTCGTGTAATAGAGATTTTACTTCCCATATTTTTTTTACAGGTATTAATAGCAATCCAATTCGCGGGTAAAGTATATCAGTTTCTTTTTTATAATATTTCAATTAGAATTCTAAAGCAAAGCTTAAAGAGATTTTTCAATTGTGTTGCAAGGAATCGGTTTCTCTTCTTGGAAGGGAAAAAAAGTGAAAGGGAAAAAAACATGTGTCAATGGAAAATCTGTTTAGTTTTCCCTTAGTCAAATCTCTTTCTTAGAGCTCTTTTAACAAGCTATTTGAAAAAAGTTTCCAAATCTCTTTATTCCAATTTATTAGAACCTTGGCGGCTTAAAATTGGCTAAGTTAGGCGTTTCCCCCCTCCAATTTTGGTCACAAAGCTTTACCTTTAAGAAGGGTGTATGCTAATTAGGGATATGAGAAGGGTTCTACCCCCCTCGCTCAACTTACCCCCTTTAGGGGTCCATCCCTTTTGGAGTTAGAGGAGTTCTCGATCCCCCTCGTCCTTAAATATCTTTTAGTGTGAATACAGTTCTATTCTATGTGTTTAATAATAGGGTTTTGTCTGCTCATTTCGCGCTATGCTCTGCCCCTTTCTGCAAACTTAGTAAGAGTGATTTTTTTCTACTACTCAATGAGGGGCCAAAGAAAAGAAACCTTTTGTTTCATAGGACTTTATACTTTCTTAGTTGCGCTTTCTTTGCCCTTGGAAAAAAAAAAAAGACAGTTTCAATGTGGTTCCTCTGTAGATGGGCTAGGAAAATGGTTATTCCTAACGCGCCAGCAGAAGGCTATTTAGTTTCCCCCATGTTGGCCTAGGGTTAGGTTCAAACTTCTCTTTAGGCTAATCCTAGTCTTGACTTTTACCTCCTCTAACCCGCTAGGGGTTAAAAGGGGTATAACCAATACCATTCAGCAAGTCGAAGGAGAAGACTTTAACCTATCGCGTTATGCTCTAGAGGACAGATGGTAGAGATTGCAAGTCACCTTTTAGACAGATCTTTAATGTGAAACCAATTTTATAATCTACTGCACCTTGAGAGATACTTTAGAAAGGGGAGTTTTCAGAATAAAAGATATTTTGCAAAACTTTCTTTACAGATTCAAACCTGTAAACCTAGTCTACTTAGAAAACTTTAGAAATAAATCTAATGGTAAAACAAAATCTTGTTTTTTTTCTAATAGTCTGTAAAATTGTTTAAAAAATTTAGAATTTTTTTAAAGTATGGCTGTTCCCAAAAAACGAACTTCAAAAGCAAAAAGAAATGTACGAAAAACGAAATGGAAAGAGAAAGCGTTGCGAAGCTCTCGAAAAGCGCTTTCAACTGCTCTTTCTCTTTTAAAAAGAAGAGACTTGTCAGAAAAAAGCTCGTCCGCTCTTGCCAAAGAAGAATAAGATGTGAAAACGGATATAGTTGAAGACTCTTTTCAATAGTTTTTTTACTTTGTTCTATTTTCTACATTTTTTCTTTTTTTATTTGTTAATACTCGTTACTCACTGACTTCCGCTAACCCTGACTCCTTAAAGGAGTCAGGGTTAGCGGAAGTCAGTGAGTAACGGGTTCGAAAAGCATCTATACCCCCTTGTTGGCCTTACCCCCTGAGTTGCGCTTACCTCTGAAGAGGGAGCTTGCGCTTACCTCTTCAGAGGTTAGGGGTACAGGTGGCCTTCCAACCCCTGGATACCCACAAAGAGAGTTAGAGAAAAGTTAGGCCACACTTCTAATCGTAACTTTTTTTGGGTAAGAGCAAAACCTTACCCATATCCTCTCTAAACCGCTTAGGGTAAGGACTCACTTGGGGGTATACAGGAGTTCCAGGGCCACTTGTACCCTCTTTAGGAGGTAATGTCTAACCTCTAAAGAGGTAAGAGGGGGGAGCTACCGCACTTACCCCCTCAAGGGGTTCGAAGGCCACCCTTCCCCTTAAGGGGTAAGGGGAACGAAGGGGTTAGGCCTTGTAACCCCTAGCGGGTTAGATGTGGTAACACCTCTCCAGAGGGAAGAGAAGGGAGGGCTTCCAACTCCCCTCGTTAGTTTGGAAGTTTCCCACAAATGAAAAAGAAAAACTCGCCTTAAGAGAAGAATTTGTTAGTGAGAATGAGAATATTACAGTTTTAAATTTTAAAGTTAGATCATAATTACTTTTTTAAAATCAATCGACCTATGTCATTTGTTACCACTTTACGCGACTATGTTGATATTATCAATAGTGCATCCGATTCGTTGTCTGGAAATCTAACACTACAAGAGTTTTCAAGGCAAACTGTTCTCTATCTTGTTGAAAGCTTGAAATTAGGCATAGCATCTCTCTTTAATGGCCAATGGATTAGAGATTTAGCTTTTCTTCCAATTAAAATTCCAAACCTTTCTCTTTCGATCTTTCAAGAAACATTTATTCCTGGAGATTCACCTTCTTTCAGCAATTTAAGTTTTTCAGAAACTCCGTCATTGTTTAGTAACAAACTTCTGGTTGGCTTTGCAAACAGTTTCTTCGCCTGCTTGCCTCTTACCGCATCCCATGTGTTAAGTGGCAGAAGGCTTTTTGTGCAAGGTGTACCAGCAGGTTTGGCATCCGGCTTTGGAACTGCAATAGGTCAAGTCTTGTTTCTAGTTTTTGTAGTTCTAGGTATACGCCCCCTTGTCATTCCTTGGCTGTCACTTCAGCCAATAAGTTTTCTGATTACATTTGCAATCCTTTTCTCTATTGTTTTTAGCATCGCACATCAAAGAAGTTTCCAAGTTGTTAAGATCTCAGAACGATCCACACTGTTACGCTTTTTTGTTTTAAATTTTTTTTTGTCTTGGTGTGAGCAGAGCAGCTTTTTCCAACATTTAGGAAATATTTCCATAAATCCTGGTGCGAGCTTTTTGGAATCATATTCGTCCGCAAGTTCCACTTCTTCGCTCTTGAGCCATCTTTTGTATCTCATTGGATTTCTAATTGGAAGTTGTTTTTTTCCTATTCTGTTTGCTTTTGGCAGTCTTTTTGCCAGAGATATGTGGTTAAAACTAACTTCTACTGGAATGTCAAGGTTGATTCAGAGAATCAATTTCTGGTCTATGGCTTTTCTCATTGCATTGTCTCTCTCTTCATTGCCCTTTTACGGGGTGGATCTTCTTTTTGCAAAGCCTCTTGGCCTTCTTCCAGAAGAAAAGTCTCTTCGGGGAACACTTCTTTGGCCCAATACAGTCGCAGAGTTGGAATGGTTTCTCCCTCAAAACAGAAACCATCTGTCAAAGCAAGGGGATGCTTCTCCTTGGGATACCGGGCTGTATCTTCACGCCAATGGAACAAGTGGTCTTGCTTTGGCTAAGGATCGAAAAATAGGTGAAGATGAAATCAATTCTCAGTTTCAAACCATTGAGGAACTAAATTATGGAGGTGAATACGCTTGGGCATCTGCGGAAAAAAGACGAGGTGCACCACAGCGAGAAACTGTCGAATCTTTTGGAAAATGGCTAAAAGACATCTTTTCCTCAGGAGAAGTGGTTCATGAGACAATCTCTAATAAAGGAGACACGTCTCAAAGTTATCGCAATGGCCAAGGAGCTAAAAAATCTAGAGATAGTGTAGAGAGTGTTGCTTCTCCAGTAATAGAAAGTTTCTTTTCTGATACAGAAGAATTAGCCAATGAGGAGTTCTTTAGTGACTCCTTCAAGCCTTCAAAAGATACCTCCCCTAACATAAACAAAAGTAAGGGTTTATCTACAAGGGATACAGGTGGCCATAACCTTAAGGGGTTCGATAGCCACCCGTGCGCAAGCTCCCCCTTGTGGGTTAGGCCTGCCAGGGGGACAACCGCCGTGCAGGCCTTGCCTGAACCGGCCAGCCAGCAAACTCCCTTTGCTTTAGAAAAGATTAAGGCTTTTTTCTACACTGGGAGCCCTATAAAGCCGGCATGGAAATCTCTTGCTGATTGGTCAAATGACGAGATAGAATTCGAAAATGTGTCAGACGACCAGGAGTCCCAATATATAAGCGATACCGCGTTGATTAAAGAAAGAGTACTGGAAGATGTTGCAGTAGAAGAAATGATTTTACAACCAACAACCCTAGGCCTTTCACCTTTTTTCCAAGCCGACACAATTCCACGCGAGCCTCTTCAAGCCCTGTTAATAAAAAGGTTTTATGAGACTGGGGTTTACAAAAACGCCTTAAATTTGGACATTGATTCCTTTCTTTCTAGGCAACCAAAGTCATATCTTCTTTCTCCTAGTGACCAGATTGAACTTTTAGAAAAACAACAATCGCTTGCAAAATATTATGAAACTTTGAGAGCTTATGACAGGATGAGAGACTTCGAACTCTTTGAAGAATTCTTTGCTGGGTCAAAAAGCTATGCTACAAAATTCTATAACCAGCAGTTCAAAGGAACTTTAAAGATTGTGCGACGATTGTTCTCTCTCGACTTGGATTTATTAGAAAATCCTCGGCATGATCCACCTTTAGCATATGACCAACCTCTTTTCTTAGACACTCTGCCAAAAAACAAAGCGGGAATCGCTATGAGCATGGAAGAATTTAGAGGAGAGAAAAGAAAGAGCACAAGAAAGAGATTCTCTTTTGATTCTTCTCATGAAGAACTTAAAAACACTGCTCATCAGGAATTCTTAGGCCAGGAAGGTTTTTCACAAGGGGGAACAAAGAAAAAGAAAGGGAGAAGGAAAAACGTTAGAGTCAATGAAACACCTTTTTTAGAAATAGGGACTTCTAGACCCCTCTATAGTGGCTGGGATGAACAGTCAAAGAAACTTGTTTTAACAACTCGGTTTTTACCAAGATCTTATGCTGGATTTGAGATTTTTTCTTTTGGAAAAGAAGCACTCTCAAACAATGAGTACCCAACATTAAAAAAACTTCTACAGCGTGAAAACACTGAGACTATTACCTTTACTTCATGGCCTATGGCTTCAAAGGTCTTTGTGAATCAAGAAGATGTTCAACAGCTTGGCAAAAAATATGAATTAATGTATGGGCCAGAACTCAAGGATCTCGAGATGGTAGCTTTAGATGATGAAACAGAGGAAGAGAAAGAAAGAAAGAAATGGAGAATGGCAACTTTGCCACTAAACATTGGTCCTGCTTCAACCGATAGTACAAATTTCCTTTGGAAAGTGTTTCCGCCAGATCGAGGCGGCATAGTGTGGTCTGGCAGTGACAATGTGAAATTTGATGTACAAAAGATTTTTAAAATCCGGTAACAGGAAGTTGATTTATAGGAAAAGGAACCTTTGCCGTAAAAAAGAGATTCAGTTTCTCTAAAGCAGGGTTTAGTTTTTTATGGCGCAAAAGCTTTTCTAGAGTAGCCCTTGGTCTAAAGCAAGCGGCTAACCCTGACCCCCCATACCCCCTCTTACCTCTTTAGAGGTTAGGCCTTACCCTTGCGAAGCATCCCCCTCCGGGGGTTCAGCTTGCGCTTACCTCTGAAGAGGGAGCTTGCGCTTACCTCTTCAGAGGTTAGGGGTACAGGTGGCCATCGAACCCCCTGGTACCTCTTTAGATGTTAGGCCTAACCCACAAGGGGTTCGCGCAAGCTCCGCTGACCCCTTTTGACAGTATCGCTCACCCTAGCCCACACAGTTGGCCTTAGGGCAGTGGAAGGGGGGGTATCAAAGGGTTCGATGGCCACCCTGCCCATAAGGATGAGGAAGTACAATAGGAATTAGGTTCAATGGGAGTGTTTTTTTGTGTTTAAGAGCCTTTCTTCCTTTCTAAGTTTCTAGACAGGAACTTGCATCTTTATAGTATTATCTGCAATAATACTAACTGATATTAAGTTATTAACAATTCTCTTTTTTCAAAGCTTCCTCAGTAGCTCAGTGGCAGAGCGGTCGACTGTTAATCGATTGGTCGTAGGTTCAAATCCTACCTGGGGAGATTTTTAAATTTTGGCTTGCTCCTTGTTTTTGCAAAACAAGCGGATATTTCCCCTTCAAAGCTTTTATTTTTACATTTGCAATTTTGGGTTGCCCGGGACTCGAACCCGGAACAAATCGGTTAAAAGCCGAGTACTCTACCATTGAGTTAGCAACCCTTTGAAAGATTCTTTTTACACGCTTTACTAATAAGTAATAATAATAAAAACTGATATTATTTAATAATGGTTTTTGCCTGCTACTAGATTTGAACTAGTGACATCCCGCGTATGAGACGGATGCTCTAACCAGCTGAGCTAAGCAGGCCCAATTTTATTCTACCGGAGAGAATTGGAAAAAAGCAATAGCTGTTTTTTGTTTTATAAAAATCTGGTTCTTTTTCTTCGCTATCTTTTGGATTTCAATATTTTTTCCTTTTCAAACATGCTTTCTGTGCATATGTGCCTAATAGAGTCAACTCAACAGTTACAAAAATTGATTTGCATGGGGAACCCAAAATTTGAAACATCGAGTCCGCTTTTTATCTGAAAGTTAAACATTTAAATTGCGGTAATTTAGAAACCTAAGCGGATACGGGGCTCTTTTGACCAGTAATTTTTGCAACTAAACTCTGTAGAAGTTAGAGGTGGTTGGAGTCCCATTGGCTAACCGAATTCTTTCCTCTTTTACCTCTTTAGAGGTGTCATTAGAGATTTCAACAGAGGTGTCCCCCTATCCTTAGTTTTACGCCCCCTTCTAAAAAGCAGGGTCGACATCACCAAGTGGTAACCCCCCTCCCTTTTAGAAAGGGGGGTAACAGTGGCTTAACTTTTGCACAGAAGTGGTGATACTCCTTGATACCACAAAGTGGTCAGGCTTAGAAGTGGAGATTAAACCGCCTGTACCCGCTTATAGTGAGGTGAGTACCTCCAGATTTCCAGGGGGTAAGGGCTCCAGTCCACTACACTACAAAAGAATTTAAAACTCCTACCAAAAAAACTAGAAAAAGCCAAAGCCCAAGACCAGAGAACACAGTCCCTTTATTTTCGGTCCAACCGTCTGGAGAAGCAAAAACGACTGGTACGCCAACAACTAATAAAAAAGAAAGAGCAATGAAAGCAAATAAAGTAAGTTGAAATAAAAGAGTCATAGTTAAAGATTTTATGAATATATTTTCCTAAGTGCAAACATAGTCTTTGTAGAATTTAATGAAGTTCCTATGTTCATTTTTCCACAAAGCTCGTTTAATCATTGCTAGGAATTCTCCGTGTGATCACTTACTAGGGAACCAAAACCTTCCCAGAAACCATTGTACAATTGTTCTATTTAAACGTTAAAACAAAGCTTAAACTAAAACAAACAATTTAATAAATTTTTAGTTCTTTGCCTCTGGAATTACCCACTAAAACGCTTGACGCTTTTGAGGCGGAGGGAGCCTCTAGTGGGTTAGGCCTTACCCCCTAGTTGTCCTAACCCTGACCCCGTGCGCAAGCTTAGGGAGTAAGGCCTGACACCTAGAGGGTTAGAGGGGGTAAGATCGATACCACGAAGTGGTGAGGGTAAGTCCACCTGTATCTACTTTAGGGAGTATAAGCCACCATCAATGGAGCCTAAGGCCGACCAAAGTCTTCTAAATCAGCTCCATTGCCTAAAAAGTAAAAAGGATAGAAACATCTCGCCTTTCCTGTTTCAATTTAGAGTTTAGAACGAAAACACTAAAGGATCTGGAAAAAACCTGTTGATTTCAATTAATAGACCTGCTGTTATAGTAAACCAAATCAAGGCAACAACGGGCGCAGTTGAAAGGTAGGTAGTAAAATTTTTCATAAGCAGTTAGAGAGTAAATTTAAAACGTTGATAAGTTTGAAGGTTAAATGTTTTGGCAAAGGTGAATACTTTGTTATACAACGCTTTTCTTGCTAGAAACATTAGTCGGGTTAAAAGGGAAAGGGCAAGCCCTCCACAAGTGGTAAGCAAAAGCTCTCTCCAAGGGTTTCGCAAGCTTAACCCCCTCTTACCTCTTTAGAGGTTAGGCCTAACCCACAAGGGGTTCGCGCAAGCTCCTCTGACCCCCAGTATCCAGGGGATGCCCCCTTCGGGGGCAATCGGTAGCCATGCTTGGGCACGGGGTCAGGCCTTACCCTTGCGAAGCATCCCCCTCCGGGGGTTCAGCTTGCGCTTACCTCTGAAGAGGGAGCTTGCGCTTACCTCTTCAGAGGTTAGGGGTACAGGTGGCCTTCCAACCCCCAAAGGGGTACGGGTGGCCCTCGAACCCCCTCGAACCCTTTTAAGGGATAATTACCCGTAGTAAGGGCTTCACCCCCCCTCGATGATTATTCTATGAGGGAGAGAGTCTTTTGACCAGTACAAAACAGCCTCCCGATCAGTACTTCTAAATTTCCATTTTTTCTCAGGCTGAATACTTACCCTTGCAAGCAGTAAAAAGATAATGTATATTACATTATGGTAGTACGAAAAATAGAAAACATAGATTTGCCCACTACTATCGGGATGTAGCGCAGTTTGGTAGCGCTCCTGTTTTGGGAACAGGAGGTCGCAGGTTCGAATCCTGTCATCCCGATCCAAGCTCTTGTCAAATCATGGGAAAAGCTTTACCCTTAAGATACCCTGAAGTGGTCCATATCCCAATAGAATTCTTTTTATAGCTGCTCCTTAACGAGTTAGGGTATCAAAAGGAATCAAGGAAAAGCATTCATAAAGACGTCCTTAGTTCAGTTGGTAGAGCGCAGGTTTCCAAAACCTGATGTCGTAGGTTCGAGTCCTACAGGACGTGCTTCGTTTTTTTATTGTAAAAGCCATAGCAAAAGACATCTAGGTCTTTTGTCTTGATCTTTTTTATTTTAATTTCGCCAGATCACCACTGACCTTTCTGTTTTTCCCCTCTAGGGGACCCGTATACCTTGATACCCCACCTCTTTAGAGGTTAGGCCTAACCCACAAGGGGTTCGCGCAAGCTCCCCTGACCCCCTCTAACCCTAACCCTGACCCCAAAAGGGGGTATCCAGGCCCCCTTCGGGGGCAAGCGGTAGACATGCTTGCGCACGGGGTCAGGCCTTATCCCCTGAGCTTGCGCTTACCTCTGAAGAGGGAGCTTGCGCACGGGGTACAGGTGGCCTTCCAACCCCTAACCTCTTCAGAGGTAAGCGCAAGCTCAGGGGGTATAGGGGTACGGGTGGCCATCGAACCCCTAGCGGGTTAGAGAGGTTACGGGTTACAGGTGGAGACGAAAGAAAAAGATTTTAGCCGACTGGGACCAAAAATTCTAAGAAAGGAGAGAGATTTGGTTATTACAAATTCCCGCTTCGGCTTGCTAATAAAACAATAACTAATGGACCTGCTGCTAAAATAAAGAACAAAGCAGTTAATTGAAATAAAACTTCTAAATTCATGATTACTCCCAATGAAATGAACTAGTTTATAAAACTCTAAGAATCAAAGATGCAGATTCTTTCTCCCTAGACAATCTTCAACTTTCCAATTGCTGTCCTTTTAGTGGACGGAATGGTGTTTAGAACTTGAAGAGGTTAGTTCTTTTATAGCACTTCGTTCTTTGCTTCATCTACTGTCGTACGAATCTTTATCTTTAAAAATGCAGATGCAGCAACGATTTAAAGGCTTTATGAACCCCGTGCGCAAGCTCCCTCTTCCGAGGTAAGCGCAAGCTCAGGGGGTCAGAGGAAAAAGCACTGTGCAAACTTGCAAACTGGATAAACGCTCTTATGTCGCCTTGTTGAAGATTTTTTGCATGAGAAGAAGAATCTCTGCCTCTTTAAGAATACAATGCAACTCCTAATCGCACTGCCAGTATACCTGTGAGCAACGCAACAAAAAGTGCAACAAAAACATCACTATCAGAAATCATAATATCTTCTCCTATGCATTCTCTTTTTATCTGTTTCCTTTGAAAAACGGAAATGGAAACAACTTCCCGTTTATGCTTCCCTACTTAGACTTTTGTTTTCTTTTTCTGTCTTCTGGTGAGGAATAATAATTCTTATAAACCAATAACAACAAAAATGCAAAGGTTTCATGGAAACCCTAGAAACAAACAAAACAAAAGGTTTCCTACTCTATAATTGGCTGTTGTTGTTTTTTTTTTTTTGCTTAAATGAATAATTACTCCACTCGAGAGGTTTTAGATGAGGTTTTAGGCAGTGTTTCCCCTTTTAGAAACACGCCTAGATAAAAGCTACGCTTTTAACAGAAACCTGTTTAAACAGGGGAAGCTTTATGAGGACCATCATATTTCCCAAAAGAGAAAAAATGAATTGATCCTTTTGGTGTTTAACGGAAACTTACTGAAGCTTGCCAAACAAAAGCTAACAAAAGAAAAAGTACTGGAATAAGAGGAAGTACATCTACAATAGGGTCAAAAGGTGCATAAGCTTCAGGCAACTTTGCAATGATTAGTTCCATAGGTGTAAAAGCAATTTATAAAAATATTAGTTTTTTTACAGCCTTTACCATTCCTAACTGAGAACTTGTAAAGGCTGCGTTTAATCTCCGTAGTATCAAGACAAACTGAATAAACTCGTTTGACTTGGAAAGCCCTACTACTCATAACCGATTTTTTCTAGAGAGATTGGAGGGTCGTACTTTCTATCCCCTGGATTCGCTCTTACCTTAACTGTTAGTAATGTTCTATTAACAGGGCAAGGATTAGGGGTTGATAGTTGATCCTTATGCCTATGGGATTAGGCTTAACCGCTAAAGAGGTCTCAAAAGATTATACCCTAGCTATCGCTAAGGTAAGAGTTGTAAGGGCTAGGTGGGCACCCCCTCTAACGCTAACCCTGACCCCCTCGAACCCGCTAGGGGATGCTTCGCAAGGGTGGCCTTCGAACTCCCAAAGGGGGTATCCAGGGATTCGAAGGGGTTATCAAGGGTATCGCTTCGAAAGTCCCCTATACCTTTTCTTTAGCCGAATCTAAAATGCGAAAGAAAGCTTAAACTTTAAGGAGGTAAGCGGGGTAAAGTTTTACCTTTGGAGTATCACGAAGTGGGCCCGGACCGAAGAATATTGGTTTGCAGTCCAGGTTAGAGGGAAAAGCTTCTAGTTTACCAGGGCATAGAGTGACGTTTGTGCAAAGCATGTTTCTTCTTTGAACCCTAGCGATGGCTAGGATATATTCCAAAAAAAAAAACAGAGAGGATTGTCTTCCCCTAACATAAAAGTAGAAATTAATGCAACTGTTTTGCAGAAAGGATTGATTCCTATTTTAGTAAAAATCTATATCTAATTCAAGCGTTTAGTGATAGAGAACAGAACAGTCTTGTTTTCAGTTAAATACAGAGCTAAACTTTATTTTTTTGTTAGAAAAGTGAACTATGAAAAAGAAACGAAAACAAATGTATGCAACCAATTCTATTTTATCAAAAGCGTTGTAAAAGCACTGCTTTCTTTCTCATAATGTTATTATTCTTCTTTATAAAAAACAAAAACTGTTGTAGTAGTAGATACTCCAGCTGAAGAGACACAGTGACAAAAGTTTTCCAGCTTTTCTTGGAACAGTCTAAATATGACTAAATTGATTTTATCCAGAACCAGAAACAAAAAATTGATCAGTGGTAAGAATCAAGCAAGTTAAGACAATTAAATTGTGTAATTGGATTGATTCAATTTCTTTCTATGTCTATAAAAAATTACTCTAAAAAGAGTAACCCAGGTACCTATTTGCTCTCCTTAGAGCATTAAAGAGTTGTATAAATAAGGCTTGCTAGGGGTTAGAGGAGTTTCTACTTCTTTTAAGAAATTTTGTGGCAAAGTAAAAAACCAAAAACAGACAGAGAATCAAACAGACTGGAAAAATAAAAAGTGTATAATTGTATATGAGGTGGTGTTTTGGTGAGTAAAAAAATACTATTCTCGCCTATTGATCTTTTTAACAATTCAATTAGGCTAGCTTATGAAGGCGCAATTTACGGATCCAAAAACAACATACTAAAGGAAAAGTGAATGGCACGATTAGGAAAGAAAAAAAAAGAAGAACGAAAGGAGTTTTTTTACTATGGCGGCTGCATATTTACCATCTATTCTTGTGCCTTTAGTCGGACTTGTATTCCCAGCAATAGCAATGGCTTCTCTTTTCCTTTACATTGAAAAAGAGGAAATTGTTTAGAAAATGTCGCATTAAGGGATTTTTAGAGGCAAAACACATTTTCTTTGCACTGTCTGCTTTCGATGTTGTAAAAAAAAGAATTTCTGTGTTAAATCGTTCTCATTTGCTTTGTGCTAAGGGTTCTAGAATATTTTCAAACAAACTAGAACATCAGCTGTGAACAAACTGTATTAAAGTGCTCCAAAGGCATTGAGAAAGTACTTTCCCGTTGCTCTCTAGAAACGAATCAAAAATCCAAAATGTTAGGGCGGCGAGAAACCCCCATCAGATTGGTACATGGAAGTGTTACCCCTAACCCGAACCTGTACCCCCTCGTCAGCCTAACCCTGACCCCCAAAGGGGGGATCCAGGGGTTCGAAGGCCACCTGTACCCCCTCTTAACTCCAAAAAGTTAAGAGGGAAAAAGTTTAGTCCAACGTGACCACCGTGGCTTCTCAAGCTCTTTGTCAAAGATAGAGAAACCAAAAAGCTCACAAAGCTAAAACCAAAAGCCAGCAATCTCGGATTTCGGTTCTAAAAACTTTTCTTTTAGTGTGAGAATTATTTGTTTAATTGCTTAAGATTCAACCTGTTTAGTGTAAGTTGACTGGTGGCAGATTTGGTTCAATTTAGCTAAATTGTCGTATTGATCAGACTCTTCTAATCCTCGAGGAATGTTATGCAATGGTTCGCTAGAATATAGTGACTCCATGCAAATTGGGCGTGAGTGACTTTGGTTGTCTGCGATTTAGAGATCTCCCTGAGAATCAAGTGTGAAAGAGATCCATTACGACTTTCAGATTTCCCAACAGTTTAGTAAATCGGGATCAGTAAAGTAATAATTAGGGGACACAAAAGTATGCCTCTCAATTGGGATCTCTCATTATTTGAGCATAAAGAAGACACCGTTTTCTGGGGCTCGAAAAACCTATTTACCCTTAGGATGTGACTGTAGGGTCTCAAAAGAACGGGCATTAAGCCAAAGGTGGCTTTTGCCTGGATGGGTTCTAAGACAAAATCGTTTTTGTAACTGAAATAGCTAATTGTCCATCACTTGGAAAGCCTTCCGTAAAAGAAAAGGCTTGTAGTAATTTGACCAACCTCGAATAATAGTGTTCACTTCTTTGATCAGCGAGAAGCTGTTTAGCTTCTAAGGCATCTTCATGAGTTTCGCAGAGACCGACAAAGTCGTCTGACTAGTAGATATAAGCGTGCGCTTTTTTAAACTTTTTGACATAATCCTTCGAGTCCATCTGTAATAAGTGAATTTGAGCACTTTTCATCTTCTGTAATCCCCTCCCAATTTTTCTTCCAAAACATCTCAAGCACTATTGCTGAGTAAAGGGCTGATGCGTATTCCCTGCGAAGTGCCAAGATATTGGTTTTTTAAAAAGTTCTAAAAAATAGTAACCAAAATCTATAAAGTCTTTTCCGGATAGGAAAAATAATAAAGAAAGGGCAGTTAAATATGTTTGGTTCAGAGAGCAGCTATACCAGTTCCCAAGAGCCTTTTTCTGGTTTGACTGGAGAATCAGCTTTTCTCCTGACTGGTTCAATTGAAAGCCTTTACTTTACTTTACTCCCCGTTGGGTCTTCCTTCGACCCCCTGTTTCACCTAAGAACTAAGGTAAGCACCGCCTCGCTTAACCCACAAAGGTGGCCATCGAACCCCCTTTAAGCGTCTTAAACCTCCAATTGGGTACAGGTGGCCTTTGAAACCCCCTCATTAACTTAACCCTGATCACTATGTGATACGAGTGGCGTTCGAACCCACTGGCTAGCCATACTCCATAAGGGGTAAGACCAGGGTGGGCACCCCCTCTAACCCGCTAGGGGATGCTTCGCAAGGCCTAACCCTGAAGCCCAAAGGGGGTATCAAGGGGTTCGAAGACCACCCTTGCGAAGCATCCCCCTCTTACCTTTTTAGAGGTTAGGCCTTACCCCTAAAGGGGGATGCTTCGCAAGGGTGGTCTTCGAACCCCTTGATGGCACATAGTCGTGTCCACCCTAGCCCGAGTTTGCAGGGGGGCATTGGAACCCGTTGAAACCAGCCCATCCTCGTTTAACCCTGGCACCCCTTAAAAGGTAAAGCCAAGGAGTGAGCGCCTAATCAGCCTACTTTGAGCACTTTTGCTTGTTTTGTTTTTAGAAAGATATAATTTAGCTTTAATTTATCTAGTTCTTGTGTTCTTTATTAAGGTTTGATATTCTTTAGTTAAGAACAAAAACTCTGTTTGTTTAAAGATATTAGAAATTAAAAAATTTAAAACAGGGCTTTTTGAATGGTTGGAGAGTTTACCTGTTCCCCATTCGCTACCAATCATGTGAAGAGGTTAAAGCGCAAAAATTATCTTGGAACCTCTGCTTAACTCTATCGCCATGGTCTAGAGAGGAGGTCCTCACCACCTAAAGGGGATAGAGATGATTGGTCAACACCAACTTCCTTTGTTTACTGAAAACGTAAGGGGTAAAAAACAGGATTCAGGTTGGAAATGTAACTTTTTCAATATGTATTTGTCACTCTTAAAAAAAGCCTGAAAAGGAAAAAATCCGCATTTCTTTGCAAGTATCCCTTGTCCTAACCCCCTCTAACCCGCTAGGGGTCAGGCCTAACCCACAAGGGGTTCGCGCAAGCTCCCCTGACCCCGTGCGCAAGCTCCCTCTTCAGAGGTAAGCGTAAGCTCAGGGGGTATCAAGGGGATGCCCCCTTCGGGGGCAAGCGGTAGCCATGCTTGCGCACGGGTGGCCTTCGAACCCCTAGCGGATTCAACTTACGCTTACCTCTTTAGAGGGAGCTGCCGTCAACCCCTCTGGGGTTAGGGTAAGGTCAATACTTTTGCCTTGCAAAACAATTCCGAATAAAAAACTCTCAGTTAACCCATAAATATAAATTCTTATGTCTCGATATCGTGGCCCCCGTTTACGGGTAGTTAGACGTCTTGGTGAATTGCCTGGTCTTACATCAAAAACGCCAAAGAAGCAGAATCCTCCTGGGCAGCATGGCAGTTCACCTAAAAAACTTTCCCAATATGGGATTCGTTTGCAAGAAAAACAAAAGCTCCGTTTTCACTATGGATTAAGTGAATGCCAACTTATCCGATATGTTCGCCATGCACGTCGTTTAAAAGGATCGACAGGTGAAGTTCTTCTTCAACTTTTAGAGATGAGATTAGACAACGTTGTATTTAGGCTTGGTTTAGCTCCTACTATTCCATCTGCTCGCCAACTTATAATGCATGGTCATATTATTGTAAATGACAAAAAAGAAACAATTTCAAGTTCACAAGTCAAACCAAAAGACAAAATCTCTTTTCTAGAGAAAAAAAATTCTAAGGCTTTTGTTGCACAAGTTTTAGATTTTGAAAGCGGAAAAGAAGTTCCATCTTTTCTAAATTGGGACAAAGAGAAAAAGACGGGAACTGTAAACACAATTGTAGACAGAGACTCTATTGGTATAAAACTTAACGAGCTTCTTATTGTTGAGTTTTATTCAAGAAAAGTTTAAAACAGAACAATTTTGTAAACATCTTTAACCAACTATCTTTTGCTTTTGCCATAAATTCTTTCGTCCTTTTCGCATCCTAATCCCTTGGTAGGGTAAACCCTAGAAGAGGTTAGGAGCGTTTTTTAAAAAGCGGGAAATAGTCTGGAAGAAAATGGAAAACAATGGCCTAAATTCTTGAAGAAACAAAAGGAAAAGGGCAAAAACTAGGGCATAAAATAAAGCTTTTTTATTAAAAAACAAAAAATACCAAATGCCCCTTTTCGGGTTATAAAGTATAAGACTTGACTTTGTCTGAATTGATAGAATACCCTTATTCTATAAATATGAAGTAAAAGCTAAAGAGTGGGAGACCAATAAAGAGGAATTAAAGAGAAATTTAGTATAATATTATTAACAAATTATTAACTTATTAATAACGAAAACTGCGGATCTAGTTCAGTGGTAGAACGCCAGCCTTCCAAGCTTGATGTCAGGGGTTCGACTCCCCTGATCCGCTTTGTTTAAACATCGATTACGGTGCATAAACATATTTTTTCTATTACAGGAAAAACAAGATGTTGTTTGAAACAGCCTTTGCAAATAAAACCTCGGTCTTTTGTTTCAACTGTTTCAACTTTACTAGCAATTGCATTAATGCCTAGATAACAAGGTGTATTAAACCCTACTCCTAATCTGCAATAGCAACACTTTACCCGTGCACTAGGTCTCTCCTTTAACCCGACCTGGGTTCCAAGGCCTAAACCCCCTCTCTAACCCTAACCCTGACCCCCAAAGGAGGTATCCAGGGGATGCCCCCTTCGGGGGCAATCGGTAGCCATGCTTGCACACGGGGTCAGGCCTTACCCTTGCGAAGCATCCCCCTCCGGGGGTTCAGCTTGCGCTTACCTCTGAAGAGGGAGCTTGCGCACGGGGTACAGGTGGCCATCGAACCCCTAGTAGGTTAGGGTAAAGCCAAGGATGCTTGTTTCAAAAAATAAAGAAACCGATTTAAAGAATCGGCCACTTTTTGAAACAGTTGAATAAACTCTTTTAGCTCGCTATACTAGTCAAAAAAAGATCTCCTTAGATTTCATCTTGATCTATGTGTGCTGGGAAATTCTTTCAAAGAATGCGCGAAATCTTGTAAAAAAAGGTAGCAATTTTGCTGCTTAAAAAAGCCAACTCTCTTCAAACAGGAGGGGTCTCATAAGAAAAACTTAGCCCTCTTTAGGGCCACATTTGCCTAGATTGCTTTCGTAGAGCTCCATTTTCCTAGATCCACTGCAAATTATTCTTTCTTTTCTTTTGTAGGCCTTTAAAGATCTCAGATCCCTTAAACACTTAATAAAAAAAATGACCGATGATACTGGAGGGCATGTCTCGAAGATATTTTGCTTTGCTGTGCCATGTTGTTTTTTTATAAGGAGAATTAAGATTTACACTGTAAAAACGGTATGTGATCATAGTGAAGACGTGACTAGTCAATTTGTCTAGCTCTATGGGCTATTTTATTTCCCTGTTTCTATCCCCTTTGAAACAAAGGGGATAGAAACAGGGAAATAACAACAAGAACAACAGGAGTTTACAATGTCTGGTTCTACAGGAGAACGACCTTTTTCTGATATTTTAACTAGTATTCGATACTGGGTTATTCATAGTATTACAATACCTTCCTTATTCATTGCAGGATGGCTTTTCGTTAGTACAGGCTTAGCTTATGACGTATTTGGAAGCCCACGACCTAATGAATATTTTACCGAAGATAGACAAGAAGCTCCGCTTATTACAGACAGGTTCAATGCACTTGCCCAAGTAAAAGAGCTTTCAAAGATTGATTAGAATTGACATTAAAATAAAGAACAATGCAAATCCTTGATAGGCCTTAAAGAAGGTGGAGCAAAGTGGAGATGAGAGGAGGTTTTAAGGTTACCACAACTTACCCGTACCTGCGCTAACCCTTATCGGGTTAGAGGGGGTTCGATGGCCACCCGTAAGCTCCCCCTTGATAGCCCCTGAGCTTGCGCTTGCCCCCGAAGGGGGCATCCCCTTGATACCACATAGTGGTCAGGGTTAGGCCTAACCTCTAAAGAGGTAAGAAAGGGTTAAGCCTTGGAACGGGCAGTAAACCAGAAGGGGTAAGGGCGATACCACAGAGTGGTAAGGGTTCAGCTTGCTAAGAAGCAGACTCTCCAAACCTTAACCTGCAAAAGCAAGGTGTTACCACTAAAAATGTTTTTACGCATTTGAATAGTTTTTGACATTTTTATGAAAGGCGTCAAGGCTCAATCTCATGTTTCAAAAGATCTATAAATAGAAAAAAGACTTTTCATAAAGAGAATGGCTACAAATAAATCATTTACTTATCCTATATTTACAGTTCGTTGGCTAGCAGTACACGCATTAGCTGTTCCGACTGTGTTCTTTTTAGGATCTATTACAGCTATGCAGTTTATTCAACGTTAAGAAAAACAAGGAGAGAGATAACTATGATTAGAGAGAATCCAAACAAACAATCTGTTGAGTTGAACAGAACAAGTCTTTATTGGGGACTTCTTTTGATTTTCGTGCTTGCTGTTTTGTTCTCAAGCTATATTTTTAATTAATTTGAGCACCTTGCAATACTGACCCTTTTTAAGTGTGTCAAGGGTAAAGCCCTAACCTCCGAAAAGGGGTTCGATGGCCATCCCCGGCCAACGAGGGGGTAGGGGGATGGGTTCAGCCTTCTAACTCCTTTTAATCTCTTGATAAGTTCCAATTAGGTAAAACTTGTAAGTTTTCTCATTGTTTCCTGGCAACCTTTGCTTCTGCTCTATTGGCAAGATTTAGGGGGTTTCAAGAGCTTTAAGCACTTGTTTTGTTGCTGGTGAGAAGATTGCTTTTTGTTATTGCCCTCTTTTTAAAAGGGTATATTGAAATTTTTTGTTTTTGGAGAAGATATCCATGTCTGATACTGGAACTACTGGACGTATTCCTCTGTGGCTCGTAGGCACGCTAGTGGGCACTGCTGCCATTGGTTTGCTAGCTATATTTTTTTATGGATCCTATGTAGGATTAGGGTCTTCACTTTAGTCTTTAGTGCATAAGTTATTTTTTTAACAGATTCAATGGAAGCTGCTAAAAGCGGTTTCAACTTATCATGAGAAAGCATGAGCTTTTCAAGTGAACAATGAAACAAAACCAAAAAGTTGTCAACGTAGAAATTCGAAAAAACCAGTACAATGCTGGGCTCTACTAACGAAGATTGCTCCTAGAGCAATCTTCTTTGGAGCCTTTTTAGCCATTTATATATGTCTCGCTTTGCAAGGAAAGCAATTCTTTTCCACTGAAATTTCATAATAAAAGCTCTGGAGTATTCTTTAGAAAATGTTGCAAGTAACATTTCAATAATCGAAAGTGTTGTGAAGCGCTAAAAAGACATCTTCTAAAGATGTTTCGAACTTTTCAACTGATTAAACAAACCTTTAAAACTAACACTTTCAAAAAGCTTGCTGACTTATGCCACACAAGCTTCATGTTTCCCTCTTCCTATTGCTTAGAAAAAAGCTTGAAATCTTGTCAATTCATTAGTCTGTATGGTAGCATATAGCCTATAACGTATTGCTTTCTTTAAAAAACACTAATAAATTATTTTAGTTGCTCGTGCCTCGTTGAAAGCCTCTCTTCCCCTTTAGAGACCGAAGCGTTATTCATAGTCTAAGGATTAGGGTGGCCACCTTAGCTCGAGCTTTCGATGCCCTCTAAAAAGGCCTTACCCGTACCCCCTCCGGGGGTTCAGCTTGCGCTTACCTCTAAAGAGGTTAGGGGTACAGGTGGCCTTAGAACCTTTTTAGTAAGTAAATACAAAGCCAAACCTACCCTTTAAAGGGGGTAGAGCCAATACCCTTGTGAAAAGCGATGGGGAAGGCTTGGTCTTTGCGGGTTATCAGTGGGGAAACAGGTGACCTTGGAACTCGATCTCGACCTAGCTTCTTTGTCCCAATGGGCGAAAAAATCATTAGCCTCCTGCCGGATTTGAACCGGCGACTTTTTGCATACCAAGCAAAATCTCTACCTAACTGAGTTAAGGAGGCTTCTTTTTGGAGATTATCATAAATTATATCCATTTGTCTAGAACTGCTTGGAAACACTTTGAAGCAAAAAACAAAGAGAGGAACTTTTCAATTGAGCAATTGACTAGGTTCAAAATTACTATAGGGGCAGGGTGGGCACCGATACCCCCTCTTACCTCTTTAGAGGTTAGGCTATACCCTGACCCCCGGAGCTTACGCATGGGGTCAGGCCTTACCCCCAGGGGGGTAGAGGGGGTACGGGTAGCCTTTGAACGGGCAATACTCCCTTAATCTAGTGCTGGATAGGGTATAACCTCTTTAGAAGGAGTTACTGGACGGGTCAAAGTTAGGCCTTATCCCTATCGGGTTAGGGTCAGAGTTCGAGTTCGGCCAGTGAAGAGTTAAAAGAGTTGGGCAAAGATTAAGCAAATAAATTAAGATTTTCTTCTTCTAGAGAGTTTATTAAAAAAAAAAAAAAACAAAAATCAGTTTTTATGAAAACCGATCCTTTCCAAGGACTTTCTTCATCTCGAAAGATCTCTTTAAAGAGATTTAACAGCAGTTTTGAATCCATTGCAAATAGTATTCGCCGCATTTCGAGCCGTATTCTGGGAACAAACAATGAAGAGGAGGCAGGAAATTTTTTAGGTTATGTCGGCATTGCTCTTGTTTTCTATGGTTTTTACAATGCTTTGCATGCAAAAAATCGAGACCAATTCTTTTTTAAATTTGTCCAAAGCAATTTGCCAGCTTTTACGATACCGTCCCAGAGAGTGGAGTGGGAAAATTTTAACACCATTGGTCTCAAAGAAATATTATGGGATGAGTCTTGCTTGGAGCTAACAAAGTTTACTGAAGCAATATATACAGGTCAAGATCCCGCTAATAAAAGCATACTGGCTAGTTCCAGTGTAACTAATGCAAACACTTTGAAAACTCCCCTTTGCGAAACATCAGTAGATGGAGTGCAAACAAAGCACGGTTTCGGCAAAAAATTGGCCATAAAACCAATTTTGCCATCTGTACTTAACAATCCACCTTTGAAAAGTATTGACATCAATGGGGATTCCCTTCAAATACGATTTCATTCTCCATGGGAAAAGATAAAAAAACAAGAATTTGTTGGTTTTTTCCCTATTTCAAAACATACTATTGGTCCTTCCTTTGCATATGCTGAGAACAGCAAAAGGGTTCAATCTTCAAATAAGTTAACATTAGAAAAAAAAGACTGGAGTTTCGTCGCTGCTCGAAAACTTGTTCCATGGAAAAACCCTTCACCAGCTGTCAAAGAAACTAGCTGCAGCTCGTGGAAATCCTATGTTCCATCCTCTCAGTCATCAGAAAGAATTTCTGCGTATTTTAAAAATATTAAAGAGGACCTAGTCGTCTCCTCTCCATGGGTTAAAACCGATTCTTATCCTATTAGAGAGACTCGAAACGAAGGAAAAGGTGACACTTTTACAAATTCATCGGAAAAGGAGAAAACAAATTTTCTAGGATATAACAATGTTTTTTGGTTTCTCGATGATATCCCTTTTAAGTTAGATGCTTTTGAGGATCATAAAAATGCTCTCAGTACCACCTTAGATGAAAGCAAAAGGGCGGAGCCAGGAGAATCCATTGAAGAAGAAAACAGTGAAACAATTTCTAACCTTTTGTCCTTGGACAATGCATCTGAAGCCTCTCAAGAAGTTTTTGCCTTGCTCTCGGCAAGGCTTCATGGCATAAGTAAAGGCCAAAAATCTATTCTCTTTTCTCAGTTTGATGACCAGAAAAATATGCTTTTGCACTCTTCTTCTTTAGGGTCTTTAACCTCTCCTATAGGCTTTGTTTCTCAGACCTGGTCATCGAATCCCTTGGTTGGTATACTCTCGGTCTCTTTGCAGAACAGAACCATGGCTCCTCCTTTACAACACGATGAGAGCTTTGAACGCAGTAGAAAAGACACAAATAAAACAGAACTAATAGAAGCAAATGCTGAAGAATTAATTGATATCAACGAAAACAGAGATCTTTCTTCAGAGAATGATTCCAGTAAAACAGGTGGGATTCTTTTTGACATTAAGAACACCGAGATAGAGAATGGTGTACCTCTTCGGTGGCCTAAGGGTCAAAGGGTATACCTGTTTCAAGGGAGGCAAGGGGCTCCAAAACAAAATCGCCTCAGAGTTATTGCAGAGCAAGGCCTTCCCGCAACCTCTAAAGCTAGACGCAATTTAGAGACGGTTCCAGGGCCACAGACAAACGAGGGGGTGCCAACGCTAGCTTTGGACATGGAACCATTGGAAGCAAACGGAAATGAAAAGCCGAATCAGTTCGACCTCCTGGCTGGCCTAAAGGCCAAGGTGAGCACCCCGGAAGGGGGTAGCAAAGGAGAGCTACCGCACTTATCCCCTAAAGGGGGAGCTTGCGCGAACCCCTTGTGGGTTAGGCCTTACCCCAACTCCCTACGCGTAAGCACGTGGTATCAAGGGGAGAACCCCCTTGAGAGCCTAACCCACCAGGGGTACAGGCGGCTTTCGAACCCTCTCATCTTCCAAGGAGCGCGATCAATGTCAGGTTTTTTATGGCCTGATATGACAAGAGATGAGATTTGGTGTGCTTATAAATCTTTTGTCAGACATGATTTGCTTAATTTTGTCAATCCGTCATTTGGTACCATAGTTGAAAGATTTTTACTTCAAGATGTTTTCATATCATTTCCAGCAAGTTTCACAATTCCTCCTTTGGAAAGAAAGGATTCACTCAATTCGCAGACGGAAGCAGTCCATATTCACTATAAGAGATCTCAATTCCCTGGGATACGATACATAAAAACCCTTTTGCACCGGTATGGCTTTCCAGCAAATACGGAGAATATAGCACTGCTAGCTAAACGACTGGACTTAGCAGAAAAGAAAGAGCTCCAGACTCCATCATACTGGTCGTGGAAGGGTTGGGTCTCTCTGTTTAAAAAAGGAATAGCCTTCGCTTTAAGACAAAAAGCAAGGGAAAAGCTCATCTACTTTGGTCCCTCGGTTGCACGCAAAGGGCAGCACCCAAGTTTAATAGTAAGAGATAGCAATGTTCCACAATGGATTCAATCTTTTAAAGAAGTTTTAGGAAAAGAGCAAGATTCGTTTTTTGGTGAAGCGAAAGTCGTGGCTGGGGAAATTACAATAGAGAGAGCAGATCCGGAGCATCCGGTTGAACTTTTAGCGTTCTTAGACGGAGAACTCCTTCCTTTTGGTAATTTTGATAAAAACAGCCTAGTGAAAAGGTTTGAAGCTCCTGTTCAACCCATTGAAATACGTTTTGATGAACCATCGGTAACCAATTCAGTACCTTTGTTAGCTGTAAAGCAAAGAAGCAAAGTTCCAGAATTAACTCCCTATGAATGGTACAATCTGCTTAGATTCCAAATGGAATCTGGTTTAGAAAGCAGAAACCGATTGCAAGACATAAGGTTTCATTTGCCAAAGATAGTTGTTGCCCACTTGAAAAAACCAAACTTTTCCGCTCCTTTAACCCTTTTCAAGTATCAGGGATTTTCTGACACAGGAAATTTACATGGTTTAAAGGATCTCTATAAATATGAAGATAACAACTCTTTGCCCCTCTTGCATCTGGAGAGATTAGGACTACCATCAGCTTTAGCAGCCCCTTCGCTGCCCCAATCCCAAGGGAATGTCCTAGTCGGCAAAAACAGTTTTGCATTAGGAAGTGTTTTTAAACCTGTTCCTGTTTTTGTTGAATACAGATCCCATGTCTTTCCATGGACTGTTAGTCCTTTCAATCTCCTTACAGAAAATGTTTGCTTTAGTTACGGGACTTACCAACATTTGCCTACTCAGTTTGACTGCAAAAGGTCTTGGTTTCATTCTTCGAAAACGCTCTTAAATCTTTCCTCTGAGACTTTTCCTTTAGAGGAACCATTTCAAGAGAATTGGGAACCGATTACTTTGTCATCTTGGATGATTGTTTACAAAATGTTTTACATATTGTGGATCCAAGAAAGCCTGAAAGTTCTCTATCGCCGGTATGGAAAAGAGATTCTGAAAAATCTAGTTTCGATTTTTGCTGCATTGGGATTTGACATGAGTGAAATAATTGAGTTTTTAGAACTTAATGAGACAGATTCTGGCTTGCGGGTTATTGAAAAGAAAAGAAGAGGATTCCTAGACATTACAGGAATAGACGATATGCTTCCAGAGCTGAGTGAATTTGTCTGGTCACTTCGAACGAGAGGGACTTTGCCCCTGTTTAAGAGGGCTCGTCCCAATGTTCAACACCCTTTTCTCTTTTTCCCTTTCAAGCGGTTGGTGGGCTCACCCCATCCTAGTCCTGAGATTTGGAAGAAAAAGGTTGGGCATAAACAGCTTGCTTCTCAGTCCAAATCTAGAAAAATTGGGCTTGCGCCAACTCTTTCTATTTCTTCAAAAGGCACTCTTTTGGTTGGTCCTCCTGGAACTGGTAAAACATTTCTTGTGCAAGCAATTGCAGGCGAGGCTCAAGTTCCGGTGGTTATTCAAGCAGCATCAGCTCTTATGGATCTTGATCAGAAGCAGTCTCCTTCTCAGCTTCTTAAGAAATTGTTTGACAAAGCGCGTGAGCTTTCACCTTGCATTCTGTTTATTGATGAAATAGACACTTTAGGTCGGTCGCGAGAAAACGTTCTCTTAGACTCTGCTCTCACAGAGATGGGAACTGATCCATCCATGGATTCATTTCCATCTCTAGGAATTAATCTTTTTAAGACGCAAGGAGCTTCTCCAGAGAATGAAAATGATGGCAGCACTGTCCATGAGAGTTCAGCTACGTCTCCTCAAAAAGATGGAAACCCCCTAGGTGATCGAGATGAAGCCACAGGCCTTTCTAAGAAAATGTTGAATGAATCTGCTGGCGAGATGGCTGCAAGTGAGGTTTTACAATCCCATGAGAAGAAAAACCAGATTAGCAAACAGCAGCTAGCAGTTCTCATGCAATTTCTTGTTGAAATGGATGGGCTCAAACCACTCAGTGGTGTACTTCTAATAGGGGCAACAAATCGACCAAATGTTTTAGACCCAGCATTTGTCAGACCAGGGAGATTTGAGAAAACAATAAGGTTAGAAATACCAAACAAACAGAAAAGAATTGAAATACTAAAACATTATAGCAAAAAGCTCGGTGCAGAAAGTAATCTGAAATGGGATTATTTAGCAACCATGACCACTGGGTTTACTGCTGCTGATCTTGCTTCAGCCATGAATCAATCTTCTCTGGAAGCTATATGCAACAATGCAAACAGTCTGCCAAAACATACTCTTGAAACGCTAGAAAATGGCATTGAAGCCATTAGCAGAGAGAGGGGAAGTACAACACTTTCGTCTTTAGAGTCTAAAATTCTTAAAAAAGTAATCCCTCTTATCTCCTTAGAGGTTAAGCCTAACCCTATCGGATTAGTCCAGGGTGGCCATCCGACTATGTTACTACCTCCTTTAGGGGATTCCTTAGGCCTAACATCTCAAGAGGTAAGAGGGGGTTCGAAGGCCAACCCTAGCCAACGAGGGAGTTGGAAGGGGGAATCGAAAAATGTCCTCTTAGACAGGCTTAATATACGCCCTTCCAAACTGAAAAAACTCCCTGTAAAAGATCCATTCTTTGTAACGCGTTTTGCGTTTTACCAATCGGGCAAAGCTGTCCTTCAGCAGGTCTTGCCAGTAAAATCTAAAATCCCGGTCTTTAATCTTTCAGATATGCCAATGAAAGCAGGAAAAGAAACGAAATTGATATCAAAAAGCTCTTTTGATATAACAACCCAACGCTCTGATTGGGAATACCAACTTGTTCACACCTATGCAGGAAAAGCTGGTGAACTTATGGCTCTAGGAACAGGAAGCAGAAATTTTACAACGCCTGAAAACCTTTCTCTGAATTCTCCAAGAGAGGATTCTTCAACACTAGTTTCAAATCTACGAAAAAGGAACGAACTATTCTCTCAATCACCTCCTGCAGCCACTCCATCGCTTAGGTCTGACTCTGCCAGTCCAGAATCACTGGTAGAGATGAAGGGTTTCCCTGTTTATGGGAGCAGATCAAAAGCAAAAATTGGGGTCGAGCCACTTCTTTTACGGAGAAAAGAGCGGCTCACCCCGAGTTTAACCGGGGGTTCACAGGCCACCCGTGTGAAGCAAAGCCGAACCCCTAAAGTGGTAAGAAGTAATAGACTTGGAACCTCATGGGTGACAAAAAATGCTCATCGTAGCAAGTTGGTGAGTCCGTGTGCAATAGATTTTTACCCCATTGGTGTAACCTCTAAAGGGTATAGTTGGCCATACCCTGACCCCCTCGTTGGCCGTGCGCAAGCTCCCCTGACCCCCAAAGGGGATATCAAAGGGGATGCTTCGCAAGGGTGGCCTTCGAACACCCGAAGGGGGTATATAGGGGATAACCCTAGCGTTCAATGCTTAGCAAAAGAGCAAAAAGGTTGGAAACAAACTTTTGTTCAAACAAGACAAACCTTTAAAGATATCTGGGCTTCCAGCCTTGGTATGGAAGACTTGGAAAACAGTATCTTGCTAATTCAGTTGTTGATTACTGATTGGTATCTTTACTCCAGAAAGGTCTGCTCAACCGCTTCGGCTGTTCTTCCGCTGAACAGAAACAGAGAGCAAACTCCTGATTTATTTGCATTTGACTCTCTTAAATTTTTAGCGCTCAAACAGAAAGACGAAATAACTAAACAATCTCTTACAGATCGAGAGCAAGAATTTTTGATTCCAAGCTGGTGGCAATTGCAAGTTGCAAATTATTATAATTCAGGTGACCTTGCTTTTTCGGAATGGTACAGGATTTTTCTCGCTGATCCAGAAGAGAGTGACAGAAATGAAGAATGGGTATCACCAGATGACTATTTTAATAGCAGTGAATTGCTTCAAGACATGTCTACTGGGGAGGATTTGAACCTAATTCTTTGCGATGAGCCGAAGCCATTGAAACATTCTAATCTTAGGAGCCAGCTCTCGCAAAATATCTCTCTTTTAACAGAAGTCTTTCTACCTTCTCGAAACTCCTTGGAGGCTGGCGAACCGCCTAAGGGCCAGGATGGCCACCCCCTCGTTGGCTTACCGGCGGGCTTACGTGCAAAGGGTCAACCCCCTCGTCGGCTTTATCCTTTAAAGGGGGTACAGGTGGCCATCGAACCCCAAGGTTTTATTAAAAGGAAAAAAACAAATCAAGCAAAAGAAAAGCCAAACAGCTTAATAACATGCAACGATTTTCATATGCTCATTAAAGATTACATAGCTTTTGGAATTGTTTCAAATGGGTTTAACACAGCTTTTGCGTGTTTGCATGAGAGCCGAGAGATGTTGGATTTGTTTGCTGATTCTATGGTTCGATTCGATAGGATCCGAGACCCAGATCTGTCAAAGATTTATCTTCGGTTTTGCTCAAAAGGTTTGCTAAAAGTAAGAAAATAAAGGAAGAAAGGAAAAACTTTTTTACAAAAAAAGGTATTTCTTCTAGGAGAAGAGCTCTGTCTTCTCTTGTTTTTAAATCTCCAAATATTAGTTGTATAAACAGGGAGCCAAATCCTAGTTAAATTCTTGCATTTTTAAAAACCAAAGGCCAACAAGAACCTCTGGAGCTAAAGTTTCCAATGGTTCAGAAAAAACTTCTTAGTCCCTTTTTACTCAATTGGTTCACGAATAAAAGGCATAGCAGTAGAGCTAAAAACTCTTCAAAGTTACATTCTTAGACCCCCTCTCGTTAGCCGAACCCTCGCCTTTAAACCTCTAAAGACGTAAGAGGAGGTAAGGGTAACCTTCGAACCGACTCTAACCACTAGGGATTAGAGGGAGTAACTCTTCTAACGAGGGAAAAGGGTACATGGATGCGCAAAAGCTCCCCCACCTCTTATTGCCAAGGGGGATGAGTGTCTTTCGAATCCCTTTTTTTCTATTATTTTTTAGAACAGATGACAGAGCAGTATCAATTTAAAAATGATGAATTAATTCGCCGTTATATTATTGCTGGTTCACGCAGCATTTCAAACTATTGGTGGGCTTCTGTTCTCCTTTTTGGTGGCTTAGGGTTTTTATTGACTGGGGTTTCTAGCTTTTATAAAAAACCAATCTTTTCTTTTTTTAGCATTGCTGATATAACCTTTTTTCCACAGGGTCTAGTTATGTGCTTTTATGGAGTTTTAGCCCTTGTTTTTAGTGTTTACATATGGTTTACTGTGTTATGGAGTATTGGTTCCGGTTTTAATGAATTTAACAAAAAAGACGGTAAAGTTCGAGTTTTTCGGTGGGGGTTTCCTGGTAAAAATCGTCGCATTGATTACAGCTATCCTTTGCAAGATCTGCAAAGCATAAAAGTTGAAATAAAGGAGGGGCTTACTCCTAAGCGTGCAATATATATGAGAATTAATGGCAATAGGGATATACTTTTAACTCGTTTTGGAACTCCAATGACACTTGAAGAAGTGGAGACACAGGCTGCTGAGCTTGCAAGATTTCTTCAGCTACCATTAGAAATGCTTTCCTGACGCATTGTTTCTATGCTCTCGTTTCCTTTTGTAAAGAAAACATTTTATTTTGAGTTTTGTAGATTTTAAACATAAAAAAAACTATTATATATAGTAAGGAAAAGACAACTTCCAAAGAGAAGAACCCGTACAAGTGCACGGAATGCTTGGCCTTACCCCCTTGCTGGCCTTATCCCCTCTAACCCGCTAGAGGATGCTTCGCAAGGCCTTACCCTTGCGAAGCATCCCCCTCCGGGGGTTCAGCTTGCGCTTACCTCTGAAGAGGGAGCTTGCGCACGGGGTACGGGTGGCCTTCGAACCCCCTAAAGGGGGTACAGGTGGCCATCGAATCCCTGGATACCCCCTTTGGGGGTCAGGGTTAGGGAAAAGGAATTTCCTAGCCAGGGATCGATGGAGCACCTTCTCAAGGGGTTCGAATCCTCACAGTGGCTCTTTGGCTTACTTCCTGGCACTCCTAAAGAGATTAGAGGGTATGAGTGACCTAACCCACTAGGGGTTCGAAAGCCTAACCCCTTCTAACCCGCTAGGGGTTGGAGCAGTTGGGCTCGGAAAACCTTAAATCTGCGGGACCAATATCAGGATTCGTTGTTGAGACACTAAAAATCAATTTTTTAAAATTAGCGACCATGGTTGAACCACTTTTGTCTGGAATTGTTCTTGGGCTTGTTCCCGTAACACTTGCAGGGCTTTTTGTAACGGCTTATTTACAGTATCGAAGAGGGGATAGGGTAACAAGTTCTTTATAAAAACACTCTTCTTTGTATTTGTTTATCCTCAAAAACCTTAATCTGGGGCGATATCGCACGGGTGGGGACCCCCTCTTACCTCTGAAGAGGTTAGGGGTACAGGTGGCCTTCCAACCCCTAAAGGCAAGGGGTGCGGGTGGCCTTCGAACCCCTGAAGGGGGTATTAAGGGGTCTAACCTGCTAGGGATAAATCCTAACCCTGACTCCCGAGGGGAGTATGGATGCGAGAGGGTTTCCTTTTTTGTTAAGGATCTGAAAATATTTTTATTTCTTTATGCTAGCTATTCCTTTCTATCTTGGTTTCCTTATGGCATTTACTCTTGCAACTGTCGCTATATACCTGGCACTTGTTAAGATTGAACTTATCTAATGAGCTTGTTTTTAAGTTTTAATAACTTTTAAATTTTTCTTATTCAACATTACACGCTGTAATTGCTCAAAAGGGTTTCTTTGAAACCAATGACAACAGATCACAAAACCTGCCTAGTAGAGTTTTAGGTCTTGGCTTTTTTTCTTTTAGTTAGGAAAAAAAGTAGTCAATTGAAAGATTGTTTTAAAAAGGTATTATATTAAATAAGACTTTAATAAAAGAAAAGTCTGATGCCTTGGTGTTTGAAAATGCTCGGGCAAGACCCTCAGCACTTCTATGTCAAGGTTTGAAGGAGAAAAGACTCTTTCTCTTCAATGAGAACAGGTTGTACCTTGGCGAAAGCCAGGTTAAGTCCGTAAAAGAAAATTGGATAATTTTTTTGGATACGATTCCTTTTCTCCAAACAAACCTTAAAGGCAATCTTTTCGCAGTATTGTTTTAGAAATGGGATTTGAAAGGCTCTAAGGAGAACAAAAATTTTATTTTCCAGAACAAGAATCTAGACTGAGAGATTTTGTTTCTTCTTGCTTTAGAAGTGATTCTTACTTTGAAGATTTTACCCCTAACCCACAAGGGGATGCCCCCTTCGGGGGCAAGCGCAAGCTCCCTCTTCAGAGGTAATCGCAAGCATGGCTACCGCTTGCCCCCGAAGGGGGCATCCCCTTGATACCCTAACCTCTTTAGAGGTAAGCGGAAGCTGAACCCTGACGCCTTGATACCCCTTACGGGGGTCAGGGTTAGGGGTACAGGTCAGGGGAGCTTGCGCTTACCTCTGAAGAGGTTAGGGGTGGACTTCTCCAAAGCAAAAAGGTTGTAACCTAGCTCGTGCTAGGATAAGGGTCGAAAAAGCTTTCTTCTCCTAACCTCTTCAGAGGTTGTGCCCTAGTTATTCCTAGGGCAAGGGAGATATTATCCTATATATTAATAAGGAGATTTACTCTATGACTATAGCCATTGGCAAAAACAAAGATTCAAGATCTTGGTTTGACACTTTAGATGATTGGCTTCGACGTGAACGATTTGTATATGTTGGTTGGTCCGGTCTTTTGCTTCTTCCTTGCGCATACCTTGCATTAGGTGGATGGTTCACTGGAACTACTTTTGTAACATCATGGTATACTCATGGTCTTGCAAGTTCTTATTTAGAAGGGTGTAACTTTCTAACAGCGGCAGTATCGACTCCCGCTAATAGCATGGGTCATTCATTGCTTCTGCTTTGGGGTCCGGAGGCACAGGGCGATTTTACACGCTGGTGCCAACTTGGTGGGCTTTGGCCTTTCGTAGCGCTTCATGGAGCTTTTGGCCTGATTGGGTTTATGCTTCGACAGTTTGAACTGGCTCGGTCAGTAAAATTGCGTCCATACAACGCTATTGCTTTCTCAGCGCCTATCGCTGTTTTTGTATCGGTTTTCCTAGTGTATCCACTGGGCCAATCCGGTTGGTTCTTTGCGCCAAGCTTTGGTGTTGCTGCTATTTTCCGTTTTATTCTTTTCTTCCAAGGGTTCCACAACTGGACATTGAATCCTTTCCACATGATGGGAGTTGCTGGTGTTCTTGGGGCCGCACTTCTTTGTGCTATCCATGGAGCGACAGTGGAAAACACTCTTTTTGAGGATGGAGATGGTGCAAACACTTTCCGAGCTTTCAACCCAACTCAGGCTGAAGAGACTTATTCCATGGTAACAGCAAACAGATTCTGGTCACAAATCTTTGGTGTTGCTTTCTCGAACAAGAGATGGCTTCATTTCTTTATGCTTTTTGTACCAGTTACAGGTCTTTGGATGAGTGCCATTGGAGTATTGGGCTTAGCTCTAAATCTTAGAGCTTATGATTTCGTTTCACAAGAGATCCGTGCTGCTGAGGATCCTGAGTTTGAAACTTTCTACACAAAGAATATCCTTTTAAATGAAGGTATTCGCGCATGGATGGCTGCTCAAGATCAGCCTCACGAAAGACTTGTTTTCCCTGAGGAGGTTTTACCACGTGGAAACGCTCTTTAATGGTACGCTTGTTGTAGGTGGTCGAGATCAAGAATCGACTGGGTTTGCTTGGTGGGCAGGAAATGCCCGCCTGATAAACCTTTCAGGAAAGTTGCTAGGTGCTCACGTAGCACATGCTGGTCTGATTGTTTTCTGGGCAGGAGCTATGAACCTTTTTGAGGTGGCACACTTTGTTCCAGAAAAACCAATGTATGAGCAAGGACTTATTCTTCTGCCTCATTTAGCTACTCTTGGCTATGGTGTAGGACCAGGTGGAGAGGTTGTTGACACTTTCCCATATTTTGTTAGTGGTGTTCTTCATCTTATATCTTCTGCTGTTTTAGGCTTTGGTGGTGTTTATCACTCTCTTATTGGTCCAGAAACTTTAGAAGAATCTTTCCCTTTCTTTGGATATGTTTGGAAAGACAAAAACAAGATGACTACTATATTAGGAATTCATCTTGTTATCCTAGGAATAGGGGCATGGCTTCTGGTTTGGAAAGCCTTGTATTTTGGTGGGGTTTATGACACTTGGGCACCAGGAGGTGGTGATGTTCGTGTCATTACGAACCCAACTATTAGCCCTGCTGTTGTTTTCGGTTATCTTTTGAAATCTCCATTTGGTGGAGATGGATGGATCGTTAGTGTGGACAACATGGAGGACATTATTGGTGGCCACATCTGGATTGGAACTCTTCTTATTCTGGGTGGTGTTTGGCATATCCTTACAAAACCATGGGCTTGGGCTCGCCGAGCTTTTGTTTGGTCTGGAGAAGCTTATCTATCTTACAGTCTTGCGGCTGTTTCCCTTATGGGCTTCATTGCTTGTTGTATGTCATGGTTTAACAACACTGCATACCCTAGTGAATTCTATGGACCAACTGGTCCTGAGGCGTCACAATCCCAAGCATTTACGTTTCTTGTAAGAGACCAACGCCTTGGAGCCAACGTAGCCTCAGCACAAGGACCAACTGGTCTTGGGAAATATCTTATGAGATCTCCAACTGGAGAAATTATTTTTGGTGGTGAGACAATGCGTTTTTGGGATTTCAGAGGACCTTGGTTAGAGCCTCTTCGAGGACCAAATGGATTGGATCTAAACAAGCTTAGAAATGATATTCAACCTTGGCAGGAACGTCGTGCAGCTGAATACATGACACATGCCCCACTTGGCTCCCTCAACTCAGTTGGTGGTGTAGCTACTGAGATTAATGCTGTAAACTTTGTATCTCCAAGAAGTTGGTTAGCAACCTCTCATTTCTGTCTTGGTTTCTTCTTCTTTGTAGGCCATTTATGGCATGCTGGACGTGCTCGTGCAGCGGCTGCTGGCTTCGAAAAAGGTATTGATCGTGACAATGAGCCTGCTCTATCAATGCGACCTCTTGATTAGTATTTCTGAATTGGCAGGGCTGCTGGAACAGAAAAGAACAGGGCAAGGGTCACCTGCTTTTTAAGCGGTGAGACTCTTCAGCTCAATGAACGTGAATCTTTGGCCCTTCTTGTTGCCCTTTAAAGGGCAACAAGAAGGGCCAAAGCGCAAATAATAGATTTTAAAATATAAAAGATCCAATCAAACTTTTCCTAACGCTCCTCAACCGTTTTTAGTAAAGTCTTCTCCTTTTGGAGTTTCTACCCCCTCTTACCTCTAAAGAGGTTAGGCTTAAGCCTTCGAACCCCCTTTCGTGGGTATGAGTAGCCTATACCCTTTTCTAGGGGTTAGCGTAGCTTACCCCTCTAATCCCTTATTACCTTTGTTCTAGGGAGTAATTGCTCCGATTCTAACGAATGCGGACAGAATTAAATTTACTAGCAGGAATGGCAATTGGGCCAATCCACAGAAAAGTGGGAAATGGCTTCGATTAGAAGAGATATGTATGAAAAGGAGTATCTTTTAGACCGCACTTATTCGTTTAGCTGTGGTTATTCACTTTTACTTTAATTTTTATTCTAATATGTGCACATCATGGAGAAGTGAAATAGAGGAGCTAGGTCCATAAAAAAAATAACCAAAAATCTTAGAAATGTTTGTTCTGGTGGACTAGTCAGTAAGAATAATATCCCCTTTTCAGTGCTTAAAAGAATTGAATTTTTGCGCGGTTTTTTACACCGTAGATAAAATGCTAGTTTAACCAAGTCTTTAACCTTTAAAATAGAATTAAGAAACCAAAAGAATTAGTTTTATTTTCTGGGAGAGATTTTCAAATGAACTTGCGTTCCTTAAAATTCCTTCCTCCACCCATTTCAAAGAGATAAGCATAGAAACCTTTTAAATTCCTTGCCGTTTCGAGCCGGTGACATTTAAAGGAGGGTCCAACCCTTATTCCTAGAACGGTTACCCTGAACCTTCTCCTAGGCCTAAACCTGACTCGTACCCCCTCGTTGGCCGTGCGCAAGCTCCCCTGACCCCCAAAGGGGGTATCCAGGGGGAGCTTGCGCACGGGTGGTCATCTCCTTGGTCCTTAGACTAGCTCTAGAGTACCCACCGTAGCCCTGGCTTTGAAACCCTTTGCGGGTTGGTTAGAGGCAATACGAGTTGGAAAGGGGGTTTCGAAAGAAATTTATCTCAAAAAATAAAAAGAATGAGATTTTTATCTTATCATTTTTTTAGAATAGCTTCTATGGTCGAATATTCAACTGCTCTACAATTCCTTTGTAAGCTTTCATTTGCTACATTAGTGATTACACTCTTTTATTATTGGATACGTCTAGCTTTCTTTCCTAGCAATAGTGGCAAAGACATTGGGTTGCTTGGGGCTGGTCTCTCTAATATCTTTTTAACATCTCTTCTCATCATAAGATGGATAGAGTCTGGTCATTTCCCCTTTAGTAATCTTTTTGAGTCACTTCTTTTCTTGTCGTGGACAGTTACTGCAATTCATATAGCTCTTCAAGTTCTGGCAGGTTCTTCCCTTTTGTTTGGGGTTATTTTATCACCTATTGCTCTTTTTATAAATTCTTTTGCTACTTTTGGTCTGCCTAATGAATTGCAAAAGGCAACATCTTTAGTGCCCGCTTTACAATCAAATTGGTTGGCAATGCATGTTTCAGTTATGATTCTTAGTTATGGCTTTCTTCTTTCAGGATCTTTATTAGCCATAGCATTTCTTTTGTTGAAAAAATTAACTCTTTCTTTTGATCCGCTGTTCGAACGTGAAGATATCAATGGGGTTCAAGAAACAGTATATAGCAAGGCTTTCAACCCTTCTTTCCTATACACGTCTAGCCAAGGAACTCCCTGCTTAGCTTTATATACAAAGGAAACAGGTGGGTTCCCAACTCCTGTCGATTTAAAGTCTTTAAAAACCAAAAATTTGTCCAACACCTCTACAAGAACTAGGCAAGATCTCTTGCAACTGCCAACAACTTCTTCCACTGCTGAGACTTTTTCTGAAGTTGACCGAGCAAACCTTACTTCTTCCATCTCTTTGTCTGAGAAAAAACTATCCTTACAAAAGAAGGAAGATTTCTCTTTTGAAGAGTTCGAGGAAATCTTCCTGCCAAGCTTACCTCCCCTCCAGATTGCAGATGGAAGACGAAATCCTGCAATAAATGAAAGATCCCCGTCTGCTCGAGATTTGCAAAATGCTAGTAATTTCTCCCAAACTGCACTGTTTTCAAAACTAGACAATGGTAGTTATCGTGCCATTGGGCTTGGCTTTGCTTTTCTAACTTTAGGGATCCTCTCTGGTGCTGTTTGGGCAAACGAGGCATGGGGATCTTATTGGAGCTGGGACCCCAAAGAAACTTGGGCTTTTATCACATGGATTGTATATGCAATCTATTTGCATATTCGTTTAAACAAAGGTTGGAATGGAGAAAAAGCGGCTTCTATTGCTACTCTTGGATTTGTTTCAGTGTGGATTTGTTTTTTGGGGGTTAATCTTCTTGGAACTGGCCTGCACAGCTATGGGTGGTTTTCTTAAACAGGGGAATGCAACCTCAATGAATGCCTCTATTGTTGATTTAAAAACCTACCTACTTCCATTCGTCACCCAATTGCACTGCTCTTCTACCCGGTTAGAGTTTGTACCTCCCTCTTCTCATACCCCCTCTTACTTCTTTAGAGGTTAGGCCTAACCCACAAGGGGATGCCCCCTTCGGGGGCAAGCGCAAACTCCCTGACCCTTTCTAACCCTAACCCTGACCCCCACAGGGGATGCCCCCTTCGGGGGCAAGCGGTAGCCATGCTCGCGCACGGGGTCAGGCCTTACCCTTGCGAAGCATCCCCCTCCGGGGGTTCAGCTTGCGCTTACCTCTGAAGAGGGAGCTTGCGCACGGGGTACGGGTGGCCTTCCAACCCCGTGCTCAAGCTCAGGGGGTATCAAGGGGTTCAGGTTGCGATTACCTCTTTAGAGGTTAGAGTAAGCTCACTTAGAGCTTAGGTAGTTGGATAACAAAAGCAATTTTTTTCTTTAGAAGAAGAAGGGATTTAAGCATTTTATGCTATTTACCTAGCAAAAAAATAGTAGTGCATATTTTTTTTGCGAATTTGCTATACAATCAAATCACATTGTGCTATAATGAATGCAGCAGTAAGCTTTACATTTTTAAGACAAAAGAAAATATGTTAACACTAAAAATCTTCGTATACACGGTTGTAACTTTTTTCGTTTCTCTTTTTCTATTTGGATTCCTGTCTAACGACCCTGCAAGAAATCCAAACGACAAGTAAAAGAATGAAAAGAAGATGGAATAATCAAAATTAAAGGAGCTTGAACGTTGCAAAAATCCGGTTTTGTTTGCAATTCTTAAAAGAAGCGCATTTCTTGATTGCAGTTATTTTTACAACTGCAATCAAGAAACAATGGATACAAAAAAAAGGAAAGATGACCGAGAGGTTGAAGGTGTAGACCTGGAACGTCTATGCAGTGAAAATCTGCCAAGGGTTCGAATCCCTTTCTTTCCGCTTTCTTCCCATTTAATGGGTATCTTGGAAAACACAAAAATTACCCACAAAAGATTAAAAACTTGGTAACACGTTACAATTTTGTTATTAAACAATAAACTAGCCATACTGGTTAGATTCAGCTGTTCTTTCTTAGAAAGAAGCTTGTTTTTCAAACTTTTATTTTTTATTTTGTACTTTAAAACCCTGCTCAATAGGCTTAGCATCTTTTTAGATTCATTGTTAACGATAAAAAAAGTTTTCTCGGATGCAAGGAATTGCATAAGGGCTTCTTGCAAAAACATCATTAAAAGCCAACCTTGGTTTATGGCCTCTCCAAAAGCCACTTTCTAGCCTTCCCTTTTCCATGGCTACAATTGTAGCCACAGAGTTCCTAAATGAGTCAATGCTAGACCAGTTAAAGTAGGCAATAGGGTCGTTTTTTGGTCATTCTCTAACCAATGTGAGAGGTTCTAAGGTCAGGTTTCGGTCTCATTTTTAACTGCTAGGGCAAAGCCTTATGGAGTTTGCGCTTATCTTTTTCCAGGGAGCTAACGTCAGATTTAGCAGCCCCCTCTAACTCGCTAGGGGATGCTTCGCAAGGCCGTGCGCAAGCTCCCCTGACCCTCAAAGGGGATGTCAAGGGGATGCTTCGCAAGGGTGGCCTTCGAACCCCCTAAAGGGGGTCAGGGTTAGGGTTAGAGGGGGAGGGTCAGGGTTCCACTTGGGTACGAGGTTCGGATTCAGCTCTCGAAGGGTATGGATAGAAACGTTTGATATTGCGAAAGTAGTATATGGGTTACAGGGGGGCGCCCACCCCTTTAATTTGCGGGGTGAAGGGGAATTATATCTCGGGTAAAAACTTCAAAATCTCTTCATTTAATCTTCTCTAAGCAAGTGATTGTCTTGAGACTTTCTGAAAAAAGCAATAACTCTTTCCATTATGCTCGACCTATTTAAGTATCCTGTTTTAACTGAAAAATCAACCAGATTAATCGAGTCAGATCAATACACATTTGACCTTGATGTGAAACTCACAAAAACCCAAATAAAAACATTGATTGAAACTATTTTCGGAGTAAAAGTGAGCTCGGTAAATACTCATCGACCACCCCGTAAAACTCGTCGTGTTGGAGTTCAGAGAGGTTCAAAATCTTCGTCAAAACGGGTAATTATCACTTTGAAACCTGGTCAAAACTTAAAGCTTATTCCTGAATAACTATTTAGAGTAAGCGCTCAATAACAAGTTACTAATATTTTCAATGCTTTAAGGTTTTAGTAACTAAAAAAGCTTGTTTTTCTCCTTTTCAATTGATAATTGTTTTTAGTTTCTTACGCAAAGATCAAAGTGATCAATCTTAAAAAATTCTTATTATTTCACTAATTGAAAAGAGAACAACTTTTGCAATATGGTTGATTTTTTGCGCTTTTCGATTCAAAAAACTTTATTTTATTCTTTCTACTCAACAAAAAAAAAGCTCCTCTGTTTAGGTAAGAAAAACTCCTCTAATCCCTGCTAGAAAAGAGTTTAATCACCGAAAATTTAGACCGTTCTATTTTCCTAAGCATTCGTCTTTTAGTTTCCTCAAACCTACGAGGAGATTGTAACCCTAGCACTTTAGTTTCTGCAGCCCCTAAACTCCGTAGAGGTAAGCGCACTCTACCCACAAACAGTAAGAGGGTTAGGGTTCGATGTGGGGCCCTTAAGCTTCCGCTTACTTCTAAAGAAGCGTTGCCTCTTATAACCCGCTGGCAGTTCACCTGATCCCATTGGACTACCAAGAAGTGGCGTTACCCCTTGATACCCCCTTTGGGGGGCGGGGTTAGGAATGGAGAGGCTAACCCTGACCAGGGTTAGGCCTGACCCCTAACCTCTTCAGAGGTAAGCGCAAGCATGGCTACCGCTTGCCCCCGAAGGGGGCATCCCCTGGATACCCCCTGAGCTTGCGCACGGGGTCAGGGGAGCTTGCGCACGGGTTAGAGGGGGAAGCTACTCCAAGGGTAAGGCTTTGCACTTGCAGGTTAAGGTTCGGTTAACGAACTCCCTGCCTTTTCGCGGAGAGAGCTCATTGTTATAGGGGACTATTCAAAAATTTTTATCTTATGGGAATTCGCTTCTATCGAGCATATACACCTGGTACGAGAGATCGTTCCGTATCGGAATTTAACGAACTTACAGCAAGCAAAGCAGAAAAAAAGTTAAAATACTCTGTCCATCGATCTTTTGGAAGGAATAATCGTGGTGTTATTACAAATAGACACCGCGGCGGTGGTCATAAAAGGCTTTATAGAGAAATTGACTTTTATAGAAATCAAATAGGAATAGGAGCTAAAGTTGCAACCATAGAATATGATCCAAACAGAAATGCTCGCATAGCACTGCTCCATTATGAAAATGGTAAAAAAGGTTATATTCTGTATCCACGTGGACTTCAGGTGGGAGACATTATCATTTCAGATACAAAAGCTCCCATTTCTATAGGCAATGCATTGCCATTAAGCAATATTCCATTAGGAACCCTTTTACACAATATAGAATTACATCCTGGAGCTGGAGGACAGCTTGCAAAATCAGCTGGTGTTTCAGCTCAACTAGTTGCAAAAGAAGGGGCTTATGTGACATTGCGATTGCCATCTGGTGAGGTCAGGTTAGTCTCCAAGGACTGTTGGGCTACCATTGGTCAAGTAGGCAATATTGATGCAGTAAATTTAACATTAGGAAAAGCTGGCCGAACACGTTGGTTAGGTCGACGTCCAAAAGTCCGTGGGGTAGTAATGAATCCAGTAGATCATCCACACGGAGGAGGAGAAGGACGAGCTCCTATAGGCCGTTGCAGACCAGTAACACCATGGGGACGCCCAGCTCTGGGGCAGAAAACTAGAAAACCTAAAAAAGCGAGCTCAAAACTCATTTTAAGGCGTCGAAAATAGAAAAGGGCAATCCTTTTTTCTGTTTTTATTCCTATGGGAAAAACCTCTTTGACCTCTAAAGAGGCGTGACCCCCTCGTTGGCCTAACCCACAAGGGGTACGGGTGGCCTTCGAACCCCCTCTAACCCGCGAAGGGTTAGAAGAGGTCCTGGCCTAGCCCTTACCCCCAAAGGGGTAAGGGTTAGGGTGAGAAAAGATGCCCACCCTAGCTCATATCCAGGGGTATACGGACAGGTGGTCTTAGAACCCTGGATTCCAAAGGCTAATTGGCAAAAACAAGCCCTACAATTCGATTTGTTCATAACTGAAGAAAAAATTGCTCTGAACAGGTTCATATCTATTTGTGCAAAACACCTTTCTAACAGTTTTTTACAAGGAAACTTTATCAAATCAGCCTTCATCAATACTGCATCTGTTGATGCAAAAAGGAGATAACCATGTCACGATCACTAGAAAAAGGTCCATTTATAGCAGATCATCTTTTAAAAAAAATTGAAAAATTAAACATTCAAGGTGAGAAAAAAGTTCTTATTGCATGGTCTCGGTCTTCCACTATTGTTCCGGCTATGATTGGGCATACTATTGCTGTTCACAATGGTCGAGAACACATACCTGTTTTTGTAACTGAACAAATGGTTGGGCACAAACTTGGTGAATTCTCTCCAACTCGTACTTTTCGAGGACATGTCAAAAGTGATAAAAGATCAAAAAGATAGAAATCTTTTCAAAAAATCCTTCTAAACTTAAATTTAAGTTGACAAAATCCCAGGCTAGCTCGGTGATCAAATTCAGGGGGTTACCCCCTCTAACCCTCTAGGGGATGCTTCGCAAGGCCTTACCCTTGCGAAGCATCCCCCTCCGGGGGTTCAGCTTGCGCTTACCTCTTCAGAGGTTAGGGGTACAAGTGGCCATGGAACCCCCTCTAACCCGCTACGGGTTAGGATAAAACTGATCTCTTAATATCACCAAAGTAGTGTTACCTAGGTTAGGCCCCTTTCTCACCCTTACCCGCAAGGGGTAAGGGTGAGAAAGGGGATGGCACGAAAACCTTTTAGGGTTTAGAAAGGTTCAGACCAACTAGAAAGGACACGGGCCGCGCAAATTGTTATTAATTTTTTTATGGGACAAAAAGTACATCCTCTTGGGTTTCGACTCGGTATTACTGAACAGCATCGTTCTCAATGGTTTGCAACTGGCAATTCGTATGCTCGGTACATCTTAGAAGATCATTTGATAAGAAAATATTTGAAACAAAATTTCCCAGATGCCGGCATTGTTTCCATTGAGATAGATAGAAAAATGGATCAAATAGAGATTGGTATCTGTGCCGCGAGACCGCGTGTTTTATTAAATACATCAACAAAAAGTTTAGAAACGATAAGACCTGATCTTACAAAAGAATTACAAAACATAAAAACTGGTTCATCACTAGATTATCCCTTGTCTAGGAAGCTCTGCGTCGGGGCAAACATAGAACCGTCGACTGTCTCATTTCATGTTACAAAATTAGAAAATCCAAACACATCTGCAGCTTTTATTGCTACTTTTCTCGTGGAGCAATTGGAAAAGAGAGTGCCTTTTAGGAGAGCAATGAAAACCGCTTTGCAACGTGGTGAAAGAGCTGGTGTAAAAGGTCTAAAGATCCAAGTATCGGGCCGATTAAATGGTGGAGAGATTGCAAGAAGCGAATGGGTAAGAAAAGGTCGAGTCCCCTTACAAACATTAAGGGCAAATTTTCAATACAGTGCGCAAACTGCAAAAACTATTTATGGCCTGTTAGGGATAAAAGTGTGGGTTTTTGAAGGGTTATCAGATTTATAGGAGGAAAACTGCAATAAGTTTTTTTCCCTCAGCTCAGTGCTTGTTTTTTTTACTTGGCCTAGCCTAACCCCCTAGGGATTCCAAGGCCAGTTCTAGGAAGTGACCCTCTTGGCGTGCGCAAACTCCCCTGACCACTCTGTGGTAGCCAGGGGATGCTTCGCAAGGATGACCTTCGAACCCCTTGATACTACAGAGTGGTCAAGGTTCAGCTTGCGCTTACCTCTTGAGGGGGAGCTACCGCACGGGTCAGGTTAAGGCCAGCAATGTAGGTCTCTACCTTAGCCTTAAGATCAATAAATTGCTCCACCGACTGTTTGGCCTAACCGGTTAGGGTTTCGAAGGTCATCCGGACCCCTAGCGGGTTAGAGAGGGTAAAGGGAATAGGCCACTACATCAAATGAAAACCAAAATTTGATCTTATTCAGATTTGAGGCAGTCCGGGCAAAAGGGAGGAAGAGGGAGCTCTTCCCAGAGCTTAAGACTTTTAAAAAGGAGAGAAAAATGCTAAGTCCAAAACGAACAAAATATCGGAAGCAGCAACGTGGAAGAATGAAAGGAAAAGCAAATCGTGGAAACGCCATTGCTTTTGGAGATTTTGCTTTGCAAGCACTGGAACCATGTTGGATTACATCCCGACAAATCGAAGCAGGTCGTCGTGCTATGACTCGCTACGCAAAGAGAGGGGGAAAGTTGTGGATTAGAATATTTCCTGATAAACCGGTGACAAAAAGGGCTGCCGACACTCGCATGGGATCAGGGAAAGGCGCACCGGAATTTTGGGTTGCAGTAGTGAAACCAGGCAAAATTTTGTATGAAATGCGAGGGATTCCCGAAGCTACTGCAAGAGCAGCCATGAGAATTGCTGCATATAAAATGCCCATAAAAACACAATTTTTGTCCAAATAAAAAAGCAGCTATTTACATTGCTGGAATACCAAGGAAGCGTTAAGGAGGGTTTTCTGCCACATTGGAACTAGGTGAATTGTTCTCAGAAATTCAGGCCCTGGAAAAAAAAAGTATTTTTCTTATCGTTCTTCTGATCTCACGGAGGTTAGGGAAACCAACCAGATGAGAAATTAAGCCATGTTTTCCAGTTATCTAGCCAATAAAACCTAAATCGCTCTGAAGCAATTGGCATAGCTTTAAGCCCATAGGACCACTTCTCAGATTTTACAACTTCCGCCTAACCTCTAAAGCGGTTAATGGAACCCCCTCTAACCCGCTAGGGGTCAGGCCTTACCCTTGCGAAGCATCCCCCTCCGGGGGTTCAGTTTGCGCTTACCTCTGAAGAGGGAGCTTGCGCGAACCCCTTGTGGGTTAGGGGTATAAGTGGCCTTCGAACCCCTGGACACCAAAGAATGGTGCCAACCCTAGCCTAACCCGCTAGAGGGAAGGCCTAACCTCTAAAGAGGTAAGAGGGTTAAAACCCCTCTTTGTGAAGGATTGCCCTGTAATAGTAAATACAGAACAAAGAAAAGGTGGGATTTAGTGACTAAAGCCTCAGCAAAGTAAAAATGCGAGAGACCATAAGGGCATAGGGATTCCAAGGAGAAAACGAATCTGCGGCTTTCAATTTTTTAGGAAATTTGCCTTTTTTAGTTTAAAAGGTTTAGAAGTTTCCTATGTCAATCCCCTTTAATCCAAACTTCGCTTTGCCACTTCCAGGGGATCAACGGATTACAAGCTTATCTCTGCCGTAAGCAATGTCGAGAACCCTGTCTTCTGCCAGGTTCTTTAAAAAGATTGAAGTGGTAACAAATCCTTTTTCCAATTTAGCTATGATTCAACCTCAATCTTACCTTTATGTAGCTGACAACAGCGGAGCAAAAAAACTTATGTGCATACGTGTTTTAGGAACTAATCAAAGACAATCAGGGAAAATAGGTGACACTATTATTGCAGTTGTGAAGGAAGCTTTGCCTAATATGGCTATCAAGCGATCAGATGTCGTTCGGGCTGTTATAGTAAGAACATGCAAAGGCCTTCGTCGTGAAAATGGTATGACCTTAAGATTTGATGATAACGCAGCAGTTCTTATTAACAAAGAAGGAAACCCGCGAGGAACAAGAGTTTTTGGACCTGTTGCAAGAGAACTCCGTGATAGAAATTTTACAAAGATTGTTTCTTTAGCCCCTGAAGTAGTTTAAAAAGATAGATTTAAGAGAATTTACAAGGGTTTTGCTTTAGCAGCACAAACAGTTTTTACATACAAAAAAACAAAATACCACACTTGGTGGAAGTCCAAGGCGATCCTTACCTTCTAGCAAAGGCTAACCGGCAGCCACTTAAGCGCATTTCCGAACCGTAACCAACAGGGGGTAAGGCCTGACCCCGTACGCAAGCATGGCTACCGCTTGCCCCCGAAGGGGGCATCCCCTTGATACCCGTACCCCCTCCGGGGGTTCAGCTTGCGCTTACCTCTGAAGAGGTTAGGGGTCAGGGTTAAGGTTAGAGGGGGTAAGGCTAGCAGAGGGTCGTGACATAATTTGAAAAGACCAATATGGCACAAAGATTAAAGATTTTGTATTATGAAGTTATCGTTCCAAAACTTGTTGATAGATTTCAGTATAAAAACATGCTTCAAGTTCCTCGCATTCAAAAGATTGTTATTAATAGAGGATTAGGAGATGGATCCCAAAATGCCAAACTTTTAGATTCTTGTTTAAAAGAGCTGAGCTTAATTTCGGGTCAAAAGGGAGTTATAACTAAATCTAAAAAAGCAATAGCTGGTTTTAAACTTCGTCAGGAGACACCAGTCGGTGTATCGGTTACAGTTCGAGGAGACCGCATGTATGGGTTTCTAGACCGTCTTATAAATCTTGCTCTTCCACGGATTCGAGATTTTCAAGGTGTTGGACCAAAAAGTTTTGATGGCATGGGGAATTACAGTTTAGGTCTAGAAGAACAATTAATGTTCCCAGAAATAGAATATGACAAGATTGACCAGGTCCGTGGCATGGATATTTCCATTATAACCACTTGCCAAAACGATGTTGAAGGATTTGCTCTTTTAAAAGAATTTGGAATGCCATTTCGAGCTTCCTAGGGACTGTTTTTAAATAAGAAACTAATTGTAATTTCTAAACTTCATTTCTGTCTCTTTCACAGTTTTATCATTTTGTTATAATTTTCGGTTCCTAAAAATAGAAAGGAAGAGGTTAAAACACGTAAAATTTTGCTTTCTGTTAACACAGCTTCAGATTAGACTTTGGTCATGATCTCTTTAACAGAAGCAATGAGGTTCATTTTTTTTACCATGGTTAATGACATTATTAGTGATACAATAACTCGTATTAGGAATGCCTCACTAGTAAAAAGCCAAACAGTTTTTATTCCATACACCTTGTTAAGTGAGCAGATATCTCAAATATTAGAAAAAGAAGGGTTTATTGATTCTTTTCAAAGACATTCAAAAGAGAAATTACTACTCTTTCTAAAATACAAAGGGACTGACAAAAAGCCTTGCATAACAAACTTGCGGCGAATTAGCAAACCAGGTCTTCGCATCTATTCTGCTCATAAAGACATACCACGCGTGTTAAACGGAATGGGAATTGTTATTATTTCTACTGCAAAAGGTGTTTTGACTGATCGAGAAGCCCGTTTGCAAGGCTTAGGTGGGGAACTTCTTTGCTCCGTTTGGTAAATAGAGTGCAGGTGTTATTCTTTAAACTGTTTAAACAGTTTAAATCAAGGAGTTTAAAAGCCCCCTCTAACCCGCTAGGGGTCAGGCCTTACCCCTTGAGCTTGCGCACGGGGGTAGAGGTGGCCTTCGAACTCCCTCTAACTCGATAGGCGTTAGGGTAAAGGGGGGAGGGCAATACGAGGAAGTGGCGAAGCGAAGTGGGGGTTAAGCCACCCGCATCCCCTCTAACCTTAACCCTGACCCCGTGCGCAACCTCCCCCTTGATACCCCCTGAGGTTGCGCACGGGGTCAGGCCTTACTCGTACCCCCTCCGGGGGTTCAGCTTTCGCTTACCTCTGAAGAGGGAGCTTGCGCACGGGGTACAGGTGGCCTTCGAACCTCTGGATACCCAAAAAGGGGGTACCCCCTCTCACCCCACGGATCGCCTTTACAGTTTAGAGCGTCGAGAGAGCAGAGACACATTTTTGCCTCTGAAACAAAAGAGTTAGTTTTCATAAGAAAAATATGCAATTAAGAACAAAAACAAACAAAACCATTTACTTCCAATTTTATTTGACATCTCTTTATCAAAAACAAAAAATTGCACAGTAATTTTGGTTAAAAAATCGGATCTTTGGAATGACAAACCTAAAAAAAGGAAAAGAAGATCTTATTGAAATGCAAGGAGTAGTCACCCAGTGCCTTTCCAACGGGCTTTTCCGAGTCAAGCTTGAGAACGGCTTTGCTGTTCTTGCTCATTTGTCTGGTAAAATACGTCGTAACTACATACGTATATTGCTTGGTGATAAAGTAGCCGTTGAATTAAGCCCTTATGATTTGACCAGAGGTCGTATTGTTTATCGACTTCGTCAGAGACTTGTTTCTCAAGATCTTTCTGTTCCTTCTTCTTCTTAAAATAGAACTGCAAAAGAATCCTAGCAATGAACTCTTAGCTGGGTGTTTGTTGTTTTTTTTTTTATTTAATTTATAAATATAAATATCTTGTTTATGAAAGTAAGGCCATCTGTTAAAAAAATTTGTAACAACTGTAGATTAATACGCAGAGGAAGAAAAGTTATGGTTATTTGCTCAAACCCGAAGCACAAACAACGCCAAGGTTAAAAAAAGCCTTGTGGAATCCTCTTTTGCTTCTTAAAAAAATAGAATTTGAGATTCTCATTTAGTTTAGAAGGTCAAAGCCTCCCAATTTTATCAAGTATCACAGAATACATTGACTCAGTTCTATTTTTGACAAACACAAACGGCCCTTCGCATCTTGCTAGGTTTAAAATTCCCAGTCTACCCATATGCTCCATGCACTTTCAAAGGGTTTGCTTGGGTCTGGACCTCCTCTAATCGGTTAGGGTCATCACAGGGTTCCCGTGGTCACCACCTTGTGGTCTCGCCCCCCCTGCCCTAACCCGCTAGGGATAATGCAACGGGAGCTACCGCACGGGGTTCGAAGACCACCCTTACGTCTCTAACCCGCTAGGGGTTAGGCCTAACCTCTGAGGGGGTAAGGCCAGCGAGGGGGTGTCCTTTGAACCCCCTTTTACCTCTTTAGAGGTTAGGGCAACGAGAGGGTGACCACCCTAGCCAGTGTCAATGGGTCAGGTCTAGGCAATGAACCTTATTCACACTCTTTAACTTTAAAGGGTTGGGACAAATGGTAGCTAAGTGAAGGCAAAAACTGAAGAGAGTTTAAGTAAATTGATTCTGTGATTTTGAGTTGCTTTCTAATTGTTTTGCAATGGGAATTGCAAACAGTAATCCTGTTATAAACAATAACACATCTAACATCTAAAAAGAGATTAAAAACTAAACAGAAATGGCAAGACAGTCACAGAAGTCAACTCCGAAAAAGAATAAAAAAAAGATTCCAAAAGGAATTGTTCATATACAAGCTACCTTTAATAATACCCTTGTAACAGTAACAACTCTTCGGGGTGAGGTTCTCTCATGGTCCTCTTCGGGAGCATGTGGGTTTAAAGGCGCAAGGAAAGGAACTCCTTTTGCAGCAAAGACAGCAGCTTCCGCTGCTGCAAAACTCTCTATCGCCCAAGGAATGAAACAAGCAAAAGTACTTGTAAAAGGTCCTGGCCCGGGCCGTGAAACAGCCATTAGGGGATTGCAAGAAGCTGGTCTTCGAGTTACACTTATACGGGATGTTACTCCGCTTCCCCACAACGGGTGTCGACCTCCAAAGAAAAGAAGAATTTAAAGATTGTTCTTCCTATATATTCCCAATTCAGAAGAATAGTGTTTATGGACCAATCTTCTTTACGGGGCCAATTCGTTAATTAAGAGAAAGAAGTGCATACTTATTTTTTTTGAACCAGATGTTCTTTAGTAGTTTCCCTCGCTTGGAAGTTTTGCAAACTAAATATGTCATGGCAGATTAAGCAATAAGCAAAAAAACTATGTTTTCTGTTTCTGCTAATGTTTCGATGAACAGACCCTTAGCTTAAAAACAAAATGAACAATTTCCTCATCTCTTGTTTAGAATCCCGAGTTGAATCACCAGGGAATCTCTACGGTAAGTTCTTCATTGGGCCTTTTCCCCTAGGCCAGGGAACAACTGTTGCAACAGCTTTACGCCGCAGTCTTTTGTCAGAACTCCATGGCATTGCTATTGTTGCCGTAGAGATAAGAGGTGCTGAACATGAATACTCAGCCCTTCCAGGTGTTCGGGAATCCGTGTTAGATATTATTCTGAATCTGAAACAGATTGCTTTTGCTGGAGTTTTAATGGAAGAAAAAACGTGCATTGGGTTTTTGCAATTTCAGGGGCCAGGTGAGGCAAAAGCATGTCATATTAAGTTCCCCAATGGCATATTTGTTGTTAATGGTAATAGTCATGTTGCAACTCTTTCCTATGATGGAACTTTGTCCTTGAAGGTGGTTCTGTCTAAAGGAAAGAATTCGATGAGTCATGACCCGTCTACTATTGAAACTCTTCAAGGATTAGATTTTTTGTCCTCAATTGGGAGGTTTAAAGTTGATGAAATGCTGCGAAGAAAAGCTACGCAAGGTGCAAAGGCTGCTAATGCCAAAAGCCCTTTTTTGAGCAATAAACTGTGGAACGTGAGAGCTGGATTAGAATACTCAACCTGCCCTCCATCGAGCCGATTGGAGGATCAGGCATCGAGTATGCCATCTCTCTTTGGACAGGGATTGGAAGGGTCCCCCCTCGCGAGCCTAAAGGACAGGGTGGGGACTCCCTCTAACCCGCTAAGGGGGTATCAAGGGGTAAAGGGTATCCAGGGGGCAACCCCCGACGGGGATATAACTGGGCCAGCGAACCCCCCCACTTTGCAGGTTAGCATTTCTAAGGAATGGCTTTCCAGCACCCATTATAGAAAGACTGCACAAGCAATTGCTGAAAACTCTTTAGACATAGAGGGTGAGAAAAAAAGAGTTGACGGGGTTCAAAAGCTACCTGTACCCCTAACCCACAAGGGGTTCGCGCAAGCTCCCTCTTTAGAGGTAATAAGCGAAGGGGTTCGAAGGCCACCTGTACCCACCTTAGGGGGGAAAGCTAACGAGGGGGTTCGATGGCCACCCGTACCCCCTTTAGGGGGTAAGGCCATCCATGGGGTTGAAAATCAAACCTCGTATCAAGTGTCTGAGGAGAAAACCCTTTTTAGCGAGTCTCCATTGCAGGACGTAGCAGATTTTTCACTGAAAAAGCCAAATGCAGAAAACAATTTGCCTAAAAGCGAAGAAAAAGCTGAGAGTTCTACTTTCGCAAGCCTGCAACACATTTCAGAAAAGACTGAAGCAACCGTTAGTGAAAAGAAAAGAAAGTTTTACGCACGGGCAATTTTAAAAATTTTGTCAAAGATTTCACTAGAAGGCTCAGTTTCAAAGGGAAGCCCAACAATTGATAAAGCCTCAGCTATTGCATGGTTGCTTCAACAAGGTAAAATTCTTTTCTCTACTGTTGCTGTAAAGGAAGACAAGAAAGAGAATAGCTTAAAAGGAAATAGAAGAGTTTTACCAAAATTGACTTCTCTACCTAAAAGAAGAATCGGAGCAGCTTTCTCTAAAAACAAGACAAGGGATTCTCTTACATTAACCAAAAAGAGATGTATTTTACCCGTGGATGCTTTGTTTATGCCAATCGTGAAGGCAAATTTCCTTGTGGAAACAGACACTTCCACAATTCAAGAAAACGATTATATTTTTTTTGAGCTCTGGACAAATGGTAGCATTCACCCACGCCAAGCATTGTTTGAAAGCGCATCAACACTTATGAGTCTTTTTTCTAATTTTAGACAAGCGGATCCATGGTTATATTCAAAAACTGCTCCACCTTTTGCGTTTAGCAAAAAAAACTTCCCAAAGGCTTTCACTGGGAATAAAATTTTTACTCAAGAAAAAGATGGAACATCAACTGTGAAGGACCCTTTCATAGGGATTTCACCTTCTTCTCAGCCTAGTAATTCCAATTCTAACCCTGTAAAAATGGTTGGCTGGCCAACTGTGCAGAGTGTCCCCCCTAGCCCTTCTCAAGGGATACAGGAGGCTAACGAACCTCTAGGGATAAGTTCAGACCAAAGCCTTCCCTCTGATGGGCTTGAGAAGACAAACTGGAAATCCGGTGCAAAGCTTGAAGAACTCACCTCAAATGGGTTTTTAAAAGTAAATCAAACCCCTTTCCATAAGAGGGAACCACTCTTTGATTCTTTAGAAAAAGCCTCATACCCTTTGGATTTTCCCTCATTTGAAAACAATACTTCTCCCAACGGGTTAGGAATTTCACCAGAGACCGGAGAGGACGGTGGAAGAAAAGACACTCCAACTCATTCAAAATCAGTTAACTCTTTACCTAACTTAATTCAATTAACCCCAGGCATTGCTCTTCTTGATATTGCGAATTTAAATCTCCCTTTGCCTCTCTTTGTTAAACTCAAAAATCTTGGTATTGATACCGTTGAAGAAATCTTGCAATATTCAGCTAACGATTACATCGCACTTTACCAATTCGAAAAAAGAGATATAATCCTGTTAGAATCGTGTCTCAATGACCTAGGGACAAGCTTTTATTAAATCTTTCGAATTTTTTTAATGATGGCATTTTGCAGTTTGTTTTTTTACAGCTCTCAGTAATAGACTCAGCTGGAACTTTTACCGTATATATCACCAAAAAGGAGAAAAAGTTTCTAACAAAAGAGTCAAAATCATGAGGTTAATCTTGCTAAGTACAAATAGCATACGCTGAAAAAATGCGTAGTGGCTCCCCAAAATTGCCTGGACATCTGAAAAGTAACACCTGGCCTACGAGGAAGCAAGTTTTGAACCCCGAACCCTTATCCTAGGGCTCGGGAATGTGTAAGCAAGGCGGAACCATTACCCTCTCTAACCCTAATCCCTACCCCCTCTAAACCGCTAGGGGTTCGAAGGCCACCTGTACCCGTACCCCCTCCGGGGGTTCAGCTTGCGCACGGGGGTTAGGTCTAAAGAGGTAAGAGGGGGTCAGGGTTAGGATTAGAGGGGGAAGGCAATACCGAATCGAAATGGGAGTTAAAGTTTCAACAGGTATGCGTGGCTATTCAATCCCCAAAGGGAGTGGGGTTTCGGCCACCCCTGGCCTAGGTGGGGGAAAAATAACAGGCGTAGACAAAAAAATTACTTAAAAAGGAGAAAAAAAGTGAGTCAAATGTTTCCAATACTAGCAATTGGTCGGCGAAAATCAGCTGTAGCTCAGGTCCGCTTAATAGATGGCAATGACAAGTTTTTAGTTAATGGTCAAGATGTTTCAGAATATATGCAACAAGACATATTTTGTCTTTCGTGTATTGAAGCTCCACTAAATGTAGTAACATTAACCAAAAACTGTGATATTATTGCAAAAGTTGAAGGTGGGGGCTTGGTTGGCCAAGCTTTAGCTCTTCAGCTCGCTTTAGCGAGAGCGCTTTCTGGGCTTACAAAAACTGCTCGGAAATCCCTAAAAGATAAGGGGTTGCTAACAAGAGATTCTCGCATTAAAGAAAGACGAAAATATGGATTAAAGAAAGCAAGGAAAGCTCCACAATTCTCGAAACGTTAGAAGATTTTATTCGCTCTATAACAGAATTTGCTAACCCATTGGCTTATACCTTAGCTCGTTTACCTTTTTAGAAGGTTTATCGTTTCCTTGGCTTAATTTTGACCCCTTTGTGATATCAAGAGTTTTAAAGGTCATCGATACCCCGTGCGCAAGCTCCCTCTTCAGAGGTAAGCGCAAGCTCCCCCTTCGTTGGCCTAATCCCCCTGGTTAGCCCTACCCCCGTGCGCAAGCTCAGGGGGTACAGGTGGCCTTTGAACCCCGTGCGCAAGCTCAGGGGGTATCAAAGGTTCGAACCCCTTACTACCCGAACTCGTGATACCGGAACCTCTTAAGAGGTAAGCGCAAGCTGAAAGGGAAGGGTAGGCACCACTTCGTGGTATCAAAGAGTACGGGTGCCTACCCTGCCCTAAGGCTATCCACATCCCTAGGGGGTAAGGCCATCCATACCCTCTACTAAAGGCAAGTTAGGGTTAGGGTTTTCCCCCCAGTATAATCCTTTTTCTACGTCCTAAATGTTATAAAACAACTTTGTTCTCTAGGCAAAAATGCAGAATTTTTCACAAGACTAAACCAAGTAAAAGCCTTTTTTAAAAAAACCAAAGCTTCTAAGCCTGGAAAATGTTTGCATTCTCTTAGGAAGGGGTGTGCTTGGACTAATATGCCAAGCAAAAGATGTCCATGCTAGCTCCAGTTCTCTAGGTAACAGGCTATTATGGGTTTACCTACCATTGCATCAGTTAAAAAGAAAAGGTGTGAAGGATTTTTTTATCTGTTTGTTCGTTCTTGAACAGATTTCAATGCTAGATTAGCATTGAACAAAAGCAAAAAAATAAAAGGTTTTCCGACCGCATCTTTAAAAGAATAGAAGAATCCTTCTGGCTTAAACAAAAAGATAAAAAGAAAAAATAAATATGACTACTGAAGAGATTGTTGAAATTTTAAAAAACATGACATTGTTTGATGCAGCCCAGCTAGTGACTCGCATTGAAGAGACATTTGGCGTAGATGCTAGCACTCCAATGGGGGGTGGTGTCATTACAATGGCAACTCAACCTGGAGATGCTGCTGAAGTGGTTGAGGAAAAAACAACTTTTGATGTTATTTTAGAAGATGTGGCAAGCGATAAACGTGTGGCTGTTCTTAAAGTAATAAGAGCTTTAACTTCTTTAGGTTTGAAGGAAGCAAAGGACTTTACAACGTCGCTTCCAAAAGCCGTTAAAGAAGCAGTATCAAAAGAAGAAGCAGATGCAGCAAAAGATCAGCTGGAAGCTGCTGGAGGCAAAGTAAAAATTGCATAGTCATAAGCGAACTTGTCCACCCTAAAGGTTCGTGTGGGCCTTCCCTTTGTTGAGTAACTCTTTGTAACCCCCTCTTCCAGGGGGGACGGGTACTTACCTGCAAAATGGGTTAGGCCTAACCCACAAGGGGTTGGAAGGCCACCTGTACCCCTAACCTCTGAAGAGGTAAGCGTAAGCTCCCTCTTCAGAGGTAAGAGGGGGATGCTTCGCAAGGTTGGCCATCGAACCCCGTGCGCAAGCTCCCCCTTGTGGGTTAGGGTTAGAGGTGATGGCTTACCCCGCTAGGGGTTTGAAAGTTAGCTTCTGGATACCTTTTGAAATCGTAACGTGGTCTCTCCACTACCACTTAGAAGGAGGGGTTAGTGGTTCCAAGTGAGAGTTAGGAATTGATATTCCAAAAAATAAGAAGCAAGAAAAAAAAATAGATTTTAGAAATGATTACTATTGATGATATGGTTCGAATGGGTCTCCACTTTGGTCACCAAACACAACGATGGAACCCTAAGATGGCTCCCTATATATTTACGAAACGAAACGGCATTCACATAATTGATCTTATTCAAACTTATTCTTATCTAAAAAAGGTTTGTTACTCACTCGTTGAAAGATCTTATAAGGGAGATACTTTTCTTTTTGTAGGAACAAAACGACAGGCATCAGCTTTGATTGCCCAAGCAGCTTTTGAATGCAATTCTCTTTATGTAAACCAGAGATGGCTTGGTGGTATGCTTACCAATTGGCAGACTCTCAAAACGTCTATCGAG